CACAGCATAATGGATTGTTCTTTGTTGTTAGTCCATGCTGTTTTTAGATTTTCTTTAGTTTTCTATAGAATGGTATTGACGACAGTCGCCGGAACAAGACTTCTCATTACCATTCTATAGCCTGTGCCTGTCTGTTGTTGTGTGCAAATGTTAATGTTTCTCAATTCATGCCACAGCATAATGGATTGTTCTTTGTTGTTAGTCCATGCTGTTTTTAGATTTTCTTTAGTTTTCTATAGAATGGTATTGACGACAGTCGCCGGAACAAGACTTCTCATTACCATTCTATAGCCTGTGCCTGTCTGTTGTTGTGTGCAAATGTTAATGTTTCTCAATTCATGCCACAGCATAATGGATTGTTCTTTGTTGTTAGTCCATGCTGTTTTTAGATTTTCTTTAGTTTTCTATAGAATGGTATTGACGACAGTCGCCGGAACAAGACTTCTCATTACCATTCTATAGCCTGTGCCTGTCTGTTGTTGTGTGCAAATGTTAATGTTTCTCAATTCATGCCACAGCATAATGGATTGTTCTTTGTTGTTAGTCCATGCTGTTTTTAGATTTTCTTTAGTTTTCTATAGAATGGTATTGACGACAGTCGCCGGAACAAGACTTCTCATTACCATTCTATAGCCTGTGCCTGTCTGTTGTTGTGTGCAAATGTTAATGTTTCTCAATTCATGCCACAGCATAATGGATTGTTCTTTGTTGTTAGTCCATGCTGTTTTTAGATTTTCTTTAGTTTTCTATAGAATGGTATTGACGACAGTCGCCGGAACAAGACTTCTCATTACCATTCTATAGCCTGTGCCTGTCTGTTGTTGTGTGCAAATGTTAATGTTTCTCAATTCATGCCACAGCATAATGGATTGTTCTTTGTTGTTAGTCCATGCTGTTTTTAGATTTTCTTTAGTTTTCTATAGAATGGTATTGACGACAGTCGCCGGAACAAGACTTCTCATTACCATTCTATAGCCTGTGCCTGTCTGTTGTTGTGTGCAAATGTTAATGTTTCTCAATTCATGCTTGGATTTCTTTTTGAGCTTTGCTCTTTTCTTTAATTCTTTAAATTGGTTTTGGTTTTCTTTTTTCTAAAAAATGTTTCTATTTCTTAAAAAGTGTGTTTTTTCTCTTTTGTGTCTCAATACGTATAGTACTTTTGCTACCCCTGAGATTGCGCTAATGCATTGTTGCTGTGGTTGATATTTAAAAAATGGGTGAAATTTAGGGGTAAACTAAAATTATCCTTCGCTAGAATATGTAAATATGATTTTTTTAATGGTGGTTTTCGGTCTCTTGACCTGTCTTTGTTCTTATTCTTTTGTTTCTTCTTCTCTTTTTCTTATCCCTTAATCTTTCCTTTATTGATATGTGGTCAATGCCAAGGTAAGGTCATGATGCTGTTATGTTTCTTTGGAAGTTTTGATGTTCTCTTGATTGATGTTGTTAGTTTCTGGTTATGTCATGTCATCATATGTGATGATATGTGTTAAGATGTCTCTTTCTCAAATCAAATGTAATGAAATGATATGAAATGAATGCAATGCTATGCTATGAAATCAAATGTCATCTTTTCTTACTTCATCTTGTTTTATGTTTTGATAATGTCACCTAATGGAATGCAATGCAATGCTTTCAAATGGTTTGTTGTCAAGTCATGTCAAATCTTTTCTTATCAAAGTTTTTCTTTTCAAACTTTTTCAAATGTCATGTCATGTTTGCAAGGGTTATCAAAGGGGAATTATTGTTTTGTAATGGTAGTCAAGCTTAGCAAATGTTTTTTGCCTGTTGTTATGGTTGTGGTGATTGGAATGGTTGTTGTTATGGTATTGTAATGGTAATGGTTAATGGTTGTGTTGCTAAGGGTAAGTGGTATGGTTTGGTAGTTTTCTTGGGATGGTTTAGTATCTTTCTTGTGAATGTTTTCTTCCCATTGTTTTGTAGTGTAAGGAGTAGTGTAGAAGCAGTGGATTGTTTCCTATTTTTCCTGGGATGGTATAGTGTTTGTGTTGTTATAGTTTAGTAGTGTAAGGGTAAGTGTAGTAGGAGTGTATAGTTTAGTGAATTTCTTGTTTAGTGTATTGAAGGTTGAGTGTTTTTCTTCCTATAGTTTTGTAGTGTTAGGGTGAGTGTTGTTTAGTGTATAGAAGGGTGAGTGTAGTTTAGTGTATTGAAGGGTGAGTGTATTTGTTGCAATAGTGGTTTGGCTGGGCTGCGCTGCGTGTCCCCTCGGAAAAATGAGGCTTGAACTCATAACCTTCCGCTCCCAAAGCGGATGCTCTTCCTTTTGAGCTATTTTCCGTTGCCTTCCCTGTTATTTTCTTAATTGGGTCATTTGATTTGACTTTTTTCTATTTTGGGGGATAGCGGCCGGTTTATTTGTTGGGTGTGGTTACTTTTTTCTGTTCATTTTGCGGGGGTGGATTTGTATTTGTATTTTGTACTTGTATTTGTGTCTTGATTACTATTCTAATTTGTAATGTTATTTTTTCTTTTCCTGTTTATTCGGGTGAGGTAGGATTTGAACCCACGAATGTTACCAAATTGGTTTTCAAAACCAACTCCTTAGACCGCTCGGACACTCACCCAATGTTAATCTTTTCTTTTGGTAATGGTTTTTTATTTTTGCTAGTGATGTTAAAGGTTTTGTAAGGTTTTGTAAAGCTTGTAAAGTTGGATTTACTTAAGTTAAGTTTTGTTTTGCAAGGCTGAGTAAAGGTTATAGTTTTTGTTATTTTATTTTTGTAATCTGTATCTTGGTTACTATTCTTTTTCCTTCTTTATGTTTGCTAGGGGTTTATTGTTAGGAGATTTCATTTACCGGAAGTGGGACTTGAACCCACATATCGTAAGATATTGGTTCCTAAAACCAACGAGTCTGCCAATTTCTCCATTCCGGCTAAAAGTGGGGGATGGAATCGAACCACCAATCTTCAGCTTATGAAACTGATGAGCTACCGTTTGCTCTACCCCACTATATGATGTGTAGTCAGGATTTGTTGGAAAGATGAATTGTTGGGGTATAAAATTAATGAAAGGGGTTTCTTGGGTAAGAATGGGTTAGTATTGTATAAATTGTAGTGAATAGGATATGTGGATAGAAGTAATGAGAAGATAATCAAATGAAAGGAAAGGAAAGGAAAGGAAAGGAAATGTTGTTAAGTTGTGATTAGCAATTGAAGTTGTAGGGGTTATTTTTTATCTAGGTTATTTCCTTTGGTGGATAATGTTTTATCTGGCACGGTTTTTCCTGAAGTGAAGAAGTATTGTATGAATAGTATAATAGAAAATGAAGAAGGTAGGGTTCGAACCTACGACGGAATATCCAATAGATTTACAGTCTATCGCCATAACCACTCGGCCACTTCTTCGTATAAGTGAAATTAGTAATGAATCATCCTAAAATTTGGGTTAATAATAGGAATGATAACATGAAGGAGAAGGGTTATGCTAAGAGGGATAAGGAAAATGAGAAAGGAAATGATGAGGAGAGATAATGAAGGCATTTGAGTTACTATGTATGGGGGCAATGAGGAGTAGTTAAAGGTGAAAAGGGAAAAGATTAGAAGAATTGTAAAAGTAGTTCAAAATCAATAAGATACTCTAATGCCTGATCAGAAGGTAGTTGTATAAGAGTAGGAAGTGAAGAAAAGGAATTAGTAGAATGAGTCAAAGAAGAATTTTGAATAAAGAGATCAAATTGATCTCGAAGGAGAGAAAAGGGAATAAATCTTTGATCTGAAGTAGAAGAAGAATTGGAGGTAGAAAGGTTAAAAGTGTTAGGAGATGATGATTGAGATGATGTAGTAGAAATTGCTTTAGAAATTCCTAATGCGGCTAAAAGACCAATACCAATACCAGTAAGAAGTTGAAGTGTAGTAGGTAACCACCAAGAAGACTGAGGAGAAATAGTAGAGGTATCGTGTAATGTAGATTGAATAGAAGAAGCAGCTTGTGAAAGAGTAGAAAGGTCTTGTTGAAAATGTTTTTGAGCATCTTGAATGTATTGTATAAGTTTAGGTTTCCATTGAAGCTCAAGAATAGTATCAGTGTCAAGCAAAGATTGACGTAAGAGATTTTCAGCAAAAGGATCAATAGCTCGAATATCCTGTAAAGATTCTTGAATGATTCTTCGATCAGTAACACATTGTCGAATAGAAGAAATAGGAGAATCCTGTGGAAGAAGGGAAAGATTTTGGTTAAGAAGAAGAATTTTATCTTGAAGAGTATGCATAATGTGTTGAAGTGTAGGGTTGGACATGCTTTCTATTTGTTCCACTATTTCCAAATTATCCAAAAATTGCGGGGATGATGTAGAAGAGAAAGATGAGTGAGATAATTGGTTATCTTTGGGTAAGCAAGTTTCTTCCTGAACTAAAGAATTTGAAGTTGAACCACAGGTAGAGTTAGAATTGTAATTTGAAGTAGCATGTATAGAATGAGATGAACATGACATTGAAGCGTCTTGAGTTAGTGAGTTATGAGAATTTTGTTTGATTTCCTGCATTCTGTGCTTTCGGTAAAGAGATAGTAATTGACTATTCATTTTGATTTGTTCTTCATGTGAAATTTCTAAATCAACATGAGATGTTGCAGGAATTATTTCTGTTGAAGTAAAAGTAGAAGTAGAAGTAGAAGTAGAAGTAGAAGTAGAAGTAGAAGCTGAAGCTGAGGAAGAGGGTATTTGAGCAGAAGTGGAAATAGAAGTAGAAGTAGAAGTAGAAGTAGAAGTAGAAGTAGAAGTACTATTTTCCTGAGAGGTCATTTTATTTTTTAAAAAGTGTGAAAGCTTTTGTAACTTTTCTGAAACAGTTATAGGAACATCTTGTGTAGAATCCTGTTGTTTACAAGGTAAGGGTTTTTTGCCTGACATAAAAGGATGAGATGATATGAAATGAAATGAAGATTAGATAAAGGAGAAGAAAAGAAAAGAAAAGAGAGAAGAAGAGAGAATAGGTTTGTAGTAAAGAATGAATGATAAAGGATGAAAGGAATTAAGGGATAAGTACCTAAGACGTAGTGTATAGGTACTGTAACTGTGAAAGAGTTTAAAAAATTAGAAGGAATCGCTATCCTGTTGAGCAGGAGTAAGAATAGCAGCTAAGGCAGTTTGAAGTTGTTGACTGAGATATGTATCGGGATCAATACCCAAGGCATTTAGTAGTCCTCTAATGACAGTAGTGATTTCAGTAGAATCCTGTTGTAAGATGTGAAGAGCAGTGGTATGATTAAGTGAATGTTGTAGAAGAAGTGAGATCAATTCATTAGATTTAGCAAGCTGGTCATGAAAATCTTGTAAAAGAATAGGAGAATGATCAGAAAGAGTAGAAGAGTTAGTAGAATGTATATGACGTATAGTTTCTTGATGAGAATCAAAGAGAAGATCCTGAGTAAGTGCAATACCTTGCAATTGAGATTGAAAAGCAGTGTTAGCTAGCTGAGAATGTGAATGAACAAGATTAGTCATTTCCTGAGTGATTTGTTGATCGTTAGTATGTTGAGTAGGTAAAGAAAAGTATTGATAAAGTAAAAGAGTAGCCAAAGCGATACATGCAGTAATAGAAATAGTGGAAATTGTAGGCCATAACCAATCATAAGAAGAGGATTGGGAAGATTGAGAAGGGAGAGTAGAGTGATTGAAATTAGAATGAGTAGTAAGAGATAAAAGGTGTATTTGATTTTCGAGATGATCTAGTTTAGTGTTAATAACTTGAAAGGATTGGAAAAGTAATTCTTTTTTGTGAATTTCCTGAGTAAGTAGAGAGGATAACTCTTGCTTAGAAATAGATTGTAAATCTAAAGAAGAAATTTGGTTATAGTCAAGAGAAGAAGGAAGAGAAGAAGGAAGAGAAGAAGAGAAGAAAGAGGAGTACAAGTTGTGGAAAAAAGAATAAGTAGATGAAAGGAAGGAAGAATGAATAACTTTGTGTAAATTAGTAAGAGTTTGTAAAAAACGAAAAGAGAGATATGTGAGAGTAGCAAAAAGGATAGTTTTCTTCCATCTTAGTAAGAAGGCTAAGAAACGATTAGATGTAAGTAAGATGTGATAAGCCCAAAGTTTGAAATTAGTTTTCATAGAAGTTCTTTTGGTATAAGAAGAATAGGAATAAGGATTCGTAAAGTAGAGTAAAGATACAAGCAACAAGAAGTTGAGAAAAAATATCGGGAGGAGTTAAAATAGCAGCAAGAAGGAGAGAGACTAAATAATAAATTTTCCTAAAAGAAGCTAAAGTGCAAGAAGTAAGGATGCCAGATCGTAAAAGAATAGAGAAAAGCAATGGAAGTTGCATTAAAAGAGTAAGAAGCCAAGTAGTAGGTGTAATGAAATGTAAGAATTCAGAAACCTTTGTCATCATGGATAAGGAAAGTAAAGTAGATTGGATTTGAAAGTGTAGAAAAAAATGAAAAGTCAAAGGTATAAGTAATAAAAAGGAAGAGAAGAAAGCACAAATCCATAAGAGAATGGAAAAAAGTAAGAGAGATCTGAAATACTTCTTCTCAGATAAAAGCATTGCATTGATAGAAAAAAGATAAAAATGTATAAGAAGTGAAGGGATCATGAAATAGAGAGCAAGGAAGAAAGCCAAATGAAGAGTAGCAAGAAAGGCTTCAGTAGGAGAAGTAAAGATAAAGGTGACAAGAGGATTGTGAGAAGTAAGTAAAGAAGAAGTAATAAAAACTAATAATTCCTGGTAAAAAAGTAGGACAATAGAAAAAGTGGTGAGAGTACCAAGAAGTAAATAAAAAAGTCTCCATTTGATTTCCTGAAAGAAAAGAATCCAAGAAGGAGTAAAAGAAGTAGGGAGCATAAAAAGTCAAGGAAAGGAAATGTGATAAAAGTAGAGAAACTTGAGAGGGGCGGGACTCGAACCCACAACCAGCTGGTTAAAAGCCAGATGCTCTACCTGTTGAGCTACACTCCCCTAAGTAGAAAAAGGAAGAAAAGTTAAGAAAGAAGGGCAGAAAAGAAAGAAAAGGAAGAAAAAGGAAGACAAAAAAGGATGAAGAAAGAGAAAAAGGAGAAAAGAAAATGTTTAGTATTTTTGATGTATTTTTTAATCATGTCAGTTCTACCGTTGATTACAAAAGTTCGCGGGGTAAAAGAAAAAAGATGTGAAAGTTGCGAAAAAAAAAAGGAGGGACGCAACCTACCTAAAAGGTAGATTACGTGTTCCTCCGTGTTAAAAAAAAAGAATAAAATGTTTTCTTTAGGAATTGTTCAAGATACAAGTAGTAAGATACAAGTATGATTTGGTTATTCCCTTTTAAAAAATGTATATAGAAAAGTAATGGTCAAAAGTAATGACCAAAAGTGATGATCAAAAGTAATGATCAAAAATGAAAATGGTAGTAATGGTAGTAATTGTAATAATTGTAGTAATTGTAATCATTGTAGTGCTACTAGTAATCTTAGTGATACTAGTAATACTACTAATAATCAAAGATGATAATGTCCACTGGACATAAAAAGAAAGGAAAGAAAGAAATTTTAAAAAGGTTAGTATTGATTAGCTAAATATGTTGCCATACTTACACATTCAACCTATTGACGTAATGTTGTATTACGTTTTTATGAGAACTATATTCAAGGCTGGTTTCTTGTTTAGATGCTTTCAGCAATTATCCATTCCATACGTGGCTACCCAGCGATGCCATTGGAATGACAACTGGTACACTATAGGTATGTCCAAGCCGTTCCTTTCGTACGAGGCCCAGAGCCTTTAAGTTCTCTTTACACACTCAGCAGATAGGGACCAAACTGTCTCACGACGTTCTAAACCCAACTCACGTACCATTTTAATCGGCGAACAGCCGAACCCTTGAGACCTTCTTCAGCCTCAGGATATGATGAGTCGACATCGAGGTGCCAAACAACTCCATCGATAAGAGCTCTCAGGAGTCATTAGCCTGTTATCCCTAACGTACCTTTTATCCGTTGAGCTGTAGTTATTCCACGCGATACTACAGGATCACTATAGCCGGCTTGCGCCTCTGCTTCACTTGTAGGTGTTGCAGTCAGGCTGGCTTATGCTATTATACTCAATCAGTTGGTTTCCGTCCAACCTGAGCCAACCTTCGCACTCCTCCGTTACAATTTAGGAGGAAACCGCCCCAGTTAAACTAGCAATCATACATTGTCCTTATCAAATTAACAACTTCAATAGAGTAGAAGAAAAGATCAAGTTAGTAATGACAAATTTCCACGGTGCTATCTCAATGTGGTCTCCCTCTTAGCTGGCGCTAAGCAATCCTAGACTGGCACCTATGCTGCAGAAGAAATTTATAATTACAATGTAAAAATCTAGTAAAGGTGTATAGGGTCTTCACGTCTTGCTGAGTGTACTCCGCATCTGCACGGAGATTTCAATTTCACTGAGCGCATCCCAGAGACAGTAGGACAGTCGTTATACCATTCATGCAGGTCGGAACTTACCCGACAGTGGGTTACGCTACCTTTGGATCCTCAAAATAGGACCGCCGTTTACCATGGCTTCAATTTCTTGCCCGAAGACAAGTCCTGTTAACTTTATGGCACCGGGCAGGTCTCACTTCTCATACGTCTTCTTACGAATTAGCGAAAAGCTGTGCTTTTACTAAGCAGTCGCCATCCTCATTTCTGTGCCACCTAAAGATTCCAAATCAATAGGTACTTCTTCTCCCGAAGTTACGAAGTTAATTTGCCGAGTTCCTTTGGGATGCTTCACTCACGCGCCTTAGCATACTCAGCCCGCTCACCTGTGTCGGTTTCCGGTATGGTAGTGTTGACTTTAGTTATTTCCTGGAACCCTCATTCCCAAATCTTCGATCCATTAAGAAGAAAAGGTTGAGTCCGAGAATCCGTCATCTAAAATCTACTCATCAAGTAAAACTTTCGTCTTTCTCTAAGAGGCCACTTAACTCACCACGGTCGATCCTTTTGGTGAAAACCTTGAGCTTTCGGCGACTATGATTTGACATAGTTTATCGTTACTCATGTCAGCATTCTTACTTCTGATCTCTCCAAGATGATTCACATCATCTCTTCATTAAGTTACAGAACATTCTGCTACCACGCTATACAATGCTTAGATGAAGATTCCTTCATGTAGTATTGCAAGCATTCGTGGCTTGGGTGGATGATTTAGTCTCGTTACATTTTCGGCGCAAGAAAGCGATCGGCCAGTGATCTATTACGATTTCTTTAAAGGATTGCTGCCTCCAAGCACACCTCCTGGCTGTCTTAGCTCTCTCACAGCCTTTCTCACTTAATCATCACTTAGAGACCTTAGCCTACGATCTGAGCTGTTTCCCTTTTGACCTAAGATCTTATCACCTTAAGTCTGTCTACGTTGGGATTCTCATTCTAATTCGGAGTTTCCTTGAACCTGAAGTATCTTTACGACCCCCAGTATCCATTGAGTGCTCTACCTGGAATGAGTTCACCAAACGCGCTCTACTAACATAGATTTCGCAGAAAACCAGCTATCACTGAATTTGATTAGCCTTTCACCCCTAGCCACAACTCATCCAAGGTTATTTCTACAACCACTGGTTCAGTCCTCCAATATGTTTTACCATATCTTCAACTTGGTCATGGCTAGATCATTCAGTTTCGGGTATTTAGCAACTAACTAACACTGTCTTTCAAATTCGCTTTCGCTACGCCTACACCTAACGGCTTAAGCTTGCTAGTTACTAAAACTCGCTGACCCATTATGCAAAAGGTACGTTGCCAAAAAGTAATAACTCTTCATGCAACTGATTTGACGTATCCCGTTTCAGGTCTATTTCACTATTCTTACCCAGAATTCTTTTCACCTTTCCTTCACAGTACTTGTTCACTATCGATGATCCAATACTATTTAGGCTTAGAGAGTGGTCTCCCCATTTTCAGACAGGATTTCACGTGTCCCGTCTTACTCTCTTACTTTGCTTTTTAGTTTTTACCTATACAGGACTTTCACCTTCTATGGTTTATTTTTCCAAACAATTTTAGTTGCTAAAAAGTCAAAGCTTTTCTTTCCTGTTAAACTTAGTAACAAAGACCCGAAAGTCTTTAGTACAATTCAAAACAAGTTAGAAAATTGGCCTACTCCGGTTTCATTCGCCACTACTAACGGAATCTCTTTTGATTTCTTTTCCTTTGGTTACTGAGATGTTTCACTTCACCAAGTTGATTGATCTCTTAAAGAGAGAGTTTCCTCTTAGGATATTCATGAATCACAGATTATACGCTTCTCCTCATGACTTATCGCAGCGCAATACGTCCTTTTAGAATTGGATTTCAAGGCATCCACGAGATACTTTACCTATTTCTTTCCTCTTTCTTTAAAATTATGTCCAGAAGTAAATGAAATGAAAATGTTCATTTGTAAATGCTTATGACATCTGTCATAGACATTTGAACTATTGCTATACAATTTAGAATCAATGTAAAGAAAGACAATACATTGTCTATACTGCATAGTAGTCATCTACTAGTAATCTAGTAGTTTAGTACATTGTTAGTACTTTAGTAATGATACTTAAAAAAAGTAATCATTCTTTTTCTTTAAGCTATAACAATGACAAGTCATGAAATAGAAAAAGGGAATTGATCCAGCCACACGTTCCCGTACGGCTACCTTGTTACGACTTCATCCCAATTATTTACCCTATCTTAATTGCATTCCTCCTTTTGGAGAAGAGCTTACAAGAACTAAGTATGCAAGTAAGTACTTCAACTCTACCAAGGTTAGAGATACAGCTTCAGATAGAACGAATTTTCAGGACATGACGGGCAGTGTGTACAAAGCTTGAGAACGTATTCACCGTAGCGTGCTGATCTACGATTACTAGCGACTCCGACTTCATGTTCTCGAGTTGCAGAGAACAATCTGAACTGAGATGGAGTTTGAGGATTTGCTCCGACTTGCATCATTGCTTCCCTTTGTCTCCACCATTGTAGCACATGTGTAGCCCAGTTCATAAGGGTCATGCGGACTTGACGTCATCCTCTCCTTCCTCCAGTTTCTCACTGGCAGTTTCTTAAGAGTCCATTTCATGATATCTAAGAAGAACTACGTAAGTAGTTAGAAGTAAACTTCTGCACCAAAAAAGGTGCCAATCAAAGAGTGATGTTGAAATTAGGAAACAAAAGATGAGGGTTGCGCTCGCTAAATACGACTTAACGCTACATTTCACAACGCGAGCTGACGACAGCCATGCAACACCTGTTTATAGTTCAACAATCTCCCGAAGAGAAATGCTTAAAGAACTACATAGTCAAGAACTGGTAAGGTTTTGCGCGTTGTTTCGAATTAAACCACATGCTCCGCCGCTTGTTCAAGCTCCCGCCAATTTCTTTGAGTTTCAATCTTGCGATTCTACTTCCCAGGCGGAATATTTAACGCGTTAGCTACAACACTGAGAACCATCATGGGTTCCCAATATTTAATATTCATCGTTTACAGTGCGGACTACCCGGGTATCTAATCCGGTTTGCTCCCCACACTTTCGTGTCTCAGCGTCAGTTCAAAGCCAGTTGATTGCCTTCGCTTTTGAGATTCCTTCTATTATCTACAGATTTTATCCTTACAATAGAAATTCTATCAACCTCTCTTTGACTCTAGTTTAGCAGTATTCAAAGCAGTTCCCAGGTTATTCCTGGGGATTTCACCTCCAACTTACCAAACCGCCTACACACCCTTTACGCCAAATCAATAGGAATAACACTAGCCCTTCTCGTATTACCGCGGCTGCTGGCACGAAATTAGCCAGGGCTTTTTCCTCAGGTACGATCATCTTTCTCCCTGATAAAAGAGTTTTACGACAAAAGCGCCTTCATCACTCACGCGGCATCACTGGATCAAGCTTTCGCTCATTGTCCAAGATTCCTTACTGCTGCCTTCCGTAGAAGTCTGGACCGTCTCTCATTTCCAGTGTGGCTGATCATCCTTTCAGATCAGCTAAGGATCGCAGGCTTGGTAAGCTTTTACTTTACCAACTACCTAGTCCTGCATGAACTCATCTTTAAGCGATCTATTTTTGGATCTTTCTTACTTGAATTAAGTAAGTCATTCAGTATTGCTAGGCAAGTAACCTCAGGCTACTTACTTCTACACCCTAAGGCATATCTAGTTATCCTCAACTTAAAGGTAGATTTTCATGTATTACGCACCCGTTCGCCATGACCAAGTTCTTTTCTGAACAAGACATTCGACTTGCATGTATTAAGTGTGCCGCTAGCGTTCATTCTGAGCCAGAATCAAACTCTCCAGTTTTTTGATCTAAGATTTTCTAGTAATTTGTATTACTTTTCTTAGAATAAGATAGGTTTCCTTGTAGTTCATTTGCCTACTTCTTTTTTTCTTACCACTTCATTGAATGTAATTCAAATTTTCCTTGAAACTTACTTCCTCGAGTGGATTGAATTTTATTAGTTACTTTTTCTTTTGTCCATGCTGGATGATTAGTGGTATCCATTTCCATTTGTAAATTGGTTTTTCCTCTAACTAATCTTTTCATCCTCACGCAACTTCCGTCACTATTCAAAGTGAAATTTTCAGATAATTGTAAATGTGTATTTTTTTTCATAGTCTTGTTATTTTTGTTCTTAGTTTCACTGTAACATGTATTTAGAATTCTTTTTTATCTTTTTCTTAATCTTAATCTCTTTTGTTCTTTTTCTCTACACAACTGTAGACCTAGACTCCATGGATTGATTTTTTACTCTTTTGATTAACATCATCTTAGTTTTTTCTTTCAATCCTACTTTTTTATTGGAGACTGAGAGCGGAATCGAACCGCCTTGACAAAGATTTGCAATCTCACGCATAACCATTATGCTACCCAGTCTTTCAGGTTAAATTACCCCTTTGAAAATAGGATTTCTTTGTTTACTTTGTCTTTCGTTTCATTTCTCTATTTTTCTATTTCTCTATTTCTCTATTTCTCTTCTATCATTTCTTATATGTTGTAAAATCATTTAGAAAGTAGACACCCGTAATCACTATCGTTTTCCATTGCAAAACAGTAAAGATAGCGCATAAGCTTTCATAATTGGAGTTCGGGATGGTTTCCTATGGACCTTCCTATGCTATCCGATTACGGGCTTTGTTTAACATTTAAACATGTAACTAGTGTTTTTAATGTCAATCCTAGTGACCTTCTTTCAATCATTTGATTGATCAGCATGTCTAGGACTAAGTAGATAATAAAAGATGAAGATGAGTAGTCATTTCTTGTTCTACATTTACTAATTCACCTAAAGAATGAAGAATTTGATCATTCCATGGCCATTCTTGGTTAAAATAAGAAATCATTTGTGAATAATCATTGGTACAATGATTTGTTTTAATCATCTTAGTTCCATTTACAAAGTCGTGCACTAATTGAGTATACATTAGATAATTCCATTCATCTGATGTATTAATACTAGAGGATCTAGTTAAATCATCTAGTAGAAAAGTATCTAAAGCAATTGCGCTGATTGGATTTGTTTGCCCTGTTACAATAGAAGAAGATGTTAAGGTAGTAGACAAATCTAAAAGAAAATCTACACAATCATGAAGAAATCCATAAGATTGATTCAAATTTTGAACCCATAAAAAACTAGTCAAATGAAAAACTGCAAACAAGTATCCTACTAAACAAGAGTAACAAAAAAGTAAACTAAGAATTGTTAAAGATCTCATCATAAAAGGAAAACAAGGGTATTAGAAAAGTAATGCAAGTAATAAACCTTTAGTCAAAATTATCCCATACGGGATTTGAACCCGTGTTTTTGCCATGAAAAAGCAATGTCCTGGGCCGTCTAGACGAATGGGACACTACTAATTAGTTGTAGTTAAAAGTATACTTTGAGGTTTTAGTAACTAACAACAAAATACAAATTAGAAAAATACTTAAAAAATAAAAAAAGTATCTAAATTGTCTGTTACTCTTAAATACGTATAGTACTTTTGCTACCCCCCAGACTGCGGAATTCTCCCTGATTACCTTTGCTTTTCTCTATTTTGCATCAAAAATGGGGTGAAACTAAAATTATATCACCTTAGAACTTGTAAATATGTTTTTAAAACTACCTCCCCGACCGGACTTGAACCGATTCTCTCGTGGTTAACAGCCACATGTTTTCACCAGTTAAACTACAGGGAGAATTAGAATGAGAGTTAAAATTAGAATGAGAGTTAAAATTAGAATGAGAGTTAAAATTAGAATGAGAGTTAAAATTAGAATGAGAGTTAAAATTAGAATGAGAGTTAGAGTTAGAGTTAGAATTAGAATTAGAATTAGAATTAGAATCATTACCTTTCTACTTCCTACCTAGAATTGATCAATTGAAATTTGAAACTCCCTATTTCAAAGCAATAACTTACAAGTAATCATTTGAAAGTAAATAAAGTAGTTGAAAAAAAGGAAAAAGAATGAAATTTGCCCGAAAGTAGAATCGAACTACTGACACAAAGATTTTCAATCTTATGCTCTACCGACTGAGCTATCCGGGCTTAGAAAAGGAAATGAAGAAAAAAGGAAATAAAGAAAAGGAAAGGGTAAATGAATGAAAAGAAAAAGGAATGAAACTAGTAAATACAATGCCTTGAGAGAGACGGGATTTGAACCCGCAACTTCTGGCGTGACAAGCCAACACTCTAACCTGTTGAGTTACTCCCCCCGTATCAAAAAGATACGACATGTATAAAAAGTAAGGATGTGAAAGTAAAAACAATCACAACCTAGAAAAAAGGAATCAAAATTAATAAGATTGTGAATTGTGAGTAGTTAAGTAGATGGTTTTATGAAAATCGGTTGTAACTTGCTGATAGATATCCTGTCTTCGAACACCCTTTCTTTTGTAAACAGTTAAAACAATAGCAGCTACCATAGCAACTAATAGAATAAGTCCAGCTAAAAGAAATAGAAAGAAATAATAAGTATAGATTAATTGTCCTAAAGATTCAACGTTAGTTAGTGCATTTTGATGAACAGACCAATCTTGAAAAGATAGAGTAGTAATCAAATCATGATTAGGGGTAGGAGTTAGATCTGAATTTAAAAGAAAATACATCTGTAGTAAGAATAAAAATCCAATAATAGCACCTAAAGGAAGATATCTTAGTAAGCTGAGATGAAATTCGGCTAATCTAGTATTAAGCATCATGACCACGAATAAAAAAAGAACAGCAATAGCACCTACATAAACCATGATGAACATCATAGCTAGAAATTCGACCTCAATTAAAAGAAGTAATGCGCTGGCAGCACAAAAGGTGAGAATTAAAAATAAAACGGAATGAATAGGATTCTTAGAAGCAACTACACAAGTAGAAGAAGCTACTACAATGAGAGCAAAAAGATCGAAAAGTAGTAATTCCATAAAAAAGTACAAATGAGAAATAGAAATGTAAGTAGAAGTATGAATAGTAGTAGTACAAGTCCAAGTATTATGATTAGTATTGCTACTAGTAAAAAGTAGTAGTAAAAAGAAAGCTAAGCCTAAGTATTAGTATAAGTATAAGCTTAAGCATAAGTGTTTGCTATAAGTAGTATAGTGCACGTACTTTGAAAATGAAAACTACCTTGCAAACAAGTCATAAAAGGAATCAAAATGAACTTGAAATGACAAGTAGGAAGGTAGAAACAAATCAAAACAAATGGAAGAAGTAAATTCTTTTCTAAAGGTAAAGAGAAAATTACTTAGCAACAGCACTTGCACAAGAAATAATTTCAATTAACTCACTAGTAATAGCGGCTTGACGAGCCTTATTGTAGATAAGAGTTAGTTTTTCCATCATTTCACTGGCATTTCTAGAAGCACTATCCATAGCATTCATTCGAGCTCCCTGTTCACTAGTAGCGTTTTCTAACATAGAAGTGAAAATTTGAAGGGCTAAATGATATTCGTACAAATCGTAAAGAACAGTAGATTTATCAGAGTCAAATTCGTAATTATTCCATTCACAAAAAGCAGAGTTTAAAACTTCTTTAGAGTAAATAGAAGATCTAATTAAATTTTGACTAATAATAGATTTAAACTGATTAAAAACAATTTGGCAAGTATCATAATCCTGACGCAAAATTTCTTCGGCAACTAGACTAGCAATAGAAAAAGAAAGTTTTTTCTTAGCAGTCTCACTAACAGCACCTTGCATAAGGTCTTTATGAGTTCTAAGAAGAACATCTTTTCCTTTATCACCAATGGTAAACAATGCAACTTGAAGTTGTTGAGCTTTACTTTCTTTAATGTTTAATTTAGTATCTTTAACCACGTTAGAGTTAATTCCACCGCACAAACCTCGATCAGAAGATATAACAACAATAAGTTTTTTTGAATTAGCAGGGGTATCATTTTGAATGGTTTGAGCAATTACTTGCATTTCATTAAGAACAGAACTAACAACTTGAGAACCAGGACGAGCAGCTTCTAAAGCATTTTGTACTTGTCTCAGTTTGGAAGCAGCAACCATTTTCATGGCTTTAGTAATTTTCTGAATGGAAGTAATACTCTTAATTCTAGTTTTTAAGTCTTTTCCTGAAGCCATATAAATAAGAGAAATAAAATAATAGAGAAGAATGAAAGAAGTAAGAAAAAAGGTAGATTGATAAAACTTCAAACCATGTCAAAACCATGTCAAAAGCAAGTGACAAATGAGTAGTAAAAATTCAAATGGACCAGTACATCAAGTCAAGAAAGAAAGAATGTGACAGGTAATGACATGGAAAGGAAGTAAAAAAGAAATCAACTAAGCTAAGAAAGCTTTAGTGTAGGTATCAATAACAGAAGCAATACGATCGTTTAGTTGAGAAGAAATCTGTTTCTTAGTCTTAATTTCATCTAAGATGTCTTGATGACTAGACTTGAAAGTCTCAATAAGACCTTTTTCATAAGTAGCAACTTTAGAAACATCCACTTTATCTAAGTATCCTCGAACACCAGAGAAAAGAACAACAACTTGTACTTCACTAGTCATAGGAACATACTGAGGTTGTTTTAGCAGTTCAGTTAACTTAGATCCTCTATTAAGAGTAAATCTAGTAGTAGCATCCAGATCACTACCGAATTGAGCAAAAGCAGCAACTTCACGATATTGAGCAAGTTCTAGTTTCATAGTACCAGCAACTTGTTTCATAGCTTTAATTTGAGCAGCAGATCCTACACGGCTAACAGATAAACCTACACTAATGGCTGGTCTTAAACCACGGTAAAATAGTTCAGTTTCCAAGAAGATTTGTCCATCAGTAATAGAAATAACGTTAGTAGGAATATAAGCAGAAACATCACCAGCTTGAGTTTCAATAATAGGAAGTGCAGTTAAAGATCCCCCTCCTAAATCGTCAGACATTTTAGCAGCTCTTTCTAGAAGTCTAGAATGAAGATAGAAAACATCTCCAGGGAAAGCTTCACGTCCCGGTGGTCTTCTTAGAAGAAGAGACATCTGTCTGTAAGCAACAGCTTGTTTAGATAAGTCATCATAAACGGCTAAAGCATGCATACCATTGTCTCTAAAATATTCTCCCATAGTACATCCTGTATAAGGAGCTAAGAATTGTAGAGGAGCCGCTTCAGAAGCAGTAGAAGCAACAATAATACTATACTTTAAAGCATCTTGTTCTTCTAGTCGTTGTACTAATTGTGCAACAGTAGATCTTTTCTGACCAACAGCTACATAAACAGTATACAACTTTTCTGCTTCAGTAGAGGCAGTTTCATTAATATTTTTCTGATTTAACATGGTATCAAGTGCAATAGCAGTTTTACCAGTTTGACGATCACCAATAATTAGTTCACGTTGTCCTCGTCCAATAGGAACTAGAGAATCAATAGCTTTCATTCCTGTTTGCATAGGTTCATATACCGAACGACGTCCAATAATACCAGGAGCTTTAACCTCAACACGACGTCTTTCAGAGGTGTTAATAGGACCTTTTCCATCAATAGGATTACCTAGAGTATCAACTACTCGTCCTAGTAATTCAGGTCCTACAGGAACGTCAACAATTTGTCCTGTTCTTTTGACAATATCCCCTTCTTTAATAGTACGGTCACTACCAAAAACAACTGCTCCAACGTTATCTGTTTCTAGGTTCAGAGCCATTCCCTGAATACCATTAGAAAACTCAACCATTTCTCCAGCTTGTACATTGTTTAGTCCATAAATTCTGGCAATACCATCTCCAATGGAGATTACTTTTCCTACTTCTTCTACATCAATTTCTTGATAAGCGTTAGTAATTCTTTCTTGTAGGATAGATGATAATTCTGATGAAGAAAAACTCATATTCTTTTTATTACTTTTTTTACTTCCTTTTTAGCTTTGTCATTACATTGTGGTTATGATATTTTACAAAAAAAAGCTAGTTGTGGAAACAATACTTTGTAGAGGGTAACAAGATACTAACCTTGTTTCTTTTCTATGATTACAAAATGTCTACTTACTATACTTGTAGCATTTGTTACTACTACTTTGTCGTAAGGTATAATCAAATCAAAATTCATTTGATCATACTCTTTAGACAATTGCTTTCTTTTGAAATGTTTTGTAGTAAACTATACCCTGCACAAACCCTTATCTCATCCATTTCAAATGGTTGATTAAGATTCATTTCTTTGATTTTTTCTTTTCCAAATGGTTCCCTTTTTATCACTATTTCATTTCTGTTAGCAAATGAGATAAAAGAAGTTGGGTTATAGCGGATTTGAACCACTTACCGTCTCGGTGTAAACGAGAAGCTCTACCAAATGAGCTAATAACCCTTAGTACAATTAAATGATGCGCGGCAGATGAGAAAGATCAAAAGAAAAAAAGAATCATCTACTAAGTTCTTTATACTTTCTTAAGATTTTGTAAGTAATCAATCATTTTCCCTTTTTTTATTTCTATTACTTAAGATTGTTACTTAGGATTGTTACTTAGTATTATTACTTAGTATTGTTACTTAGTATTGTTATTTCTCATGGATCAATTCTTAGTAAAGTTTGAAAAGTAGGGCAATAAAGGAGTTGAACCTTTGCTAGATGATTAGAAGTCATCTGTTCTTCCACTAAACTAATTGCCCTAATAGGTCAAAAGGATATTTATAAACCGGATTTTGTCCAAAAAAAGAAGACCCTGCCATTCTTTTTCCTGAGTATCCATTTCACTTCAAAACTATTTTACAATAGTAGTACAGCGATATTCTTGCTTCTTAGAGGGTTTCCAAATGATTGAGCAGTCTCCTGCTACTCTTTTCAATGTTTACTAATGTAGTAGTACTCATGTTTTTCTGTAGTAATTTCCCTAAGCTTAAGCTTCTTAGTCATTAACTAATCTAATCAAATAGAAGTCCGGATTTTCCTCTCTATTCTAAAATAGAGCGGATACTCAATATCCTTTATGGAGACAATCGGAATTGAACCGATAACCTTATGCTTGCAAAACATACGCTCTGCCAATTGAGCTATGCCCCCTAAAATACACATGAGAGATTTGACCAAATGAAATTTCTTTGCGGATAGTGGGAATCGAACCCACCTCTTCTGCTTGGAAGGCAGATAATCTACCAATAATCTATATCCGCTTTTCACTTTTCTACTGATTTCAAACATCTTTTGTTATTTCTATCAACTTTTGTCAAATGGTATACAAGTTCAAACTAGAAATTCTTTTTTGAAAATTTAAAAAATGAGTAAAAAAATAAAAAAAGTACAAAATTCTTCTCAAGGTATATTTACAGTATAGTACTTTTGCTACCCCCCAGACTGCGGAAAACTTCCATTGTTGTGTCTAAAAAATCAATTTTAGTACTTTAGTAACTTTTTTCGTTTTCCTCTTTTAGGATTTTCAAATTAGTCACACTAGTAGCAATGAAATAGTACAATCATCATGAAATAGAAAAGTAGTGGTACCATACAAAATAGATTTTAGATTTTAGATTTTTATTGCAAGGGAAGTAATCCAAAATTTCCTAGTTCAACTAGTTTTGTGGTAAGAAAACATGGAAAAGGAAAAAGAAAAGTAAAGAGATAAGAGAAAAAAAGAAAAAAGGAAGTAGAAAAAAGAAATTGACTAGTACAAGTTATCTGCTAGATGTTAAATGTTTATTGCAGGTTATCTGCTAGATGTTAAATGTTTATTGCAAGTTATCTGCGAGATGTTAAATGTTTATTGCAAGTTATCTGCTAAATGTCAAATGTTTATCGCAAGTTATCTTCTAAATGTGGAATGTCAAGTGTGAAATGTTGTTAAGTAAATAATATAAGAGCATGAAAGAGTTTACAATAAAAAGAGCCACGTTAAAAAAGAATTGACAAAAGTTCTTGGTTAATCCCTTTAAAAACGTATAGATGTCAATGATTTTGCTGTACAACAGCGGGTGAATACTGTACTGTAAATCAATCCACAGAACATTTTCTAAAAAAATCAAAACTCAATGAAAAAAGCTCTTAAGCAAGTATTTTCAAAAAATTTCAAAGTTAGTATTTTAGTCCTAGGGCAGTCTGGGGGGTAGTTCATAGTCTATACTGTAAATAGACTTAGGAAAAGTTTGGTGAAAAAAAATGAAAACTTGATTTGAAATGAAAATTTGGTATTGTAAGTTGTAAAAAAGGAATGAAAGTCATCAAGGAAAAGAGAATTAAGCAAGGAACTTGCGTAGAATGCAGCAATAGTTTAGTGGAATAGCAATAGTTGTATCCTATACTAGATGAAATAGTCAAAGAAAATAGTAAATACCATAGGTAATGACCAAGGTCAAAATGAAAAAAGAGACTAAAGTGTGAAAATTGAATTATGTCATCTTAAAACAGACTGATTGCGCAGTCTGGGGGGTAGCAAAAGTACTATACTGTAAAAAGAGTAGAGGAACAAATTTTACTATTTTGTAATTTTTTATCATTTTTTGAAATTCAGAGATGGAAAGAAAATCAAAAGGTAAAAAGTTAAATCAAAATAAAAAAAGAGTCAAATAAAAAATCCTACAATAAAAAAAGAATATGGCAGTACCTAAAAAGAAAAGATCTTTGAGTATCGTAAGAACTCGAAGAAAAGTATTACAAGAAAGTAATAAAGAAATGACATTACAGAGTCATTATTGTTCAGATTGTCAAAAATGGGTAGAAACCAAATGTTGTTCTAAAAAGACATGTTTAGAAAATTACCTAGAATCTCTTCACAGCTAATTAGGCTGTGAAAGAGAAGAAGAATAAAAAAGAAATGAAAAGAAATAAAAAGTAAAAATTGGAGTATGGCCAAGTCCGGTAAGGCGTTAGCTTTTGATGCTACCATGCGAGGGTTCGAATCCTTCTACTCCAAGTAAAGAAGAGTTAAAAAGAAATAAGTAGAGTTACAGTAAAGAAGAGTTTGAAAAGAACTAGGTAGTAATGGTTACTAAAAGAAGTAAGTAAAAGTGGCGGGAGTAAAAGAATGAAGAAAAGGGTAAAAAAGGAAGAAAAGTCATCTAGAGATTGAATAGTTTGAATACAAAAGTAAGGGCTTGTAACTCAGTGGTAGAGTGTTCCTTTGATAAGGGAAAAGTCAGTAGTTCGATCCTACTCAAGCCCAAAGTTGCGGAAATAGCTTAATTAGGTTAAAGCGTAGCCTTGCCAAGGCTAAGATTGAGAGTTCGAGTCTCTTTTTCCGCATGTACTCATAGCTCACTTGGAAGAGCGTCAGACTACGGATCTGAAGGTAAGGGGTTCAAATCCTCTTGAGTACTGGTGGTGGTTATAACTCAGTTGGTAGAGTGTCAGATTGTGATTCTGCAGGTCACGGGTTCAAGTCCCGTTAATCACCCTACAGAAAGATAAAGGATAGTTTATCGTTCTGTACAGAAAGTAGAATAAGTTAACAAAGCATACTATCCTGAAATGAATGTTTTGTTGACAAGGTATATTATTAATTAGTAAAAAATAGCAAATGTAAGAGATTTTGAAAAATAGATTAGTAAATGTTCTTATAGGGAATTGATACTAATGAAAAATGTAAAGGTAAAATCAAAAAAGAAGTTACAGCATATGAGTTTACTTTGTAAATATCTAGATGTAGGACAGTGTCACACCATTTATCTTCATTTGCTTTTTTATAACCGGTAAAATGGAGTTGTTGATTCAACGAATAGAAGGTTTGACAAGTTTGTACATCCTTTAAATAAAATGTAAGAAAAGGTAAAAAGAAAAGTTGCCTCTTTTGAATTGAGTTCAAGAGATTCCACTTGAAAAGTGTATTTTGACCTGAAGGAATAAAAAAAGATTTACAAAGGTTGAGATTTTTTTTGATTGGAAGATTTTTGGCAATCAAGATGTTTTCTTTTAAAATACAGTATTGCATTAAAGGATTGGCAAGCCAAGACCAAGCAAAAAAGTGAATAGGTATATAATGTAGATAGAAAGTTGCGATGTTGTAACTGAAATCCATAGATTCAACAATTTGCTGGTAATGAGTCAAGTTGACAAGTGGATAAAAATGCAAGTTTACCAAAGGATTCTCCTTAGGTAAAGTTGTAGATTGATACCATTGGTTAGAAAGGATATTACAAATCCATTTCATTTTATTATTAGTAAATAAAAAAGAATGTCTTGGATATCCTATAGTTAAGTTGAAATTCATAAAAAGATGAATAAAATTGAGGAAGTTAAGTAATGAAAAGTTTTTATACTATACCTTTAAGTCAAGTGACTTAATTTTCGATAAGATAGTCTAGAGTAGTTGTAAACTAATGAAAAAGATGAAGTGAAAAGAAAAAGAAGCCAATTCAAAAAATGGGTAGGTAAAAAGATAAAGATGTGAAAAATTTACAAAATCAATTGGAATCATTTGAAAATGAAGAAAGATGAGTGTATGAAAAAAGATCGGGAAGATCAATAAGGATTAATAAAAGAGTAGTTAAAATGAAAACCATTTCTGAATTAAAATTTAAAAATAGGCCAATATCGCCTCATGTAAGTATCTTCCATCTAGGTTGGAGTGGTACTTTGTCTATTTTACACCGAGTAACAGGTATTGTTCTTAGTATTTATTTACTATTAATTGTTTTGTATTTTAAATTTTTTACCTATCATTTATCTACTTACTGGATTTATGAATTAGGATATACAATTAATGGTATGAAAGGATTGTTACTAAGTAGTTCAAGTTTACTATTATCTTTGTTCTTTGCTTATCATTGTGCAACAGGTATAAGACATTTAATCTGGGATACTGGATTTGGCTTTGATCCTAAAGAAATGAAAAGAAGTAGTATACTAATCATTAGTTTATCTGTGATAGCCGGATTTTTTTTATGGCTATTCTTATAATTTGAATGAAAAAAAGATAAATAAAATAATCAAGAAAAATGTAAGACGACTTGATTACTTACTAGCTAATAAAAGCTCAAATTTTTAAAAAAATAACAAAAAAGAAATATGATTCAAGTTATACGTAAAAAAATCATGAAAAGAACTGCTATGTTCTCAAGTGATAGTACTTCCTACCAGGAAATATTTAAAGACTGGTATAATTCTTCTTCATTAGTACATGGCATAGAAGAATATAGCAAAAATGTAGATATAGATACGCGCGCAGTTATCTTTCGTGTTGTTGAAAAAAGCATACCAACGGAAGGATTAGAAGTGTTGTCTTATCCTTTACTAAGTGTCACGGATGTAAAATCTAATGAATATTCTTCACTAGCTGAGGATGATAAAAATAGAATAGCAATAGATAATCATTTAAAGGCAGTGGAAGAGACAGATAAGTTGATTCACAAAATCTTTGAAGTAAATCCTATGGAAAGAACATTAGAGGAGTGGAGTGTATTGATGAATATGTATAAGGATGGAATAAGAGCAAGTGAAGAAAAATCGTTATTGTCTACTAGCATCTTGGCCGAAAATCTTAACACTTTATGCTTACAATTTCTATGGAAAAAAAATAAGAGAGTGAATGTGTCAGATTCCTACCAATCAGGATTTCGTGCTTGGCAGATACCTTATACTTTTTCTGATGAGGAGATGAGATGTAATCCTGCAATGCTATTTCATCGTTTAAAAGGTAATTTGCCTTTAAAAGATGGGCATTTCAATTTAAATGTCATAGAATCAGAAAAAAAGGTTGAAGAAAGTAAGGAAAAGATGGCAAATTATCAAATGCTATCTATACCAACACGTGACTTAACTTTATTTCCAAAAGGAAAAATAGCAAAGATGGGTACTTATAAAATGAGACAGTTATTCTTGGAAGGTGCTATTACTTTTATACCAAGACAAGTATTAGCTTGTGTAATTAGAAAAGAGATAAGTACTAACAAGTATGAAGCATGTTTTTTAATTTCAAGACAAAAAATACAACAAAAAACAGTGGACATAGCAGAAGTAAGTGTGGAGTAACAGCAGACTATAAAAAACAGAAGAAAGTAGATTAAAAGGTTTGAAATAACTGTTGTTTTTGTAATGTTTAGTAATGCTTATGTTTATGTTAATAGTAATAAGAAAAGAAATAAAAAAATGAAACTTATGAATATTTTATTTAGAAAAAATGTAGTTAAAATACTATGGACCTGGTTATTACCTTTAGTAGATCAGGTCTTTAGTTTTTTCTTAAAGTTTTTAAGAAGAAAAGAATCTTCCCTTGAGTGGTGGAGCCAAAGAACATTATCGGTGTTATTAATACCTTTATTGGTAATCATTTGTGTATTACTACTAAGTAATTATGGAATGAATACAGAAGTAACCATCATGCATCTACTAGGAGTTCTTTTGAATGGACCTACATTGGTAATTGTGTTAACAACTTTAGTGTTGGGTTGGCATATACAACAGGGTATGTGTGAAGTCATAGTTGACTACGTACATAGAGAAAGATTAAAATTAATGTGTATTTTTATGATTCGCGTAGCTGTCATAGAGTGCTGTAAATTTGTCTATTTTGCATGTGTGTTGGTAAGTTAAGAAAAGAACAAAAAGTATGAGTAATAAAGAAACAAAAAACAAATTGATAAGTTTACAAGTCTTTCGATGGGACCCTGAAAAAGATAAAAAACCTTATGTAAGTAATTATTCGGTTGACTTATCTAAATGTGGTCCAATGGTTCTTGATGCATTGTTACATATAAAAAATGAACAAGATGCCAGTTTAACTTTAAGAAGATCTTGTAGAGAAGGAATCTGTGGTTCTTGTGCCATGAATATAGATGGTAATAATACATTAGCATGTATTAAAAGAATAGATACTTCGGCAAAAGAAATGAAAATTTATCCTTTACCTCATATGTTTGTAGTCAAGGACTTAGTCCCAGATTTGAGTAATTTTTATGCGCAGCATAAATCAATTCAACCCTGGTTACAAAGTGATCATTCAGATAGTACTAAAGAACAATATCAATCGAAAGAAGATAGAGCGAAATTAGATGGTCTATATGAATGCATCTTATGTGCTTGTTGTTCTACATCTTGTCCTAGTTATTGGTGGAATAGTGATAAATATTTAGGTCCAGCAGTACTGCTACAAGCTTATCGATGGATTATGGATAGTAGGGATAAAGCTACTAAGGATCGTTTAAAATTTTTAGAAGACCCTTTTAAATTATATAGATGCCATACCATATTAAATTGTACACGAAGCTGTCCTAAAAATTTAAATCCTGGAAAAGCTATTGCAGGAATTAAAAGACAAATAACCTTATTAACTTAGAGAAATGAAAATGCTCAAAAGTGAAAAGGAGTAAAAAAGTTGCTAATTGATTTCAGGTATGGTAATTGAACTAGACCTGAGATCATAAAAAGGTTAATAAAAATGAAAAAAAGAATAAAAAAAGTAATATAAGAAGAAATTATGACAATTGATTTAGTAAATTACTTAAGTGTTCCAATGATAGTGTTCATGATAGGATTAAGTGGTATCTTCTTAAATCGAAAAAATTTACTGATTATTTTAATGTCAATAGAATTAGTTTTACTAGCAGTAAATATGAATTTTATTATTTTTTCGGTTTACTTGGATGACTTAATAGGACAAGTCTTTGCCTTATTGGTTTTAACTGTAGCAGCAGCAGAGTCTGCAATAGGACTAGCCATCTTAGTGATTTATTTTAGAGCACGAGGAACAATAGCAATAGAAGAAATTCATTTGCTTAAAGGATAAAAATTAGAAAAGTTTGAAAGATATCAAATCTGAAAAACCAAATAAAAAAGACAGAATTTGAAAAAGCGATTAAGACAAATCGTGTAAGCTTACAGACAAATGAAAATGTTATGTGAGAACCTCCTTGAAATCAAGGGGGATGTCAATGAAATCAAAAGAAAGAACTAATGAAAAAATCAAAACTATGTATTTAACCTTACTTTTTCTTCCTATACTTTCTTCATTAACAGTGCTCTCTTTTGGTAGATCCATAGGAAAGTGGGGATCATGTATACTAAGTGTAGCATCTGTAGTGCTTTGTAGTATTTTTTCTTGGATTTGTTTTTATGAAGTAGGTTTATGTGGAAGTGTTTGTCGTGTGGAGTTATTTCCTTGGTTTCATTCGGAATTAGTAGAAACCAATTGGGGTTTCTTATTTGATAGTTTAACAGTGACTATGTTAATCGTGGTAAGTACCATATCTAGTATTGTACACATTTATTCCGTAGGATATATGTCACATGATCCTCATTTGCCTAGATTTATGTCCTATTTGTCACTCTTTACCTTTTTCATGCTGATTTTAGTTACAGGAGATAACTTTCTTCAATTATTTTTAGGTTGGGAAGGAGTAGGCTTATGTTCTTATTTACTAATTAATTTTTGGTACACACGTCTACAGGCAAATAAATCAGCAATTAAAGCAATGATCATGAATCGTCTAGGGGATTTTGGTCTTTCTTTAGGATTATTAGGAATTTTTTATCTTTTCCGCTCTTTAGATTATGACACCGTATTTAGTTGCGCACAAGAAATGTCAGAAGAATACTTTGGATTCTTGGGAATACAGATGCATGCATTAACAGTGATTTGTATTTTATTATTTGTAGGTGCAGTAGGGAAATCTTCTCAATTAGGTTTACATACTTGGTTGCCAGATGCTATGGAGGGACCAACACCAGTTTCAGCATTAATTCATGCTGCAACCATGGTTACTGCAGGTATTTTTTTAGTGGTTCGTTGTTCTCCTCTATTTGAGTATTCCTCTACAGCTTTGGTAGTAATTACAATAGTAGGATCAGCAACTGCCTTTTTTGCGGCTACTACAGGAATGGTTCAAAATGATATCAAACGGGTAATTGCTTACTCTACTTGTAGCCAATTAGGCTATATGGCTTTTGCTTGTGGTTTATCTGGTTATTCTATAGGAATGTTCCATTTAATGAACCATGCTTTTTTTAAAGCTTTACTTTTTTTAGGTGCTGGATGTGTTATTCATGCTTTAGCCGATGAACAAGATATGAGAAAAATGGGAGGTTTAGTTAGATATTTGCCTTTTACTTATGGAATGATGCTATTAGGTTCTTTATCTTTAATGGGATTCCCTTTTCTAACAGGATTTTACTCTAAAGATGTTATTTTAGAATTAGCTTATGCTAAATTTAGCATGGAAGGTACTTTTGCTCACTGGTTAGGAACAAGTTCTGCTTTTTTAACAGCTTTTTATTCTTTTAGATTACTATACTATACTTTTTTAAGTAATCCTAATGGAAGTAAAAGTATTTATCTTCATGCTCATGATGCACCCGCTATCATGTCTATTCCTTTACTGGTTTTAGCTTTTGGTAGTATCTTTGTAGGATATTTAGCCAAGGATTTAATGATTGGATTAGGTACTGATTTCTGGGCAGGAAGTATTTTTGTTTTACCCGAACATATCATTCAATTGCAGGCAGAGTTTATTCCTTCTTGGATCAAAATGACTCCTGTCTTTTTTAGTTTACTAGGTGCAAGTAGTGCTATGCTGCTATATTCCATTGGTAGTTCTTTTTCTTCTACTTTTTTCCTTACAAATCAAGTAGTTCGAAGTATTTATTTATTTTTAGCTAAAAGATGGTTTTTTGACATTGTATACAATGAGTTAATAGCAAAGAAATTACTGCGAGTAGGATATCACACTACTTTAGTAAGTTTAGATAAAGGAGTCATAGAATTAATAGGTCCTCATGGATTGGAGAAAGCAGTTGTACAAATTTCACAAGGAATTAGTAAGCTACAAAGTGGTTACATTTATCATTACGCATTTGTCATGTTAATTGGTATTACCTTGCTGGTAAGTATTAGTGCCTTTTGGAATTGGATTATGATTTTTGATTGGAGAATATCTTTGATAATTACATTAACAACTTTGTGTCTTTTCTTTACTTGGGACTATAAAAAAGAAGGACAAATAGAATCTAAAACTTCTTTAACCAACTAAGAATTAAAATGTACATTTCTAATGAGATTTGTCCAGATAGTTAGATGTAAACATTGCCAGATGTTACTAGGATACAGTAGTGAAAAAAGAGTACTTAAAGAATATACAAATGTTTCAGTTAGTATCTCTACTAATAACTGTAGCGGTAACTGTAACTATGTAACTATAAGTGTAACTGTGTAAGTATAACTATAATTCTAACTGTAATTCTAACTCTATCTGTATCTTTAGTAGTATCTTTATCTCCATTTTTCTTCTAACTTTCATTTTTTCTACTTGTAATGTTTTAGCATCTTGAACTCTTTGTACTTTCATGTTTCTTATGCACAAACTAGTCATTTGTGCACTAGGAAGAAAACAAGTGGTAAAAGAATAAGAAATCAAAGCATCAATCAAATCATTTTGAAAATTCAGTAACCTTTTGATATTCTCATAGGAAATTTTGTACTGATTACAAACGAAAGAATGAAAAGAAATTTCATTAACTTCATTTTCTTCCATTTAACTTAATTAAATCAAACCAATTTATGTTCCAATCCAACTTATTACCTATTCTTATCCTAACACCTATTGTAGGAATTTTTTTATTGTTTTTGATTCCTTCTAGTAATCAAGTGGCTTTAAAAATGACTTCCTTACTTTTTTCCTTGTTAACTTTTGTTTTTTCTCTTTGGTTATGGATCTTATTTGATGAGTCTACTAGTAAATTTCAATTTCAGGTTTCTTATGATTGGTTTAGTACTTCTAATGTAAGTGCCACTCTTGGAGTAGATGGTATTTCTTTATTTTTAGTTTTACTAACTACTTTTTTAATACCCCTTTGTTTATTAGTTAGTTGGGAAAGTATAAAACATAGTGTCAAAGAATACTTAGTTTGTTTTCTTTTACTAGAATCTTTACTAATTTTAATTTTTGTAGTCTTAGATTTGGTTCTCTTTTATGTTTTCTTTGAAAGTGTACTACTACCCATGTTTATTATGATAGGGGTATGGGGTTCCAGAGAAAGGAAAATAAGAGCAGCTTACATGTTATTTCTCTATACCTTATTAGGATCACTTTTCATGTTAGTTGCCATCATGTGTATCTATTTTGAAGCAGGAACAACAGATTTACAAACTCTTTTAACAGTAGATTTTGGAGAAAGAAGAGAACTTTTATTGTGGTTAGCTTTTTTTGTTTCCTTCGCAGTCAAGGTACCTATGCTTCCTTTTCATATTTGGTTACCAGAAGCTCATGTAGAAGCTCCAACAGCGGGATCTGTTCTATTAGCAGGAGTACTTTTAAAACTAGGTGGATACGGTTTGATTCGTTTTTCTCTGGGAATGTTTCCAGATGCTAGTAGTTTTTTTAGTCCTTTAGTATTTACTATGAGTATACTAGCAATTATTTATACTTCTTTAACAACTCTACGACAAATAGACTTAAAAAGAATCATAGCTTATTCTTCAGTGGCACATATGAATTATGTGACAATAGGAATTTTTAGTCAAAATATTCAAGGATTACAAGGAAGTATACTTCTGATGTTAAGCCATGGTATTGTTTCAAGTGCTTTATTTATGTGCATAGGTGTTTTATATGATAGACATAAAACTAGACTAATTCACTACTATAGTGGGCTTTGTCAAGTAATGCCTGTCTTTGCAACCCTTTTTATGGTTTTCATAATGGCAAATTTAAGTCTTCCTTCAACTAGTAGTTTTGTAGGAGAATTTCTTGTCTTAGTAGGTATTTTTAGTAGCAATACAACAGTAGCTTTTTTAGCAACCACAGGAATTATTTTAGGAGCAGCCTATTCTTTATGGCTTTATAATAGAGTGATCTTTGGTAGTTTAAAATTAAATTTCGCAAGTTCTTTTGAGGATGTGACTAGAAGAGAAGTGTATATGCTAATGCCTTTAGTTCTCTTAACTTTTTTAATGGGAATTTATCCTAGCCTTTTCTTAGATCCTATGTATACATCTTTAAGTACTTATGTGGGAAATTTGAAATAAAGAACTGGGAATCTAACAAATTTTAGTAACAATAAACAATATTATGGATTTTTTATATTTATTTGAAAAGGATTTTCACTACTTACTTCCTGAGCTGTTTTTAACAAGCAGTATTTTGATTTTACTTGTTTATGGAGTTCTTTTAGCTACAGAAAGTAGTTTCAATTATCCAATTCTAGTACGAAATGTTGCTTGGCTTTCAATCATCAGCTTAAGTCTTAGTGCTTATTTACTTGTCAATCAAGGTTTAGTGGGAAATCCACTAGCTCTTTTGGGTAATTTAGTAATCAACGATTCTTGGACACAAACAGCCAAAGTGATCATTTGCTTAAGTGGTATGGCAAGTATTTTAATAGCAATACAGTATTTAGAAAAAGAAAGACTAAATGATTTCGAGTTTAGTATTATCGTGCTATTAGCTATTTTAGGAATGCTATTTATAGTATCTTCAGATGACCTAATGTCATTATATATGAGCATTGAACTACAAAGTTTAAGTTTGTATGTTTTAGCCTGTTATAAAAGAAATTCTGTCTTTTCAGTGGAAGCAGGATTAAAGTATTTTGTATTGGGAGCTTTTTCTTCAGGATTACTTCTTTTTGGTATCTCTCTATTATATGGATTTACCGGTTGTACTCATTTAGAAGATTTAGGAAAATTAATAGTAACTTCTTCAGAAGTAACAGAAGGTCTTTTGACAGTTAGCAATGGAATCAAGGTAGGTTTACTTTTTGTTGGTATTAGTTTACTGTTTAAAATTTACGCCGTTCCTTTTCATTTATGGGTACCTGATGTTTATCAAGGTTCACCTACAGCCATTACTTCTTTCTTTGCTATTACTCCTTCTTTATCAGTAGTTGCGGTACTAAGTAGATTATTCTATTGTACTTTTCATGATTTATTAGTAGATTGGCAATTGATCATTGTCATTTGTTCTTGTTTATCCATTCTGATAGGAAGTTTAGGGGCAATAGCACAAAAAAACATTAAACGCTTCCTAGCTTATAGCGCCATAGGGCATGTTGGTTATTTTTTAATGGCTTTAGCCACAGGTACTAGTGAAGGTTTAGAAAGTTTACTACTTTATATTATCATTTACATCATTACTAGTCTTTCCTTTTTTACTATTCTTTTAGGATTAAGAAAGCAATCTTTGATTACTCAAAGTACTAGAAAAGAATTTCAAGAAGGAGAAATAGAAACAATCAACCAATTTCAGGGTTTAGCCAGAATGCAGCCGGTTATTTCCTTTTCTTTAGCTGTTTTACTTTTTTCTATGGCAGGTATACCTCCTCTAGCAGGGTTTTTTAGTAAACTTTATGTTTTTCTTACTGCTGTTCATAATCAACTATTCTTCTTAGTTTTTGTTGGTATTTTAGGTAGTGTTTTAGGTGCAGTGTACTATTTGAGAATCATTCGATTAATGTATTTTGGACAATCTAATGATTGGGAAACTTTTGAATGGATTAGTAAAGAAAGATCTATCATAAGTAGTAGTAGTATTTTCTTCGTGTTATTCTTTTTCCTTTACCCTACACCACTTTTAGTAATGATTCATCAAGCGGTTTTATCTTTTTAAAAAAGATTGGTTTCGATTCCTTGTGATTTCATTACTTTTTCTGTTGTAAGTCATTTGGTGTCACTTTTCAAGTAATTGGAATAGTTTTTTAGAATAGTAAAGGAATTGCAGGTTACCTACATCATTTGAAAGATATCAATTATGCTTTTTGTCAAGTCATGTAGTAATCACAGCATTGAAAAGACACTAGGTAAAGTAGAGACTAGTCTGTATACAAATCAATTATGTACTTTTTTAATTATTTATGAAAACTTATTCTCACGCAATAAAAGATCAAATGATTCCATCTCGCAAGCTAAGGATCTACGATACGGAGTTTTTGAATGAATTGATGGGCCATGAAATTCATCTAGGTTTGTCTAAAACAAATGTACATCCTTTGATGATTAAATATATACAAGGTTACAGAAATGAAATCTCCGTATATAGGATGGAATTATTGATAGAATCTTTTCGAATCTTCACCAACTTAGTGAAACAGTTTTCTAAAGATGACTGTATTTTATTTATTACTAAAAAGAGAGAAATTTCTAATAGTATAAAAAAGTTGGCTATAGATCATCATCAATACTATATGCTTGGTAAATGGATACCAGGTCTATTAACTAATTTTGCAACTTATAGTAAAGACATTTTAAATCTTTATACAAAAAAACAAAAAAACCGTAAAAGAGTATTAACAAATACTTTAGGTATAAGCTCTATGTCTAAGCTACCTTCTTTAATCATTATTATAGGTTTAGAAGGAAATTCAACAGCTATTCGGGAAGCTCACAAATTAAATATTCCTATTGTAGGGTTTACCTCTTCCAGGGAAGATCCTAAAAAGGTTACTTACTGTATACCTTCTAACTTGAGTTCCAGTAAATCAATGCATTTTTATTTAAAATTGTTACAATTATCCTTTAAGTAAATGACAAAGAGTAGATAGTATTTGCTTCAAGCTATTTTTAGGAAGGTTTGAAAACAGTACTCTTTGAAATGAATCATTTGACTAAAGTCTAAAAGGGGATGAATTAGTTTAGATATTTAAGTAATCCATGAAAATTCATCAGAATTTTGTAATATTGCTTAGATAAAACCATGGGCAGTACATGGCATCTCCATTTAGCCTGTAGTAAAAAAGGATAACCACTAAAATGATTTGAAATGACACTTACTCAGGAGAAATGACTGAGTTTGGTTTAAGGTGCTGGTTTGCTAAACCAGTGAATGTTTTGAATATTCCTCGGGTTCAAATCCCGATTTCTCCGTACAAGTTGAAAAGGTAATGAAATAGAAAATTACCAGGTTTGCTGATTACCTTTTCACTTTGTTTCAAATGAGTAAAGGGATAAGTAGGAGAAAGAAAAGAGAATTTTTAAAAAAAATTTCTTAGTCAACTAATCATTTCAAATTTGTTTAGTCCATTTAAAAAACAGATGACTTCCTTGATAGTACTTACTAATCCATAAAAAAAGAATTAATGATGATTTCTCATTTTGTGGCTAACAACTAAAAAAGATAAGATGAAAAAGAAAAATCAAAATGCAAATCAAAATCAAAATACTTAGTTGTAGTAACAAAGAACTACTTAGTAGTCGTTGTACTTTACTAGTTGTTGGGAATGGTATTTGATTGATTGCTACTCTTAGCATTTCATAGCTGATGATTCAGTACATACTGATAGTACCCAAGATACACTTTCATTGCTAGTAAAATAAGAAATCATTTGAGTTACAGGATTTTGTACATTTGTATGCCGCGGGGGAATAGCTCAACCTGGTAGAGCTATGGTCTCCAAAGCCATGAGTTGGGAGTTCAAATCTCTCTTCCCTCGTACTTTCCACTAGTTAGAGTAGTTTTACTACAGAAGTCAAAGCATCATTAGATGCTATTTTGAATACCCAATAAAAAGGAAAATCTGGTATCTTTTTTTAAGTTTAATTTACTTATTTCTGTTCTAGTCATTCATTATTTGACTTATCATTTTATTATAATATCATTTGAAATACAAAGGATAATTGTTTATGAAAAAATCTATTGACATTCTAAAAATGAATATCGAAGCAGGCAAAGCAAGCCCTGCACCTCCTGTAGGACCAGCTTTAGGTGTAAGAGGATTAAATATGATGGCTTTCTGTAAAGAATTCAATGATCTTACCAAAGATTATAAGGCAGGAACAATTGTTCCCACTGAAATTCATAGTTATGAAGACAAGTCTACTAAAGTTATTTTATTGTCTCCTAGCTGTTCCTATTTCATTAATAAATTACTAAATGTACCTAACGTTGGTTTGTATGGTAGTAAGGAAATGGATCCTAGAATCATTTATCATATAGCTAAATTGAAACAAAAAGATTTACCTTCACATTCATTACTATCTATTTGCAAAAGTGTTAGCAGTAGTGCTTTTACTTTAGGAATCAAATTGAAAAAACTAAGTAGATAGTAATAAAAGAGGAAAACAACAAATGGAATACTAGTGCTATTCATTGCAAATAGAAACAAAAACTAAAAAATAAAAAATAAGAAATAATAAAAAAGAAATTATGATTCATTTGAAAACTTTCATCAACTGTCTTCAATCTCTTTATACTAGTGTAGGGAGTAATCAATCTCATCAAGTGATGGTTGAAATTACTTTCAAAGAGGAAAAGAAGAAAAAACTAGGTAAGAGCAAAAAATCTAAAGATAATGTTTCTTTAGTAATTACTAAAAAGGTGACAAAACCCTTTCATTTACCTCATTGGCTAGGAGAAGAGTTAAAAGTATGGAATTTAGATCAGTTACAAGAATATTTATCTAAAGATTCTTCTGTGATAAGTTATGAAGATTGTTTGAAAACAGTAATCACTAAAAAAGATTTAGTAGATTATCTAGTAATGACTAAAAAAGAATTATCTATTTGTAAACCTTTTTCCAGAAAGTTAAATTCTTTAGGCTTAATGCCTTCTATGCAAATGGGTACTTTAGTGGAAAATTCGGAAGAATTAGCAAAAGCTCAAGAAAAACTAAGGAAAATGAACGTAAAAAAGTGGAAAACTACTAAAAATAGTATCATATTACCTGTAGGAATGACTAGTATTCCTACCAGCTCACTGGATGAGAATATTAGTAGTTATTTATCTTGGATTTTGGAGTCTATTTCACTTAGAGAAATTCAAGAGATTAGATTAAGTACTTTTAATAATAGTTTAACAATATATCAAATGTAAAAAAAGAAAAAAGATATGAAAAAAAGATTAAAAAAATGGAAAGTAGAAGAATATACTAAGGAAATGCAAGAGGATTGTTTAGTAATTTTTTTAGATTACTCCAAATTAGGACAATCTTCTTGTAGTACATTCTTACAAACTCTAGAAAATCAGAAAAAATTAAAAGAGGTACATACAAAACTAACTCTTTGTGTAGTTAAGAACTCTCTGTATAGAAAAGTATTACAATTATCTACTTTAAGATCTTTAGAAACTTTTTTAAGAGGTCCCGTACTGAAAGTGAAAGTTAAAGTAAGTAGTACTCTTGAAAATGATCCCTTTTTAATGTTTTTTTTACAATGGCTTGAAAAGCAGTCTGATTACGTTTTTTTAGGAGCGAAATGGAATGATCAGTTAGTAAATTTGAAACAACTAAAATGTGCCTGTCAATTTAATTCTTCTCAAGTTGTGAGTAGCTTGTATCCTAAAAGTATACAACAAAATGTAAGATTGTTAAGAAATCCGATCTGGAAATTAATCAAAATTCTTACTTTTGTACAAGAAGAAACAAATGCTATCAAAATGTAGTTAAAGTTGCTTGGAAATCCAAAGTCAAACTAGGAAAGAAATGAAGGATGATCATTATTATTAGTATAAAAAAAGAAAAAAATAGAAAACCTTATGAAAAAAATAATTTACCCTGTGAATACAAGTAGATTTTTTGCTACCAAAACAGAAACGATTAATGTAATGGAATTTTACAATTCCTTTTTACAACAACACAAGCATCCTTTACAAAGAGATCCTAGTGTAGGAGTAGAGTTATTGTTAAATCAGTTAACATTTCGTCCGGAATCTTGGGAAGGATTAGTATATCGCTACAAATTAAAACAAAAACAAGAAGCAGCTCCTGATGATCTAATCCTTAAAAAGCATTTAAATTCTTTAAATGAAATGGATGAAGTCATTAATGGCTGCTCTTTTGTATGCTATGAAGTTCTTTTACCAAGCGTAGACACTCAAGAAGTGATAACTTATAAAGGAAGTTACTTCGGTCAGTTGCAAATCTATTATTTACCATCAGAAAATACTAAAGTACAATCAAAGACTGCAAATTATGATACTATGTATGGAGATTATATACAAAAGATGGAAAAGGTAAAACCAGTAAGTCCTTATTTTTCGGAAAGAATTCCTTTCCATTTAAAAGATCAGCTGGAATCACCTAGCCAAGATTTTTTATTGCCTGTCATATTATCTGATGAGGAATCTCCATATTTTGTAAGAACTGCTCAAAGTGCTAAACATTACGAAGATCTCTTATCTACCTTAAAAGAGAACCAAAACAAAAAGAACGTTCCTATTTCCAGATATTTTGATGGTGATAGCTATTTGCGAACTAAGTTAACCAATGTGGTAGATAGAGAAAAAATTAGAAAAGGAATTCATCCTGAAATATCTCCTGAAGAAGCATTAATCTTTTGTAGAACTTCTAGTTTTGTTATTACACATACAATTACAATACCTTTTATTACGCCTCAAGGTACTTGGATTCACTTCAAAGGAATAGAAACAAGAATTACTCGAACAATGAGTCGTTCCTTAGGATTACATTTAAATTTTAAAGAAATTTATAGCAAAGGAAGTGAATATCCTGAAGAAAAGAGAAGGGCTTTGTATCGTTTCGGAAGTAAGGGAGACAAAATCATTGAAATTCAATGGAATTCTTATTTAAATGAATTGTATTTAGTAAGACAAGGAATGTATTTACTACAGGATTCATCTGTAATCAAAAGGTTAGAAACAAACTTGTTTTGTCAAGATCCTATGACTTTCTTATTAAAAAAGATAATAAGTACTAATGAGTTGTGGAAAAATTCTCAAATGATTTCTTTGTTAGGTGTTCATTTTCTGACAAAAAACAGTAAAGAAGAATTTTTAGGAAATTTACCACAGGTAACTGAAGTTATCAAGAATTGGTTAGTACAAAAAGAAAAGAAAATAGTGCAAGGTAACCCTAGTAGTATTATTCATACTTTAGTTAAATCCACTAAGGTAAGTAGAGAAGGGAAAGAAGAAATACTAAAAGATAGATTAGAATTTAGTAATGAATTTGACTTTTTTGATTTGTTTACTAAAAATCAAGATTTTCATCTCTTTTTTCCTTATTTTCAATTACATTACTATTTAAAAATGATAGTAAAAAAAGTGCAAATTTTATTCATTTGTGAAAATAGTTTGCAAGAGAGAGAGCGCAACCAAGAATGTTTAGAAATGATTGAAAAGCAAACAGCTGTATTGGAATTTTTCATACTTTCTTTAGAGAAGTTTAGAAAATTGAAAGCAAAAGAAGTGGCTGAAAAAATAGAAAATGATCTGAAAGAAATCAATGATGGATACTTAGATAGTATCTCAGAAGGATTCTTGAAGTTGCTCTCTTTTGACATAGATGATTTATCTGGTATGAATAAGAGTTCTAGTAAGGACTGTAAAAAAGAAGGTACAAAGAGAATGATTTTGTTACTATCTTCTTTCTTTTATTTAGTTATGACAAATGATCTAGGATTTGCTCAAGGCAAAACCAAAGAGATTTTAGATTGGCAAAAAGATTCTTTAGGCATAACTTCAGATGTTGCTAGTAGCAAGCTTAGCTACTTTATAGAAACCTTTCCTAGTCTATCATCACAAGAAACTAAAATGCATACTGCCAAATCTGACTCACATATTCGTTCACTTTATGAGGGATGCTTAGTTGTAGAGTTAGACTATGACATGAAAGATTCTATGAATATTGTGGAAGAGGACTTGCAAAGCAATGAAAAGAAATGCACAATAGAAAAAGAGTTGAAAGAAAACTTAATTACTTTTTCAGAATGGGTTTCATTTCCTTTTTGTAATTTACCTACCACTACAATAGGCAACAATCATAGACAAGGATCTTGGCGATTGATTTGTCATTCTTTTGAGCAAGTACCCTCTTTAAGTGGGTGGTCTTTAATCAAAAGTACTCCTGAAAAAGATTTTAGCTATAATTCTGGTCTAGAAACTGTATTACAGCAAGAGTACGAGAGAAGTATTTTTGCACAAAAATTAAAAAAAGTGGAACAGAATTGGAAAAAATGGGATGACCTACAAAAATTACAAGAAGATCACTCTTATTCTGTTGAATCAGAATTTGATTTAGATGCAGAATATTCTATAGTACCTTTTCAAAATTATTTATCTGTTCAGATGGCCAAATTAAGAGGAGAAGAAAATGTTTTGATTTCGGGTAATACTTTACAAGGAAGAAATTTAGTAGGTCTAGAATTAATTGATTTTCGAGGGCGTTTACTTAGTATACAATCTTTTTTTTATCATGAAAAATTTAGTAATAGCAACTTATATGCATATAACTTTGGCTTACCTACTCTTAATCCTTATAATTATGAAAGGATACTAACTAGTTACGACCTAAAATGTTTAAGAGAAGTAGCAATGGAATTTTTAAAGGAAGAAAGAAAACGCTATGAAGAATCTAAAAAAACACCTTGGGGAAGACCTGTTCAAGAGGATCTATCCAAAGTTCGATTGACTTTTAGTAGAAAATGGGTAGATAGCTTAGAAAGGCAAGATTTTTTAAAATCTTTTCAAGAGGTTAGTGATTTAGTAGGGGATTATATGACAAAAGACAGCCATCTACAAGACAAGATACAGGTAGAAAAACTGATTTGGGAATGGACTGAAAAAGTAGATAAGCTAGATTGGGTGGTCAAGCAAATGCTAGGTGAAATATCTTCACGTCAATTTTTAGAATCTTATTTATACTCTTATTTAACAGATCACAAGAGCAGAGGTTCTCAAAAAAATCTTCTTTTACAGTCCCTAAGTTCTAAAGGAGACATTTCTATGGAAGAAATCTCATCCTTTGTTAAGGAACAACTTTTAATCAAAGGAGTTTCTTTTGAAGTATCTATTAAATTGGAGAATTCCTTACTTTGTAAAGGTTTTACTGGAGTTTCAAAAATGTCCTCGAAAAAGAAATTCTTTGATGTTTTACTACAAGGATGGACAAACGTCAGTGAACAAGCTATGACTAATTTTACTAAAGTGGATAAAAGCTCTATGACAAGACTGCCTAGAAATAGAAATAGTTTCAAATTGTCTGGCATAAGTGTAGAATCTAGAATAAGCAATGAGTTTACCTCCCAAATAGGATATGTCCATTCATTTCGTAATCAAATAGAGTATGGCCAGGCAGTAGAATCAGTTGCAGATGCAGAATTCTCTCCTTTAGTTTCTGTCATTTTGCAAGAAGCTGAAAAAAGGAAAGAAAAAAGTACTAAGCAAAATCCATTTTTTAAGAAAGAAATGATTTATCATAAATTTCATAAGCTTCATTTAAGTCGCTACTTGCATATGAGTAACACTTTAAAATTTACAGTCTTTTTGTTTAGTAACCAATACTCTAGTTCATCTTCTCAACACTTTTTAGGAAATAAACAAATCTACTCTGTATCTTCTCTTTTAAAATATTTTGGACAAGAAGTTTATAATGAATTGTATCCTAAATTAGTATCTAAAAAGTTCTTATTAGTAGACGAAGTGGCTCGAATAGCAAGTAAGTCAATAGTAGAAATTTTCTGTAAGTTAGGTACTCCTACCAAAAGAGAGGGAGAAAGTTCTAGCATTGCCAAAAATTTAGTAAGAAAATCAACTCTAAATAACAGTATTAGATTTCACTTTCAAAAAATGAAAAAAGATCAGTATCTTTTCTTTTTAGATGCTGTAGAAAAAAAGAATCTATTAAGTCGTTTGAATGATTCTAATAAAATTACTTTAGCCGGAGCTTTTGGTTTAGGACCTAGAGAAGCTAAGATAGAGGATCGAGATATTTATCCTTCTCATTACGGACGTCTTTGTTTAGTACAATCTCCTGAAGGTTCCAATGTAGGGTTAGTTAACTATACAACGGTGCATTCTAGAGTCAATTTGTTAGGCCAGGTAGAAAGTCCATATGCAGTAGTTAAAGAAGGCAAAGTAACCAATCAAGTGATTTACTTAACTAGCCAGGGAGAAAAACATCATATCATTGCTTTATCTTCTGAGACTTGTCTTAAGGATGGTACTTTCGTCTCTGCTACTATTTTATGTCGATTATATGGTAAAGAATACCGAAGAGTTTGTAGTAGTACAGTGACTTTATGTGAAGTAGGAGATAGTTTTATTTTATCTCCTGTAGGAGGTTTTATTCCTTTTGTAGAACATAATGACACTACTCGTATTTTAATGGGAGGTAATATGCAAACTCAAGCTTTAGAATTACTAAAGCCAGAACGTTCTTTAGTACAAAGTGGTTTAGAAGGGCCTTTTTCTTCTTTATTGTCTTCAAGTACAAAAGGACCCTATGGTGTACAGCAAGTTATTGATTTACAAGAAGATGTTCAATCCATCAGACAAACTAAGGAATTGACTACATTTGTGAATCAATTTAGTGCTGTTACAAGATGGAGCGATATAACAAGTAGTCAAAAAGAAAGTACAGAAAAAAATAACCTTAACCATAAAGACACTAAGAATAACTATTCCATGAGTAAAAATCAAGATTTTTTAAATTCTTCTGTAGATTTTACGGAATTTCTTTGTGAAACTTCCCATGAAGTACATAAAGTGGCATTAAAAAATACTAGTGTTGAAAATTTACAACCTGTCAAAGGAGAAATTTCTTTAGGTCAAAATGTTTTAATAGGTTTTGTTTCTTCTCATGGTCATACTTTTGAAGACTCTATTTTGGTTTCTGACAGATTAGTCAAAGAAGGATTTTTTAATCATGGTAAAAGATCTATGTTTGAAGATATAGGTTATAGAGCTAAAAACTTAAGCAGTACTATTTTACATCGTTTAAAAGAAAAATGTGGCTTCGGTAATCATGTAGAGATCTGGATGACATTACTAAGGAACAATTGTTTTTATTGGTCTGAACCGGTGGTTAGCGTAGGTCAAAAAGTACAGCCTGGTGATCCGCTTATGAATTCTTATATACAATTTGTTATTAATCCTACTTTATTACAAAGCTTAGTTCGTAGGAGTTCCAAAGTGCATCCTTCTGCTACTGAGCATGAATTGGAAAGAAATCAAAGAGAAGTTAAAGAAACTTTGTCTTTTTTATGGGATTTTTTAGATGATCAAGTCAAAGTGGATGAATTTGAAAATGATTTTGAATTTTTTAGTACTAAATTGCACCTATTTTCTGTTTTTCCTTTAGTCATTACTAAACCTATTCCTATTTATACTACCTATTTTAAAGGAGATAGGGAAGGGGAAGTTGTTGATATGAAAACTAAAGTGATGAATCAGAGAGAACAAGAAAGAATTCCAGTTTTCTTAGAAGGTTTCATGACAGTCAAAAGAAAACTACAAGAATTAAATCATTCTAAATGTAGTTGGGAATTGCATTCTCTAGGTTGTAACTTAGTAACTCAAGAGCCGCTAAGTCAAACAATCAATGAAGAAAGATTGAATTCTTACCTGGTTCAGGGAACAGATCAAAAAGAGTTGCAACAAATGGTAAGTAACCACAATGACAAAAAAATCTATTGTATTCAAGATGGCTTTGATTCTTTAACTCAAAATCTTCATTATAATGGCCCTAGATCTTTTGAAATAGCTAGTGATGAGGAGGAGATGGATAGTAATAATAATCAACCGATTCCACCACATTTGAGACAACGTGGGCCGATTTTTAAAGAGTTACTAAGTATGAAACTGCTAACTGATGAAACGAAATATGGTAGAATGATGCTAGAATGGAAAAAGAAAGGAAAACTTCCTGAAAAACAACCTAGTGATTTTGAATTAAGTGATCAAATACAAGCGGTAGTAGAGGAAGCACATGGTCTTATGACTCAATTGATAAAAGATAGCAAAACTTACTACTATTTACTTGCTAGAGTTCATGAACTTTTACTAGAAGAAGGTTGTTTAGGATGGGTTCATGAATTAGGATCTGCTAATATTTCAATAGAAAAGTTAGATCTGGATGAGGAAAAAGTTTCTACCTACACTCCTAAATTATTAGAAAAATGGTTAGATCTTATTAAGGAATTAATGGATTACTATTTTTTTTGGAAAGAAGAATACATCGATTTGAAAAAGAATCCGCAAGTTGATTGCAAATTAATCAATTTCCTACAAGAGAACGACTTGTATTTCTTTATTCGGGATCAATGGATTCGAGAAAATTTAGAAAGTAGTCTAGTAGATTTAGATTCACTGGATTCTTATGATGTTTCAGGCACAGTCGGCTTGTACCATATGCTAGAAAAAATGATTATCATTTTAATAGGTACACCTTACTATGATTCTAAAAAACAATCTAGATTACAAGTAGAAATTATTAAACAATTAGCAATGATTAGAAGTCATGAGCGTATTGAGGAAATTCAGCAAAAAGAAGAATACTTAGATTTAGCTTATAATTACGGAATGAATGGATTGAAATATCATTTTTCTAAAGAAGAAAATTGGGAAAACCATTCAGACTTCTTTCATTTTCTACAAAAAGAATATCGCCGAGGTGTTTCAGCCATGAATGGTAGAAAGATTAAAACAGAAACTGCTAGACGTTATAAACATTTAAACTCTAAAAAGGAAATTTTAACTTTTAGTCAGATGATAGAACTTTCTTTTACCTATTGTAAAGACATACAAGCTATTAGTTGTAAAGCTTCTTATGTTTTGGTTTTTGAAAATGAATCTCTTCAACCAGGTGATAAATTAACAGGAAGATTTGGAAACAAAGGAATTGTTTCTAGAATTATGCCTTCTTCTGAAATGCCCTATTTAAAAGATGGTACACCTTTAGACATTGCTTTAAACCCTTTGGGAGTTTCTTCTAGAATGAATTTAGGTCAATTATTAGAAGCAGAATTAGGTTTAATTGCAGGTGAGTCTACAAGAGATCTTCAGCGTCAAGAATATAGTCCTCATTTTGTTGTTGAAAAACAGCTTATTAGATGTATGACTAGAGATAAGTACATGGCTTGCTACCTAGATACTTTAAAGGGTGACGATTTACGAAGAGAAATAGAGAGTTATTTACATGGTAATAGATTCTCTATGACTTCTTTTAAAGGTGTAGACTTTCAGAAAAAAATCAATGAACAAGCGTTCTTTCATGGTATTAACGGACAATTTAAATGTTCCTTACTCAATCCTGTGACAGGAGAACTGTTTTCATCTCCTAGTACTGTAGGCTACATGTATATGTTTAAATTGTGCCATACTGCTAGTATTAAAATGGCTGCTAGGGCAAGTGGCCCTGTTGTAATGAAAACAGGACAAGCTGTTAAAGGTAAAAAGAATAAGGGAGGACAAAAATATGGAGAAATGGAGTTAGCTTGTTTTCAAGCTCATGGAGCACCTAGCGTTTTAAACGAAATCTTTAGCTTAAAATCCGGAGGATTAGGATTAGGACCTTCATTAAGATCTAATTTTAATAATCGAAATCCTGTTCAAATTAATTCTGGTAGCCAAACTTTTTCTTACTTTGATTTAGAGTATAATGCCTTAGGTGGCGAATTTACAGGTAGTAAAAAAGACAAAGATTGGAAAAAGAGAAGGTTACTATTTAAATCATCTGATTAGCCTTAGTAATTTGCTACTAAAAGAGATTATTTTACTAGATCTGATGATCTCTTGGTTTGCAAATCATTTCATTACTTCTAGTTTGAAATCTTTTTTAGCAGTATTACCAAATGAATGTATCACGATTAACGTTTGATTAGTTATATCATTCTTCTTATCCTTTCTTTTTGCTATTCTTTAGTAATTATTCTTTTTTGCATAATTACCTGTAGTCAACTTACTATTTTTATTGGTATTCTTTTTACTTCTTTGCTTTTATAATATACTCTTTCCCTCTTTTGTACTTTTTTAGAAAATCTATTTCTACTTTTTTAATACTTTTTACTTTCTTCATTTTATTATTATTATTATTATCATTATCATTTTTCTTTTTATTGTGATTCTATTTTTATACTATTGTATCATAGAATCATTGTATTTTTTTAAATCATGCTATCATCTATTTTTTATTATTGTCTCAATGATTATGGGATAGAATCTTGTGAGTATTATTTATTTTTTACCTACTTGATTCTATCTTAAGAGTGGCTATTCGATTCAGAAATGCCTCTTATGATTTAATCATACTCTTTTTCTTTTCATTTCTCCTTTATTTCTTTTCTAGAAAATAGGAAATTTTTATAAAAAACTAAGGAATTGTGATGTATATTTTCAAGAGATTGTTGCTTGTGCTGCATTTTGGTTCTCTTCTGTTTGTTTTCAAATGGATTTCATTTCTTTTTTATTTTTTACGTAGCCGTTTGGAGAGTGTCTTTTTCATTTTGCTTTTTCCTTAGTTTTTTTTTTATTTTTCTCATCTCTTACTATTTTAGTTGATTGCTTAAAATATTGTAGTTTTTAGAGGCTAGAATTCTTTTGACAGCTTCTTACTAAATGACTACATTTTGTATTAGTTATTAACTAGTAACTATTAATTCATTACTATTTTTTATTATTCTTTTTATTTTTTCTACTATGAAAACCTATTTAAACCTATGGCGTATTAATAGGGAGTATTCTAGTTCCCATGGGGGCTCAGAAGAAACAATTAAGTACGATTCTATCAAAACTCTTCCTTTGCTAAAATCTGTTACTAGATTAACTTTTTCAGATGATTTGCGACAAGACATTATACAACAAGTGATACGAGTTAAAGACTATATTAATAGTCAAAATCTTTCAGATGAACAACGAAAAAGTTATGAATTTTTATGTCAAGAATACATCAAGTATGATCCTACAAAGCAAGTAGAAGATCACTTTTTACTAACAAAAGATTATACTAAAAAACATTTTCCAGGCATAGCCCAAGATTTACTTTTTCTGGATGATTCTTTTAGTACAAAATTAAATTTAGATGATCCAAATCTTGTGGATGAAATAGAATCCAATTATAACACATTTGGCCTAATTTTATTCCCTTTTCCAATACCGAATTCCAAGTATGCACATTATTTTTCTTTTTTTTGCGATGAAATTGAAAAAGAAGTTGTAGAAAATTATATAGCAGAAATTTCAAAGCATCCTGACGTAAATCTAAGTATAAAAGATTACAACAGTAGTTTTTTATCTGAAATGAGTAATCAAGAAAAATTAATAAAGAAAAGTGTAATGCTATACAAAAAATGTTGTTTACTAAATTTAGACAACGAGATCAAAAAATTATTAAAAAGATGTTCCGAATATTTTGATCTTTTAATAAAATATGAAAAAGAATTGGCACAAATCAAATCTCAAGGAAACAATCAAGATGAAAAACAAGTCAAGCATGTAAAACATATTAACTATCTAATGTTAATTTACAGAGCCTATTATGAAACTTGTTATAGAAAAGCTATTTTTTTTGAAAAATTACTAGCAAAAGGATTACGACCCACAGATTTTTTTCATGTAGGTATTCCAGTATGTAATTTAAATTACAGGGGAATAGAAGAATTTACTCCAGGAATGAAATTTGCGGAGTATTTAAGATCTCTCAATTCTAAAATGGAATATACCGATCCATTGAAAGAAAAAAGTAGGCACGTAAAAATGGCAGAAACTATTAAAAGAGAGTCTTTCATAAAAGAAATGTTTCATCAAGTGGAAGGTCTATCTACTACTTTTAAGGGAGTAGAATTGGGGATTAATGAAGATTCAGAAAATATTCTAACATGGAAATTTCAAAGTGAAAAATTAAAAAATAAAAAAGAAGAAATGATTTTTTATGAAACTTTAAAAAAAGATGATAGAAAAAAGAATTTAGCAGGTAATAAGATAATAAATGATGCTTCTGTTAATTCTAAATCCTTTGTTGAGAAAAAGGAAGAAAATTTTGAAAAGTTTGTAGGTAATACGGTAGATGTAAAAAAGGCACAGAAGATTATCTCTGAAAAATCTACGTCTACAATAGAAACCAATCATCCAGATCCTTCAAAAAAAGTCATGGTTTCGCCAGTAACTAAATTATTAGATGTACGTATTACACAAAAAAAAACAAATGTTTTAACCTACTACTTAAATGAACTAGTAGAAGAAAATTCCCTATTTTTACAATGGTTTGGAGTTCCACTAGAAGATTATGCTTTACTAGAAATGAAGTTAAAATACTTAAGAAACCTATTTAAAACTGAATGGTCTGCTGTGCTACCTTGTGAAGAACGAGAGAAATTAATCAAAAGATTGGTACCTTTACATTGGCAATTTTTTGTAGATTTGAATGATTCTTTAGAAGAAGTTTGTTATAGGGCTGTTTTTTTTGAATGGTATGATAAAGTAGAAAAAGCAATAGAAAGAAGTTGGGCAGAAGAAAAAGTAATACATGGAGAATTTCATGCCATTAGTCAAGTAATAGGAGAAGATGATAGTGATAGTTTGGAAAAGCAGGAACTTATCAATCTTATAAGATCTTTTATGAATTATTCTTTTTGTCTTGAAACTGAGAAAGGAACCTATCACGTCCCTTCTTTTTCCATAACTCTAAAAGAAAAACTAAAAGAAATGTTTGATACTGGAGGAAAAGAAAGAAAAAAAGGGGAAGAAGAAAAGGGATGGGTACAAAGAACTCCTATCTTAACAACTAGTATATTAAGTAAAAAGCTTTATAGATTGATTAATACTTATTCTCAAACCTTGCCTTTTTACCTCAAGTATGAGCAAAAGCTAAAGAGATCTAGTAGTAAATTAGATGAGCTTTTACTCCATTTTTCAGGCCCTTATGGAATTAAAACTAGTCTTACTGTATTTTATGTTAATTATTTATCATTAGCCAATCTTTTAGGTTTGCCTATGAATCTAACCTTTTTGCCAACGAAAATTTTAACTGTAGAAAAATTACAAGAGGTACCTGATGACATTCAAAAAAAGGATCAAGAAAATCCTCTTTTCTTAAATACTAAATTGATTTTTAGTAGTGAATTCCCTAAAATAGTTCAGAAAAATTTAAAAGGACTATTATCTTTAGAAACGGACAAAGATGGAATAACTAGAACAAAGGATAATGAACCCTTAGACTACGTTTATAGTTGTTTGTTATTTGAGAGCCAAAGTTACTATAAGTCACCTGCTTGGAAAAGGTTACTACAAGATTTTTGGTATACTTTTGTTGGAAAGCAAGGAAGATTTAGAGGAGCTATGTATTCTAAAAGAGTAGATTACTCTGGAAGAGCTGTCATTTCTTCAGATCCTACTTTAAAATTAAGTGAATGTGTTATTCCTTCTAAAGTAGCTGCTATTCTTTTTTATCCTATGGTAGTTCAAAAATTAAGAGGCTATTTCTTAAAAATGATGGACGAGATTGCTTTTACTACAGAAATAAATAAAGAAGAGATGTTACTATCAGCACAAAGGTTACTGAGTGAAAGCAAAGAAGAAAATCATTTAAAAGAAGTACAAAAAGATAAGGTTCAAATAAGAAAAACCATTGCAAAATACAGTGAAAAGTTACATAGATTAATTGATTTGTCTGAGGAAATGTATGATTTGATCTTAAACCAAAAAGGAGTGGTCAAATTACCCTACAAATATAAAGAACTAATGTATTTCTTTTTGTATCATTTGGATGAAAAAGGTGAGATTGGAAAAGAAATAAAAAATGTAGTAGAGGAATGGAAAATTAAAGAGGAAACACAAATCCAAAATCATTTGGTAGAAAAATTACTACAACATATGAGAAAAGGATTTTTGAGTGATTTGACTAAGCAATGTCATTTACTAAATTTGCTAGAACGATTAAGTGAAGCAAAAGAAGAAATCAATTTCTTTCAAGACCTATTAAGTACACAGGAATTTTATTCTTATTTTAATAAACTGATTTCTAAATTTTATATTCTTTTAACTAGACAACCTAGTTTACATAGACTAAGTATTCAAGCTTTTAAGCCTAAATTAGGATCAGAATCGGCAGTGATTCGTTTAAATCCTTTAGTTTGTCCTCCTTTTAATGCAGATTTTGATGGAGATACAATGTCTATTTCTTTACTACATACATTAGAAGCTCAGTTAGAAGCATCTGTTATTATGGGAAATCATAATAATTTACTAACTCCTGGTACTTCCAAAGTGATTATTTCTCCTACCCTAGATTTATTATTTGGACTATATTATTTAACACAAGAGAAAGAAGATCAGAATACACCTTTGTATGAATTACAGTCGACTAAAGATTTTTACTTAGTAGAGAAAGATTTACAAGCTAAAAAATGTACAATTTGGTCATGTATGAAATATCAGGGACAAAAAACTACTGTAGGAAGATTTTTAATCTATTATTTAATTACTCAACATTTTCATTTAGATTTTTCTATTATCAATTGTCATTTTGATAAAAAAAAGATTAGTATTTTACTGGGTAACATCATTCAAAATTATGATACTTCTTGTGCCGGAGCCGTTTTAGATATTCTGCATTCTTTAGGAAGTTTTTGGGCTTATCAATCTGGATTAACAGTTAACTTTAATGATTTTATTATTCCAGCTTCTAAAATAAATTTAAGTAAAAAATTACAAGACGGTATCATTCGTCTTCGCAATAGTGCTTGTCAAGGTCTTTTGTCTAAAGACGAGTGTCATAATATGGAAGACAATTTGCAAGATTCTATGATTGCAAAAGTAATGAAACAACTCACTGAAGATGTTCATTACAAGTCTGAGACCAGACCAGGAGCCTATATGCTAATCGATTCAGGTTCTAGAGGATCTATGAATCAGCTAAAACAGTTATGCGGTATTAAAGGATTTGTTATGGGTGCTACTGGATCTATTATTCCTAAACCTATTATGGGAAATTTACGTGAAGGTCTTTCACAAGAAGAATTTTATTTATCTAGTATAGGGGGTAGAAAAGGTATTATTGATAGAGCTTTAAATACGGAACATACAGGTCATCTTTATAGACAATTACACTACGCTTTGAAGGAATTATCCATAACAGGTGAAGATTGTGGTAATCATGTAGGATATCCCGTAGGACACTGCGATGAAGGACTAGGAGAAAAATCTTTTCTACTAGATCCTAAAAGGTTTGATCATATAGCGGGACGTGTTTTAGCCAGTGATGTTTATGATCCACAGGATGGTTCTCTTTTAGCTTTAAGAAATGATATCATAACTCGTCCTTTCATAGAATTGTTTTACCAGCGTCACATTTCTAGTCTTTTCATAAGGTCTCCTATGACTTGCGGTATGCCTCATGGTATCTGTCAAAAATGCTATGGATCAGATCCTACAGATCTAAATCATAGTAAGTTGATAGAGAAAGGATACCCTATCGGAGTAATTGCTGCTCAAAGTATGGGTGAACCTGCTACTCAGTTAACCATGAGAACTTTCCACCAAGGTGGTAGTGTGGAGAAAAAATCTACTTCTTCTAACAATTCCTTTGGTACTTTTTCAGAAGTACAAGGTATCGTAATGTATAAAGATATCTTTTTGGAAGAATTAGACAATGATCCATCTTTTGAGAACTGTGGTTTACAGGCTATAGGAAGGAATATGAGTTATTTTTCTTCTATTTGGATTGTTGATTTGCTAGGTCAAATTTTACAAACAAGTGTTATCCCATATGGAGCAGATCTTTTTGTTGAAGATGGACAATTTGTAGAAATCAATACCTTACTTTGTGATGATAGTCCTTCACACAAGCCTATTCGTGTGTTTGCTACTTATTCTTTTATAGTTCTTAGTATTACGCATTTTCAAGAAAAAGAGAATTTCATGAATCCTTTACTTGCAGGTGTCATTAGTATTAAAGTTCCTTATATTTGTCATCAGAAAGGGGATTTGCAATTTAAAATAAGCTACATTACCTTTTTACAAGGTGATCAGCTCTTCATTACAGAAGGAGATTTCATTACTGTTGGGGACATGATTTTACAAGCTAGCTGTACAAATGAAAAAAGAGAACAATTAATTACAGGTTATAAAAGGATAACTTCCATCTTAGCTTGTCGAAATAGTGTTTATAAATTACCTTTGGCTTATTTCGATGGCTATATTTCTTTTACTAGCTATGATTTTTCTCATTTAACAATGGAACTTACTAGCGATGTATTTTGCATTTCTTCAGAAGATTTCTTACATTTTGAAAGAATGCTTGAAACTAGAGATATTCAAATTACTAAAGTGGATTCACCTTATGAAAGGGATAATCTCAGTGAATCCTATAGAGAAGAAAGTGAAAATTCTATTCTTTGTTTTTTAAATAAAAAGTTTTTAATACCTAATTATGAAGTACCTTATTTAAAAGTAAGACATGGTTCTTATGTTGAAGAAGGTTGGTGCATGACTGAATCTTTAGATACTATTTATTTACAAGATCTGATCCATTTTTATGGATTAGAAGGTGCATGGGAAAGTATTGGTAAGCAGATTCTTTCCATTTACCAAGAGTCCGGTGTATTCTTTAATCAGGTACATATGGAATGTTTAGTACGTCAGCTAACCCATATCCAAGTAGTAGATGAAAGCATGGTTTCTCATTTGGTTGATCAAGATGAGGGCTTGCTACCTGCAAAGGGTGATAAAGCCAAAGTAAGACGCATGACTATGCAATCTTTTCTTCGATTGGGCATTTCTCAATTATGTAGAGGGGAGAAAAGTGTTTTCGAAAATTCTTATACAGGAATGATTTCTTTACATGATCGAATTATTCTACATCCTGCTTTTTTTTCTGCTGTATCCTACGACTTATTTAGATATCGAATGGCTAAGTATATTACTTCTGGTAGATTTGCTGATACTATGAAATCACTCTATAATCCTGACGGTAATATGTTTACTGGTTTTCCTGTTGCTATGGGTTCTTCATTGCTAGAGAAAATGGAACAACAATTGCCTCCAGATCAACTAGAATTAGACTTGAAGGAAGCATTGAAATCACAATCTAGTATACAAGAAAATGCCAAGGAAAAAGAGAAGAAAAAGAGAAATGATCAAGTAGATGATCAAATAGATGACAAAGTAGATGACAAAGTAGGTGATAAAGTGGACGAAAAATAAAGTCATTTGATTTGCTTGAATGAACTTCAGAAACAAGACACTATATAGTATTTAGAAAAAGAAAAGTAAGTAATACTATTTCAATTTGTAGTAATTGTTAAAAAATCATTTTTAGCCATTACTACTCATTTTCAATATTTCTTAAGTACTTGCTATTAAGATTCATTTTAGTCAATATATACAAAAATCAACTTGTCTTTCCCTTTTTAAATCTTTTCTTAGAGTGACTTTTTTTAGCCTAAATCAAAAGAGTTCAGCTTTTTTTATGAAATTTCATATAGTGTATTCTTGGATATAAAAAATGAAAATAGAAGATTTTAAGTACAAGAGCTAGTCACAATATCATATGATAATTATACCAAAAGAATAATAAGTATGACAATAACTACAATCATTACTATTACTATTACTATTACTATTACTATTACTATAATGTTAATAATCTAATAAAAAATGCTACTTTATGCCTACAATTAATCAATTAGTAAGAATCAAGTCTCGTTTGAGCAAAAAAAGAAGTTTTTCTTCTCCTGCTCTGAAAGATGCTCCTTTTAAAAAAGGAGTTTGTAGCCGTGTTTTTATTATGTCTCCTAAGAAACCTAACTCTGCAAAACGTAAAGTAGCTAGAGTAAGATTAACTACTGGTTATGAAATTACAGCTTACATTCCTGGAGAGGGACATAATTTACAAGAACATTCCGTTGTACTAGTACGAGGAGGAAGAGTAAAAGATTTACCTGGAGTTAAATATCATCTTGTCAGAGGAGCTTATGATCTTCTAGGCGTTAAGGATAGACAACAATCCAGATCTAAATATGGAACAGCTAAAGAATCTAAAGTTTAAAAAACATTAGAATAGATGTGTGATATGCTTTAAGGAATAAAAAATGGATTATGTCTAGAAAAAAGAGAGTTTATAAAAAAAGAGGAAGAGGACAAGTAGTAGATACTATTTATCATGATAGTAGAGTTCTTCAGTTAATTAACAGGATCATGATAGATGGAAAAAAATCTATTGCTGAAAAAATATGTTACTCTAGTTTTAGACAGATCAAAGAAGTTACAGGATTAAGTCCTTTTGATGTTTTTATACAAGCTATTGAAAATATCAAGCCTTCTTTAGAACTTAGGTCTGTCAAAATAGCTAAATCTACTTTTCAAGTACCTTTTCCTATACATGAAAAAAGAAAGTTGTTTTTTGCAACCAAATGGTTAGTAGAATCGGCAGATGAAAAAAAAACCAATGAAATGTACACAAGTCTAGCTTTTGAAATCATGGATGCCTACCAAAACAAAGGAAAATGTGTGGATAAAAAGCAACGTTTACATAAAATGGCAGAAGCTAATAGAGCTTATCTACGATTTAGATGGTAAAAGTAGTAGCCCTATAAAGGAATAGAGTTAATCTATTACTAGAAGGTAGAAATCATAAAAATAGTAATGGTATTATTATTATATCATAATTGGATTAAAAGAAGTGGTTACTTGACATTTTTTCTAAAGTAATCTTTTAAACTAGCTCAAGTTGTGCAGTTATCAAGTAGTCATTCACTTTTAATAGGTTACTATAGTACAGATTTGCAAATGTACTATGGATAGCATATGGTTTTTATTTTCTGCATTGCTTCTCAGCATATTTCCATTTGAGTATGCTGTACCACCACTATAGTCTTTCTTGGGCTAATCAAAATGATTTGTAAAGATATTTTGAAAAAGATTTGTTAAAAATCATTAGAATTCCTAATTTGAAAAGAATTGAAATGATTTCACATAAAAAGCAATCCATTTCATCTTGGGAAAGTTGACAAAAGAATATACAAAAGTACAAAGATAAAAAAAGAAAAAAACATATGATACAAGTATTTATAGATAACCAAAGTGTTAAGGTTGAAAAGGGATCCACTGTATTTCAGGCTTGCACAAAAGCAGGTGTAGAGATCCCTCGTTTTTGTTATCATGAACGATTATCTATTGCAGGAAACTGTAGAATGTGTTTAGTAGAAGTTGAAAAATCTCCTAAACCTGTAGCTTCTTGCGCAATGCCTGTCATGGAAGGTATGAAAATTAAAACCAACACTGCACTAGTAAAAAAAGCCAGAGAAGGAGTACTTGAATTTTTATTAATCAATCATCCTCTTGATTGTCCTATTTGTGATCAAGGTGGTGAATGTGATTTGCAAGATTTAACAATGGTTTATGGAGCAGACACTAGTCGCTTCTCTGAATCGAAGAGATCTGTTAAAGATAAAGAATTAGGTCCTTTAGTTAAAACTGTTATGACAAGATGTATTCATTGTACACGATGTGTACGATTTGCAACAGAAATAGCAGGAGTACAAGACCTGGGAACAGTAGGTAGAGGAAAAGAAACAGAGATAAGTACCTACTTAAAGAAAATTTTTGATTCAGAGTTGTCTGGAAATGTTATTGATTTATGCCCAGTAGGTGCTTTGACTTCTAAGCCTTATGCATTTCATTCCAGATCTTGGGAGATCAAAAGTACAGAAACCATAGATCTTAGTGATTCTTTGGGTAGCAATATTAAAGTTGATGTTCGAGGTTCTTCCATTTTACGCATTTTGCCGCGATTAAATGAATCTATTAATGAAGAATGGATATCTGATAAAACTAGATTTAGTTATGATGGTCTTCAACATCAACGATTATATCACCCTATGATAAGAAAAAATGGATATCTAGAAAAGGTTTCTTGGCAAGAAGCTTTACAAGAAGTTTTACATAAATTATCTCTTTATGCAAAAGAAAGTACTGTGGCTGTTTTAGGTTCACAAGTTGATGTAGAATCAGCAGTGGTAACCAAAGAATTTTTAACTAAACTAGGTATTCATCAACTTTATTTTGAAAAACATTGGAACGCTGTAACAGGTATTCTTTCTTCTAATCAGCTAAATGACCATTCAACAAAAAATTATTTATTAAACCAATCAATACCTGGCTTAGAGGAAGTAGATACTTGCTTACTAGTAGGAGTTAACCCTAGGTTTGAAGCTACTTTAGTTAATACCAGATTAAGAAAAAGATATTTACAAGGTAATTTTCAAATGGCTTGTATAGGACCAGAGTTAAATTTAACTTATCCTGTGAAACATTTAGGTAATGATATTAATCTTTTATTGCAAATTTGTGAAGGACGACATCCTTTTAGTAAGTTTTTAGCTAAAACCAAAAAATCCATTGTCATTTTAGGAAATCATCTCTTTAGAAAAGAATCTAGTCATGGTATTTATGATTTAGTACAAGAAATGACCAAAAGATTACCTAATTTCAACAGCTTTAACTTTTTGCATAGCTCTGCTGGTTTGACTGGTTATTTAGAAGCAGGTATTCTAAATGATCGACATGTTTGTAATCAACAGATAAGCAATACTAGTAAAAATTTATTACTATTCAGTATTGGTAGCGATGATTTGGATATTCCTGTAGATTCCTCAAATTGTCTAGTTTACTTAGGACATCATGGTGACAAATGCGCTTCTCATGCTGATATCATCTTGCCTTGTGCAGCTTTCACAGAGAAAGAAAATTCTACTTACCTAACTATTCAAGGACAAAGTCAATTTACTAAATTGGTTTTCTATCCTCCTGCAGACGCCAAAGAAGATTGGGAAATTTTACAAGTTTTATCAGAAATGAATCAAACTGCTTTACCTTATCAAAGTAAAAAAGAAGTTCAATCTACAATACATCAAATGTATTCTCCTTGGATTTACCCACAAGGTCAATATAAACAAGCAAAATGGAAAGATCTTCAAGAACCTAAATGGAAATCTTGGATTTGTAATGATCCTTTATCCGTTGAAGTAGATCATCTGAACTACTATCAAACTGATGTCATTTGTAGATCTTCTATGACCATGGCAAAATGTATCAAAGCTAATTTTTTGAATTCTAAAAGCAAATCTCATTAAACATTATGATCTTAGAAATTTTATTTTTATTTTGTCAAATACTATGCATAGTACTTCCTTTACTTATTGCTGTTGCTTACTTAACTTTAATGGAAAGAAAAGTCATCGCTGCTATGCAACAACGTAAAGGACCTAATGTAGTAGGTATTTTTGGTCTATTGCAACCTTTAGCCGATGGATTAAAATTGATAGTCAAAGAAACAGTACTTCCATCTAAAGCGAATACTTTCATCTTCATTTTATCTCCTATTTTAACTTTTTTACTTTCACTTCTTAGCTGGGCAGTTATTCCTTTCGGAGAAGGGATTGTTTTAGCAGATCTAAATGTGGGGTTATCTTATTTAATGGCTATTTCTTCTTTAGGAGTTTATGGTATTATTACTGCCGGATGGTCTAGCAACTCTAGATATGCTATGTTAGGTGGACTAAGATCTGCTGCTCAAATGATCTCTTACGAAGTTTCTATTGGTTTATTAATGATAACTGTTTTACTTTGTGTAGGATCTCTAAATTTAACTACTGTTGTTATGTGTCAAAAGTCAATCTGGTATATCATTCCTTTATTTCCCGTTTTCATAATGTTTTACATTTCTATTTTAGCAGAAACTAATCGATCTCCTTTTGATTTACCTGAAGCAGAAGCAGAGCTAGTTGCTGGTTATAATGTAGAGTATTCTGCAGCGGGATTCGCTCTCTTTTTTTTAGGAGAATACGCCAATATGATTTTAATGTGTAGCTTATGCACTGTTTTATTTTTAGGAGGATGGTTACCACCTTTTGATTTCCTTCCTTTTACTTTCATTCCTGGAGTCATTTGGTTTGCTTTGAAAGTAACTACTTTACTATTTGGTTTCATTTGGGTTCGTTCTACTTTTCCACGTTACAGATATGATCAATTAATGAGATTAGGATGGAAAATCTTTTTACCTTTTTCTTTAGCGTGGGTTCTTTTTGTTGCTGGGTTACTCTTAGGTTTTGATTGGGCTCCTGCTGTTTCTTTCTGGCTTGCTTAGAATTTTCTTACAAATGATACCTAGCTTTTTCTTTCTTTTTTTCTTCTCTTTTCCTTCTTTTCATGACATCTTCTAAAAAATCCATTTTCTTACTACTTGTTGGAGGTATCTTTTTCATGTTTGGTTTATCTTATGCTTCTGTTCCTCTTTATCAAATTTTTTGTCAAATGACTGGTATTGGAGGAACTACACAAAAAGCTCAAGAAATTTCCTTATCTCATTTACAAACCAATGATGATTTATTTAAAGATACTTCTTTACTTGACAATAGAATGATTACTGTTCACTTTTCTGCCAGTGTTAGTAACACTATGCCTTGGAAATTTGAACCTTTACAAAAAGAAATGAAAGTCATGGCAGGAGAAACTGCTTTGGCTTTTTATAAGGCTGAGAATCCTACTGACAAAGCAACTATAGGTGTTAGTACTTACAATGTTAATCCTCCTCAAATGGGTATCTATTTTAATAAAATTCAATGCTTTTGTTTCGAGGAACAAAGATTAAAAAGTCATGAAACTATTGACATGCCTGTTTTCTTTTTTCTTGATCCTGATCTTCTAGATGATCCTCTTATGTCGGATATTGATCATGTTACTTTATCCTACACATTCTTTCAAGTTGCCGAAGATTAACCTTGTCATTTTTCTTTTTCTCATTTGTATACAGAGACTTTTGTATCCACCTTAATCTTCTCTTGCTTTTGCTTTTGCTCTTGCTCTTGATTCTTTTTTATCGTCCTAAACATTTGACTTTCATTCTCAGAGATAGCAAAAGTGAATTAGTAAGAAAAAGATGTATTTGTTAGATTTGAATCTATTATTCTTTGTATATTTCAAACAATCATTCTATTACATGTCTCTTTTAGTATTCTTTTTAATAACTTCAAATCTTTCTTTTCTTCCTTTTTCTTATTTCCCTTTACCCATTTCATTTCAAATCTCGTGATTTGACACCATTTGATTCTATTCTATTTTCTTTTATTTTACTTTATTATGTCTAGTTCACTATCATTAAAAAGACACCCTTTTCATATCGTAGATCCTAGTCCATGGCCTCTTTTCACTACTTTAGGAGTATTAGCTACTACCATGGGACTTGTTCTATACATGCATTCCTATTTAGCAGGAGGTTACATCCTAACTGCTGGTTTAATTACTATTCTTTTTGTCATGTATACTTGGTTTAGAGATGTTTCTAGAGAAGGCACTTATCAAGGACATCATACTATGGCCGTTCAAAAAGGATTAAAGTTAGGTATGTTACTTTTTATTTTCTCTGAAGTTATGTTCTTTTCAGCATTCTTTTGGGGATATTTTCATGCAAGCTTAGCACCTAATCTTGAAATTGGATCTATTTGGCCTCCTCAAGGTATTCATCCTTTTAATGCATGGGATGTTCCTTTTGTTAATACTTTATTACTTCTTTTATCAGGGGCTACTGTTACTTGGGCACATCATAGCATGGTTCATGGTAACCGAATTCAATGTATTACTGGATTAATTTTAACTTTAGTATTAGCATCTGCTTTTACTGCTTTGCAAGGATATGAGTATTTAGAAGCTCCTTTTTCTATTGCTGATGGTATTTACGGATCTACTTTTTTTATGGCTACTGGCTTTCATGGATTCCATGTTATCGTAGGTAGTATCTTTTTAGCTGTTTGTCTTCTTCGCGAATTCAAGTATCACTTCACTACAACACATCATGTTGGATTTGAGTCTGCTGCTTGGTATTGGCATTTTGTGGATGTAGTTTGGTTATTCTTATTTGTTAGCATTTATTGGTGGGGAGGAGCTTAAATAATATTTTATTTCACTTCCTTACTTTGAAACTGCGTAGTATTTTTAAACAAGATACCCTTACTTAACATTAAGTAAGGGTAATCTCATACAAAATGAATTGAAAAAGGTCTATTTTAACTCATCAGTAGATTTTCTTTTCATTTCCTAATTCTCTAAAACATTGCTTTTGATTCTTTCATATCATTGGCCACCTGCCCAACAGTAACTTTTTTGCTAATCAGCTAATTGACTTTCATTCTCACAAGATGTTTTTCATTAGTTAAACAATAAGATCATCATCTGGTTATCTTTCAACATTCAAATATTTTTAGTGTAGTATTCTAGAATTTAATCATTTCAAATAGTAGCTAGTTTATCCTTAGTTACATTTTTTAAATCAAAATTGACTACTTTTTTACTTTTTTCAATTTGATTACCATTACAATTCTTATTCCTATTCCTATTCCTATTCCTATTCCTATTCCTATTCCTATTTTTATTCCTATTGTGAGTATTCTAATAACATTATATCATTAGTAACAAATAAATCAAAAAATTCCTTATGGCAAAAGAAAAATTCGAAAGACTTAAACCCCATTGTAACATAGGTACAATTGGCCATGTAGATCATGGTAAAACAACATTAACTGCAGCAATAACTAAAGTATTATCTAAATCAGGATCAGGAAGCTATACTGCTTATGATCAAATAGATAAAGCTCCTGAAGAAAAAAAAAGAGGTATTACTATTTCTAGTGCTCACGTAGAATATGAGACTGATAAAAGACATTATGCTCATATTGATTGTCCTGGACATGAAGATTATGTAAAAAACATGATTACCGGTGCAGCACAAATGGATGGAGCTATTTTAGTAGTATCTGCTGCGGATGGAGCTATGCCTCAAACTAGAGAGCATATTTTATTAGCCAGACAAGTAGGAGTACCTTCTATCGTGGTTTTTATGAATAAAGTAGACATGGTAGATGACCCTGAAATGCTAGAATTAGTAGAACTAGAATTAAGAGAATTACTTACTTCTTATGAATTTCCAGGAGATGAAATCCCTATTATTAAAGGATCTGCGCTAAAAGCCATAGAAGGCGAATCTCAGTATGAAGATTCTATCTTACAACTAATGAATGCTGTAGATTCTTACATTCCTCAACCTGTTAGAGAATTAGAAAAATCCTTTTTAATGCCCATTGAAGATGTCTTTTCTATTTCTGGTAGGGGAACTGTGGTTACAGGACGTATAGAAAGTGGAAGAGTTAAGGTAGGTGATTCTCTAGAAATTGTGGGATTGTCAAATACAACTCTTAAAACTACTTGTACTGGTATTGAAATGTTCAAAAAACTTCTAGACCAAGGAGAAGCTGGAGATAATGTAGGTATCTTAATTAGAGGTATTGAAAGAAACTCTGTACAAAGAGGACAAGTTATTTGCGTACCAGGAACTACTAAGGCCCACACTCAATTTATGGCCAAAGTATATATCTTAAGTAAAGAAGAAGGCGGAAGACATAAACCTTTCTTTGCCAATTATCGTCCACAATTCTTTTTTAGAACTGCGGATGTAACAGGACAAATTACTTTGCCAAAAGATTCACAAATGGTTATCCCTGGAGATAATGCTGAATTGAAAGTACAATTGATTTCTCCTACTCCTATTCATGAAGGTATTCGTTTCTCTATTAGAGAAGGCGGAAGAACCATTGGTGCAGGAGTTGTTTCTTCTATTATTGAGTAATTTGGATTTGATTTCAACTAAAAATTGGAATAACCATTTTTCTTCTTTTTCTAACCTTTTATTCTAACTAGTGCAAAAACACCATGCATAGTAATAGAATAGAAGGTTTTCATTGACAAGTTCTCTTTTTCTGTGATCAAGAATAGAAAAATACTATAACTATCTTCTTTCTACTACTTTTTTTATGTCGCTCTATCTTAGGCATGAAAAGAATAGTTTCTCTTCAAGAGTACTTAGATGATTTTAGAAAAGATGAAATTCATCAACAGACTTTTCCCTTTTTCACTACTACCTTTCTATTCCTACTTTAAACCTTTACTTTTTATCATGACCAAATCTCTTCTGCCAACACCTGTTTCTTTAAAAATGAAACTCTCTTCTTATGATAAAAAATCTTTAGAAGATCAATGTACTCTCTTAAAAATGAAATTCACAACTTGCATACCTTTCTCTTTATTGGTTAGTAAAGTTAGCATTGTTGATTTACCTACTCATAAAATGAAGTGGACGCTTTTAAGATCTCCACATATTGATAAAAAATCTAGAGAACAGCTTGAAATTGTGACATACCAAAAAATACTTCAAATGGATTTGAGACCTTGCAAATCAAAATTACAACAAATCTCTAAATTCTTTTTATCAGGATATCCTAAATGGAAGATGGATTCTTCTTTATCTATAAGTTTTCATTTACAGCATCAAAAAAGATATCAACTTGTCAATCATTTGTAAATAATCAAAAGAATTTGAATCAATCCTGCAGGATTTTCATTTAACCTTGTACTTTTTTCTTTGAGATTGTTATAGTTGATATGATGAATCACAAAATTCTATCTTATCATCACCCTTCTCATTGTCCACTAACTTTAAACAACAACTGTTTTTATTATACAACATATTATTTGATTTTATGAAACATTTTAAACCTATAACACCTTCTTTAAGACATTTAGTTCAATTAGACAGAAGCTGTCTTAGTAAAGAGAAACCTATCAAACAAAGAAGTTTACTTATAGGAAAAAAAAGAAATTCAGGAAGAAATCATCAAGGTGTTATTACTGTTAGACGTATAGGCGGAGGCCACAAACAACTTTATCGTAAAATAGACTTTAAGAAAGTAGCAACACAGCCACAAAATGAGTATTCTGTTATCAGAATAGAATATGATCCTAACAGAACAGCTTTCTTAGCTTTACTTCAACATCTAGAAACTCACAAATTAACTTATATTTTAGCGCCAGAAGGAACTAAAATAGGAGATACCCTTACTTTTTATCATCCTGATGTCACATCATCATCTTTAGATTTTTCTATTGGAAGTAGCATTCCTTTAAAATTTATTCCTGTAGGTACTCAAGTACATAATGTAGAATTAAAACCTAAAAAAGGTTCTCAAATCATTAGAGCAGCAGGTACTAGTGCTTTAATTATTCAAAAAGAAATTCAGTTAATTCCTAATGGTCCTACCTATTGTCAGTTAAGACTTCCTTCCGGTCAACTTAGAGCCTTTTTAGATACTTGCATGGCTAGTATTGGTACTGTTTCTAATTCTGATCATCACAAAATTGTAATAGGAAAAGCAGGTAGAAATAGATGGTTAGGTAATCGTCCTAAAGTAAGGGGAGTCGCTATGAATCCTGTAGATCACCCTCACGGAGGTGGAGAAGGTAAATCTTCTGGAGGAAGACCTTCTGTTACTTATAAAGGCTTACCCGCAAAAGGAAAACCTACTAGATCAAAATCCAAGTCAACGAGACTTATTTTATCTAAAGCAAAATCACTCTCTAGTTAAGAGAATATCTCTTTTAACTTCATGATCCTTTTGTCTTTTTACAAACTCTTTTTCTATTTTTCTTACTTTTTACCTATTCTATTTTATTATGGCTCGATCTATCTGGAAAGGACCTTTCGTTGATCCTAAATTGTTAGCCGCAGTTTTAGAAACTAAAGAAAAATCTTCCCTCAAGCCTATCAAAACAACTTCTAGAAATAGTATTGTCTTACCTACTTTTGTAGGGTTTAAATTTATGATTTACAACGGTAAAACATGGATTCCCTTAACTATCAACGAAGAAATGATAGGCCATAAATTAGGAGAATTTTCTAAAACTCGCAAACTACCTAAACACAAAGTCAAAACTTCTAAACCTGCTGTAAAGAAATAAAATCTATTACTCTTTTTTTATCTACTACATGTGCTAAATTAACTTATACCATTCCTTCAAAGGATTGTTTTTTTATAACTGACAAAATTCTTGTTGTTTCCTTCTCATTTCATTTGAGTATCCATACTTTTACAGGATCAAATGATTTGATTTACAAATGGTTTTCATTTCTAATTTCCCCTTTTTTTTATTTCTTATTTATAACTTATTCATTTTTAGTTACTTTTTGTATTTCTTTTATTCCTTTACAAAATCATTGACACTCTTTTCTTTTCATTTCTTTATTACTCTTTTTTATTTCATAACAATTTAACTATTCTTTTTTTATGGGACAAAAAGTTCACCCTATTAGCTATAGACTTGGCGTCAATCAAGATTGGAGTTCATCTTGGACTCTTCCTAGTTCTTCTGGGACATATGATTACTCTTTACAATTAGCCAAGGATCTACAAATCAAAAAAGTAGTACAAGGCATCTTATCTGAACAAGGTAATTGTCTTTTAGCTAATTTTTATCTTGACAGGAATCTATCAAGTATTCACTTTAATCCTGAATTAGTTGAGTATACTTGTAAAAAAAAATTAACCTTAACCATAGATGTTTACTTATTTCAAAAAGCTTTAGAAAATTTCAACCTTGCTACTAATTCTAATGATTGTAGTAATCAAGATCAAATGCAAATCAAAGAGACAACTTTAATGCAAGAGGAAAAAAAAGAACAGCAAGGTCTTTTATCTGAACAAGAAGAGATTACAAACATTTCTTTTCTTTCTCAGAATTCTACAGAAAATATTCAAATGAATCCTAATCAAGATAATATAGAAAAATCTTCTGAAGATCTTAAAGAAAAATCTGTAAATTCTTCTACTAGTACTCTTGTACAACAATCTCATGATGCATGGATTGCTAAAGTAACTACTTCCATTCAATCTTGTATCAAAAAGCAGGTAGAACCTTCCTTAGATCTTTCTAAAATTCAGATCCATTTACGTACTGTTTTGCAGCAAGGTACTACTTATCAGGAAAAAGATACACACTTTTTACAATTTTGTTTTTCAGACTTTAATGCAAATCTTCTATGTTCTTGGTTATGCCAAGAAGTTCAAAGACGAAAAGGAGTTAGAGATCTAGTAAACCAAATTGAAAGTTCTTTCTGGACAGTTCAAAAAAATTGCAAAAGTCAACCTGACCTTTGTCCTATGATTCCAACAGGAATCAGAATTACTTGTTCTGGAAGATTTTTAATGACCGATAATGAAAAAAGACGAAATAAAATGGCACGTCAAGTTACTTTTCAAAAAGGTACTATTTCTTTAACTAGTATTGATAAGCAGATAGCATATTCTAATCAAACTGCTTTTACAGTTGATGGAGCTTCTGGAATCAAAGTATGGATTTCTTATGGCCAAAATACCAAATATTTAAAGCCTATCTTCTCTTAATCTTTTTTAAAAATTGTTCATTTCTTTTTTCTTTTTATGACACATTCTAATCAATTAAAATTTCGTAAATACCAAAAAGGGAGAGCTAAAGGCACTAATACCACTAGTCAAGTTCATTTTGGTGAATTTGGCTTAAAATGTTTACAGTCTTGCAGAATTACTGAAAAGCAGTTACAAGCTGCCGAAGTGGCTATTAAAAGACATGTTAAAAAAATGGGCAAACTATGGTTTCGTGTTTTTTGTGACCTTCCTGTTACTTCTAAACCTATCGAGGTTCGTATGGGTAAAGGGAAAGGATCTGTGGATTATTGGGCATGTAGAGTTCAAAAAGGAAAATTACTCATAGAACTTAGCGGAGTTTCTTATGAACTTGCTAAAAAAGCTTTCTCCTCCGGCGCTTCCAAACTTCCTATTGCCACTGTTATGGTCTCTAAACCTAAACCTAAACAAAATCATTTACTTCATTCCTAATTTTTGCTTATGATACAATCCGAAACCTTTTTACAAGTCGCCGACAACTCTGGCGCTAAACTAGTTCAATGCATCAAAGTACTTCGAAGCATGAAATATGCTTCTGTAGGAGATGTCATTGTTATTACTATCAAAGAATGTCTTCCACATCGTAAAGTCAAAAAAGGAGATGTTAAAAGAGCTGTAGTTGTCAGAACCACAAAGGAAATCAATCGAATTGATGGTACATCTATTAAATTTGGCGATAATGCTGTTGTACTTTTAACCGATCAGGGTAATCCTATTGGTACTCAGATACGAGGACCTGTAGCCAAAGAATTAAAAAATTCTGCTTGGACTAAAGTTATTTCTTTAGCCTCTGCTGTTCTTTAATTAGGCTACTGCCTTTCTCTGGCTACTATTACTCTTTGATTTCTTCTTTTCTTTTTTTTTCTTTTCCCTATTAACTTCTCTTTTTTATCTTTCATTTCTAATTTTTCCCTTCTTTTTTCTATGAATCATCGTATCTCTTGGTATTACGAAACTATTTTAAGGGATCTTCTGATCTACAAAATAGTAGCCCAAAATTGTCACCAGTTACCTACAGTTTCTAAAATCAATTTGAATACTACTTGCAAAGAAATTAGTAAAGATAAAAAAAATCTTTCTAAAATTCTCATTTTAATGGAACTTTTATCCGGGCAAAAACCGGTTATGGTTAAAGCTAAAAAATCTATTAGCCAATGGAAATTACGTAAAGGATATCCAATAGGCGCTAAAGTTACTTTGCGTAACCAGATGATGTTTTCTTTCTTAGATAGACTTATTCATACTGCTTTATGCAAAGATCGTGAATTTCGAGGAATTACTTTGACCAAGGTTAAAGGTAAACAAGGATATTCTTTTTCTATAGGCTTTTCTGATTCTTTCCTTTTTCCTGAAATCGAAAGTCAATATGAGAAATTTCAATCTTCTTATGGTTTTAATCTTAACTGTCAAACCACATCACATGAAGTAGAGGAATTAAAATTATTAGTCAGTGCTCTCCATTTACCTTTACTTTCTTAATTCCTTTTTTTTATTATATTCTTTTACTTTTTTCTTTTTGTATTCTACATTATTCTTTTCTAATTTCTATTTTCAAAGAAAGGAATACTATCAGAAAGTAGGTATTAAAATAACAGTGAAAGTAGGCACATAAGTAAAAATACAAAGGATTATACAAATAGCAATTTGTACTTACATTTGATTCTATTTGATTCTATTTGATTTTCTAGAATTTGAATTTTTTTTATTTGTTTTCTACTACTTTTCTACTTTATTCCTTTTTTCTTTTTTCTTTCCTAGGAGTATTGATTTACTTCTTTATTTTTGTATTATTTCATTATAATCTTCTCTTATTTTTCTTTTTATTCTTTTCAAATTTTTATGGTAAAAAAAAAGTTCTTAGAAAAAGACAGGCATAAACGTCAACAGGTAAAACTTTACGAAATAGAAAGAAGAGAACTTTTATCTATTAGTCAAGATTTCACATTACCTATGATTGATCGTTTCCAAGCGCGTCTAAATTTACATTTATTACCAAGAGACAGCTCTCACACTAGAATACGTAATCGATGCATTGAAACTTCTCGTTCTAGAGGAGTCCTTAGAAAATTTAAAATTTCTAGAATTACTTTACGTGAATTAATGGGAACTAGAGCAATTCCAGGAGTTAAAAAATCTAGCTGGTAATTTTTAAAAAATGGAAAGGTCACTTTTTCTTTTGATTTTCATTTCTTTATTATTTTCATTTCTTTATTACTTTCATTTGCTTACCCTTTCATCCTTTTTTTGATTTTTTCTTTTTTATTTTTTCAAATTTTCTTTTTTATGATGTACGATTTACTTAGTGATACTATTTGCAGGATTAAGCAAGCTCATTTAAAAAATCATCCTGAAGTCATCTGTACTAGAACAAAATTCATTTGTTCTGTTTTAGATGTCCTTTGGAAAGAAGGATTGATAGGGGGATACTCCTATCACCCAGATGATTATAAATTAGTTACTGTTCACTTAACTTATTTTGAAAATTTAAGTCCTAAACTGCTTTTCCTAAAACGCTACTCTAAACCTGGCAAAAGAGTTTATGTCTCTACTAAAGAGCTTAAATCACTTTTAAACCGAGGCGTTTCAAATTATGGTTTTTATATTCTTAGCACAAATCAAGGTATTATGACCTCGTCTAAAGCTTTACAGCTTAGTATTGGAGGTGAACTTATTTGTTTTGCAGGTTAATTGACTAACCATTGTTATTCTTCTTTTTACTATTTACATTTAACTTCTTGTCTTTTTATGACTTCCACTATTTCTAAGCTGTTTTCACTTCCTACTAATGTTCAAGTAACACTTTCTTTAAGTAGCTGTCAAAAGCAAGGTAAATCTTTGACTACTCATCTTACTTTTCAGGGACCTAATGGATCTATTAGCACTACTATACCGCAAGAAATTGTCAAACAAACTAAGGAAGCTAGAGAATTCCTTTGTATCTTAGCAAATCCTTGTTGTAAGCCATATCAACCAGTTTATCAGTCTATGATTCAAAATTGTATTTTAGGTGTTACTACAGGATTTACTAAAGAACTTTTACTAGTAGGCGTAGGATACAAAGTAGATAAAATTGATGACACTTTATTATCTTTTAAGTTAGGAAAAAGTCATTTGGTTTCCTTTCCTATTCCTGAAAAGGTTACAGTTGATTGCATTTCTCCTACTCATTTAAGAGTACAAGGAATTAATAAACAACTTGTTTATCAAACTGCTAGCACTATACGTTTTTTAGCAAAGCCAGATGCTTACAGAGGAAAAGGAATACGTTACTTACAAGAAAATCCTAAGTTAAAAACCAAACGATAAAAAAAGAATTTCTTTTTCTATAGTTTCTTACTCTTTTTTTTCTTATCTCTTTTTTTTGTTTTCTTTTCTTATGTGGTTCTCCTTATGTTCTTTTTTGCAGTTTCTTAATCCTTGCATTAAAAAAGTAACTTTATGGTTTTTCTTTTTCTTTTTTCTAGGATTACTTTCTTTTCACTGTCCTTTTTATCATATCAATAAATTTCAAGAATTTTGCACATACGCTGAAAATCACAAGCATTACTGGATTTCTTTCTTACCCTTTTTATCTTCCAAATACCAAGTAACTTACTATCTTTCTATAGTATTGGTTAGTACTAGAGTTCTTTCTTCTATTTTGCTATATCTTTTTTTATGGATTCAAAATAGACGTCTTCAAGTGACTCTTTATTCAACTACTTCTTTTTTCAAATTACAAGTTTGTTGTCTCTTTTTTCTTTCTCTCTTGGTCACTTCTTTTTTTCTTGACTCTCTCATTTTAACATACGAGAATACTATTTTACCAAATACTTCTAGTAACATGAATGTTACTGGTTATGATTTGATAAATACAAATCCAAAACTAGAGATTAGTAAATTCACTATAGCTCAATCTCAAGCTTTTGGGTGGATTCTTTCTTTTTTTGCTCTTCTCTTTTCCACCTCTTGTTTCACTATTTGGATTCTTAGTGAATTACGTTTACTAGGAGTAAAGAAAACATTAACTCTTTTTTTCTTTTGTACTTTTTTATGGGAGTTTTGTTTACGTTGTATATGGTTTGACCAATGGTACAAGCTAAAAGAAATGGTTTTTCCTTTTTACTATCTCTTTTCTAGTTGTTTCTTTTTCTTTCTATTTCTTTTTTGGTATTCTTATTCTTTTTATTATTTACAAAATAATTCCTCTATCTCTTTTTTATCTACTTTTGGAAATAGACTTGCTAAAAAAACTTATAGTCAGTTAAAGCAGCAACCTTTTTTACATTTGACCACTTTTCCTTTTGCAAAAACTAAAATCACTAATCCTAAAAGGAAACAAATAGTCCTTTGTGTTTTTTATTTAGGATCTTTACCTGTCATGATTTATTTTCTTTTTAGTAGCCTCTTTCTCCATTTTTTGTTGTTAATTACTACTACTTCTTTTCTTTTGATTGTTTTGGTCCTTTTTACTTTTCCTTTACTTTGTGATTTTTCTTTTCTACGATCCTTATTCCTTCCTTTGGTTTATCCTATCAGTAAAGAACAATTTTTGTTAGTTACTAAACCTTTTTTATCTTTTTCTATTTCCTATTTCCATTCTACTACATTTTGTAAATTGCTTAGCAACTCTCTCCAATTTCAAAAACATTTCCATCTACACTTACCTTATTCTTTAGGAATACACCAATTGATTTCCAATTTGACGTGGTATCCTTTTTTTCTTTTTCTTCCTTTTCTTTACTATTCTATATCTACCATTTTTGCGATTACTTTTTCATCTTTTGTATTAGTAACCAATCAATCTCAAAGTCACTTCTCTTTTTTGCAAGAGAGCTTTGTGAATTTTCAAGAATACTTACCTATAAACAATACTTTTTATTTCAGTTTTTTTGTACTTTGTAGATTTTTTACTCTCTTAATTAAGTAATGTTTATGTAATCAAGGAAACAAAAAAGGAACAAACTAGCTATTATTCTTATTAATTGATTCTCATTTCTTTTCTAACTTATACCCATACTTAGAGTATTTTTTTTCCTTTCATTTTTCTATTCTTTTAGGATACCCTCTTGAAGTAAAAAAACATAATCTTTTCTTTTATTATTTCGATTTATTATATTTATCTCTCATTTTCTTATGGCACACCTTTTAGGTATTTATTTACCCAATCATAAAAATTTAAAAACAGGATTAACAATGATTTATGGATTAGGTAAATCCTCTGTTTTAGAAATCTGTTCCAGTGTAGGATTAAATCCTTCTAGCAGGATACAAGATTTAACAGATTATGAATTAAATAGGATTTCCAGACATGTAGAATCCAACTATTTAATTGAAAGTGAACTGTCTAAAAAAGAAAATTTTTCTTTAAAACGTTTACTTACTATCAAATCTTATAGAGGATTAAGACATTATTCAGGATTACCTGTACGAGGTCAGAGAACAAAAAGTAATGCTAGAACTCAAAAAAGAATAGGTAAAAGAATTAAGCGATTCTAAGATGATTTGAAGAAAAATTGGTTGACTACTTTCCTTTTTTTCTACATTTTTCATTTTTTGTATTACTTCATTTCTCAATACAAAGGAATCATGACAGGAAATGAGTCTCAAATGAAAATGACTAATTTCATTCTATTCTTTTTTCTCTTTCCCTTTTTTGCATATTCTTCGTTCATGATTTTCCTTTTGTATTCTTTTCAAGGATTTTTCTGTCAATATTCAGTACTTTTGTCATTCTCCTTCTTCTTTTTATTGTTCTTCTTCTTACTATTGTTTTTGTTATTTCTTTCTTATTCTTTTCATTACTATTACTATCATTCTTATTTTTATTGTTCTTCTTATTATCATTCTATTTTTTTCTTTCTTTTAATTAATTATTATGAAAAAATTTACCAAACACAAATCTGGAAAATTAGCTTTACTACATGTCAACGCAAGTAGTAACAATACTATTATTTCTTTATGTGATAAAAAAGGAGAAGTTAAATATTCGAGTTCTTGTGGTCAAATGCTTTTTAAAGGAGCAAAAAGATCTACCAGCTATGCTGCCCAAGCTGCAGCTTGTGATTTAGCTTCTAAAGGAAAAGATGCTGGCTACACTCAAGGCATTGTTTTAATTAAAGGATTCGGCTCAGGTAGAGCAAGTGTTTTAAAAGGATTCTCTTTAGGAGGAATTTCTATTTTAGCTATTATCGATGTTACTCCTTTTCCACATAATGGATGTAGACCGCCTAAAATTAGAAGACTATAATTAAGAGTTTTCAAATTTCTTTTTTTACTTTCTTGTTTTCATTATTTTTCTTTTTATTCTTATTTATATTCTTTTTATTATTTTTATGAATCCTGAATTAAATACCTTTTCTTTATCTATTATTAGTTCTTCTATAACAAATCTCGAATGTATTTTACAAGTAAGTACCACAAAGCAGGAAGAATACGTTAAGAAGAAAATGCGCAAAGAAATGTTTTATGAAACAGAAGGTTACGCAGTTACTCATTTTTATTGTGAAAATCATCACTATGATTTATCAAATGAATCCAAGAGAATTCAAGAAAATGTACATCAACTTACCTATCATTTAAGAAAGTTGTACTACTATCCAGTAGATGAGGAAGAGACAAGTCATGAAAAGGACAAGGACAAGGACAAGGACAAGGAGAATGAAAGAAACAGAGATCAATCTGAATCGTCTATTTTTTTTGCAGTAGGATCTTTTAAATCAATCATTCCTTTTCCTATTTTGGGCAAAGATTTGACACTTTTTGAAAAGAGTCAAGATGGTGATATAACTCCTTGTTCATCTATTAAATGTTGGTCGCCTAATCAACTTATATGTAACTATTTAGGAGATGATAAAGAATTCCATATCATTCTCTTTATACAAAAAGGATCCTCTGATAAAATTCTTACTTATTTACCTAGTGACCTTCAGTTATTTTTACCTTCTTTTCTTACTCCGGATCAAGGCTTTTCCATTTTAGATGATGATTTTTCTACAAATGAGGATTTTTTACCGGATCAGGATTGTATGGTAAATAGGACTACTGAAGTTATGTCATCTGCATTACAGGAAAAGAACTTATTACCTACTTTTAGTACTGCTGTACATCATACATCATTATTATTTTGTCCTTTCGAAACTATTTCTATTATACCTTTAGCTTCATCCTTAACATCTTTAAATGATTGTGCTGTGAAATCTTTTTATTGTCGCATTCGATCTAAATTTCCTATGAACATTTATGAAATGTTTTCAAAAATAGTCAGTACAAAAATGAAGCAATTAGAGTATTCTACAACTAATGAAATGAACCAAAACTAATGATCATACCTTTTTATTCTTTTTTTTCTTTGTAAATGAGTGCTAGAATCATGTAGTTCAAAGGGGAATAAAAAGGTATATACTCTTCTTTTTGTTGCTACCTGTCTTTTTTTTTAGATTTCTTAACCTTTCTTTCTTTTTCTATTCTTTTCCATTTTTTATCTTATTAAATTATGTCAAAACCAACATTAACCAATCGACTAACTCTTTTGCAGTTAGAATATCTTAAAAAGAAGTCGCTAAGCAAGTCTTCTAACAAAAATGCTACTATCAATGCCATTGTTCATTGTGCCAAACTTTCAAGTACTAAAGAACTACTTAACCATACCAAATTTGGTCAATATCCTATAAAAGATAGTTACGTTCAAAGTTATTTGACTTACGATAAACATAGAAAATTCTTAGTAGATGTCAATTTACATCAAGGTATCCAAATGACCCGAAAAGATTTAGCAACTACCACATTAGCTAGTCATAATTCCTTAATGAATCGCTCTTTAGTTTTAAGGCTAAAATCATTTCAACCTGGATTTTTAGATGAGAATGATTACTATGCGGATTCAGCTTTTTTTGGTAAACAATTACAACTAATAGCCTGTAGTCAAGCTCTTTTAAATCAAAAAACCATTTTAGGAATTCTAATTAATCATACTACTTCAGGTCATGTTGTACTACTTTCAGATGGCTCATTAGCTTTTTTTCCAGAATCTTTACCAGGTGTTAGAAAAGAACATATGAATACTTATGAATTAGATCAATTGATCAGAAGAATGTATAAAAAAGTAACCAAATTTGAAATGATCAAATTTCAAACTTGGCAACCTAATTTCATAGTCTCTTTCAAAGAAGAAACTAACTTTTCTATAGACAAGTTAACTATGCAAATGCAAAAGAAAAAATGGGCAACTTCTTCTTTTCAACAATGGAAAACTTTTCTTATGGATGTAAATCATTCAACTACATACGATTTTATGATGAACTTTATGATTAAGCATGGCTTAAAAACAGTACAACAACAAAAAGACTTCTTAAGCTATTGTCAGAAAATGGAATCTTTTTTTTCAGGTAGAGTAATTAACTCACAATTACTTTCTTTCAAGCGAAAAGAAGAAGAAGAAGAGGAAGAGAATTACTAATAAATACTATGAAATTTACAATTTCTCAGACAAAAGTAAGTCAATTCCAATCTTTTTCTCTTTCTAGTCCTGGTTTTAGTAATCTACATCCACTTTTTTCAACTCATTTTCAACTACCTCAAATTCATTTGACAATCATGAATGGTAGTTTGATACATATTAAAGGAAAGAATGGCACTGGAAAATCTACTCTTTTTCAAGTACTTCTGGACTTGCTACCTGTCAACTCAGGAAAAAGACAACTACTTGATATTAACCATTTGAAATTGTCTTCTGTATCTCATTATTTTTCATGCTCTACTCTTCCTGAGTTGGGCATTGGTTTAAACAAAGAATCGTTACTTTGGACAATAACAACAACTTCTTTAAGATCTTTATCCTGGCAATTACTACAGGAAAATTTACATCTCTTTGAGCTTTATCATTTGCAAAATTATCCTCTGAAAGAACTTTCATTAGGACAAAAAAATAGATTTCAACTTTTATTGTTAAGCTTAAGTACTAAGCCAATATGGATTTTAGATGAACCTACTATTGGACTAGATGACAAATGGACAGATTTTTTTTATCGTTTAGTTTCTTTACATAGACAAAAAGGAGGTATTGTTCTTTTAGCTACTCATCAAGAAATGTCTACCATACAAACCACTTCATTAAATTTAAATACTCTGTAAATACTTTATTGGTTCTTTTCTTATGATCCATTTTCTTTTTTTACTTTGTACCTATTTATCTTCTCTAGGAACTAGTTACTTTACTAAAAACTATTTACAATTATGTCTTTTGTATTTACTTTTACTTTCTTTTTTTCCTTTAGGACTAACAACTTCCTCTGAATTCTTAAGTACTCTTAGTATTCCTATTTCTTGTATTTGCATTATTGTTTTGATCTTACATAGTTTTTCTTTCTTTTCGTCAGGAAATTGGTTAGACCATTTTATTCATCTACATTATCTTAGTAATCACAAGACTACTTTGTGGGGAACAGCTTCTAGGGATTGGATGGCAGTACAAATGATAACTCATTGGATTATTCTTTTTTTGTGTACTTTGGCTTGTTTACCTATAGGCTTTTTACTATTGCAATCCCCTATTCCTTCTCATTTGATAACTCTTTTCTTTTTTATATCTATTTGGATATGGAATCAACTTTTCTTATTTCTTTTACTTTCTTGTGTTACCAAAACTAGTAAGGAATCTTACTTTTTATCTGTACTTATGACTATGCCATTCTCTTTGCCTATTTATTTATGGATTTTAGAAAGTTGTAAATGTATAGAATTAGGAATCTTTTTTTCTTTAGAATCTCTTGCTTTGCTTTTCTTGTTTTGTATTCATTTGTACTTTTCTCCCAAGATAGCATGTTCATTTCTTCAATCTAAATAAGAAATAACAAAGGAGAAAACACCAAAAATTAGGAAGATAGGAAAAAGTGTAAAGCTTTAAGGAGAAAGAAAAACAAAAAAGAATAGAGAATAGAAAATACAAAATAGAGAAAAGGACAAATGATAAAGGATAAAAAATCCTAAATGATAAATTTCTAATTTTAAATTCTAATGCAGTATGACATCTCTATTTACTATAAAAAAACAGAGTCAATATCAATGGTTTCAACCTACTTTACTTCTAACTACTAGCCAACGACTTCTTTTTGCGTTAGCATTTAGTACTCTTTTTTTAATAATCTCTTCACTAACCCTTGGATTCTTTTTTACTCAACAAGATGCTCAACAAGGAGAACATTTCAAAATGATCTATCTTCATGTTCCTTTTGCTTGGATCTGCATGCTTTCTTATTTACTTCTTTGTATTAGTAGTTTTCTTTATTTAATTTCCAAACATCCTATTTTCTTTCAAGTTAGTAAATCTTTTTCTATTACAGGAAGTCTTTTTACTTTTTCTTGCTTAATTACAGGATCTCTTTGGGGATTCCCTACTTGGGGAACATTTTGGGTATGGGATGCTAGATTAACATCAGTTTTATTACTTTTTTTTATTTATTCTATTCATTTACTACTTTGTTATTCTACAAAAGAAAGCACAAGCTGTTTTTTTGCTTTAGTAGGAATGATTAATTTGCCTATTATTAAATACTCTGTTGAATGGTGGAGTACTCTACATCAAGGAGCTAGTATTACTCAATCTACCCACTCCATACATGAGAGTATTTTTATACCCATGTTTCTTTTTTGGATTGCTTTACTACTTTACTCTTCACTTGTACTTCTTATTCATCTTCGAAGCTATATTTTAATTTCTAGAATCCATTCTTTAAAGTCTCAGAGAAATCTCTTCTAGCTATCTTTCACTACCTACCATTTAATGACAATCAATTGTTTTCTAGATTTTCATTTATGTTTTCTTCCTTTTTACCTCTTTTTTTCTTATTAGGTATTTTGAGTATTTTACTTTCTCTATTTCCTGTACAAAAAAGTAAATGGTTTTCTTCTTTTTCTTTTCTTCTTATTTGTTTTTCTTTTTCCTTCTTTTCTTTTTCTTTTTCCTTTTTTTCTTTAGTTTTTTATCATTTACAGGAAAATTTTACTTTACAAGCTATTTTTCAGTCAACTCATTCTCTGCAGCCGATTTTTTACAGAATCAGTTCTGTTTGGGGATCTCATAGTGGTTCCATGATTTTGTGGACTTGGATACTCTCTTTTTTATCTTTCTTTTTTCTTTATACATTACCTTATTCCTTACGGAAAGATTCTTTTTATTTGTGTGTAGCTAAAATTCAGTCTTTCATATTACTTTTTTTTAGTTCCTACACTTATTTCACATCTAGTCCTTTTCTTACTTTTGATCAAACGACTTTTCAAGGTACTGAATTAAACCCTGTTTTACAAGATATTGTATTAGCCATACACCCTCCCTTGATTTATGTAGGCTATTTAACTACTTCTCTTTTAGCTTCTCATTCTATCTCCTTACTTTGGTCACAATATACAAATCCTCATTTTTTTCATTCTAGTACTGCTCTGAAGTATTATCATGACTTCATTTGGTATGCTCGTATTTCTTGGATTTGTTTGACTTGTGGTATTTTATTAGGTAGTTGGTGGGCTTATTATGAGCTAGGTTGGGGAGGGTTCTGGTTTTGGGATCCTGTTGAAAATGCTTCTTTGTTACCATGGATACTGCTAACAGCCCTACTACACAAGCCTTCTTCTCACTGGACTATTATTCTTTCTTTTTTTTCTTTTTATTCTTGTGTTTTAGCTACTTTCTTCGTTCGATCAGGATTATTAGATTCTGTACATAGCTTTGCCGCTGATCAACAAAGAGGATTATGGATCCTTTGTTTTTTAATTCTTTCTCTTCTTTTATTCCTGCTCCTTTTTTACCTATCCTCTACTACTTCTCATTTCTTTTTACATTCTACTACTAATCAAGTCACAAATCATCAAGGTAATCATCAAAATTCTTTTTCTAAATTACCTTCCTTTTTGCTAAAGAAAAGTAATGTAACCCCTATTACTTGGTGGAATCAACTCTTTTTATTGTGGATTTTTTTGATGGTTCTTATAGGCACTTTTTACCCTACTCTTCATCAGTTGATTTTTCAACAGGGTATCACTTTAGGACCTTCCTTTTTTCATTCCATGATTTTTCCTTTACTAACTCCTATGTTGTTTTTAATGATTTTGTCCACTAAACTTCAAAGTCTTTCTTTGATTACTTGGTCTAAAATTTTAATTCTCATTAGCTTTCAGTTAGGTTTTTTAGTAGGAAGCTTTTTATTTTGTAGTTTTGTATTTACTATTTCTTATGATTACTTCAATTCTTCTCTTTTCTTTGCCTTTTTAGCTATTTGTTCCATTCTTCAACTTCTCCCTGCTCTTTGGTCCTATTTTTGTCACCAATCTCCTTTTAGATCTATTTCTTTTTTATTTTCTCATTTTGGAGTAGCTTTAGCTATTCTTGGATTATCTTTATGGAATTCTTTAGCTGATCAAAAGCATTTAATTATGTTTCCTGGTGATTCATACTTGTTTGCAGGCATTCAATGGGTTTTTAGAGAAGTTAACTTCCTGAAAGGTCCCAATTATGATAGTTTTTATGGCAATTTTGCTCTTTTCAAGAAAGATTCACTTTGTGCTGTCTTATTTCCGGAAAAAAGACATTACTTAATTCAGGATACTTATAGTACTAAAGTTGATATTCATAGTCATTGGTTTTCTGACCTGCATACTATTTTAGGTGATGGTAACTTATATACGGGATGGTCTGTACATTTTTATTATTATCCTTTTCTTTCTTTCTTATGGATTGCCGGATTTTTTTTAATTACTGGTGTTCTATTTCAACTATATAAAGAGAAAAAGTAGAAAAGAAAGTACTCTTCTGTCCTGCTCTTTTACTTTTTTCTTTAGAAATTCTTTTCTTTCTCATCATTTCATTCTTTTTTTGTTTCTTATTCAGGATTCATTACTTTTTCTATTTCTTTACTACTTTTTTTAGTATAGACTAATTCTTTTTTACTTATTACTTATTTCTTTTTTTATTATTACTTATTACTTATTTCTTATTTCTTATTTGTTATTTGTTATTTTATGAAAAGAACCTTTCAACCTAAAAAAAAGAAGCAATTTCGTAAATTTGGTTTTTTTTCTAAATCAACTTGTATTCTTAAAGCTAAAATACTAAAAAAAAGATGGAGACTAGTAGCTTTCTAATTTTTATCTGCTTGTCATTTCTTTTTATTCTCTTTTTACATACTTGTTTTCAACCCTAACTACGTTTGATATTTTCTTTTTGTCCTTTTCTTTTTCTAAGATTTGGGACTTTTTATCTTTTTCTTGTCATCTACCTAAAGCTCACTCTAGGGGAATGATTCATTCTTTTTTTATTTTAAATTTCTTTTTTTTTAGTGCTTTGTCCAGTCTGGGGGGTAGTTCATTGTCTATACAGTTTTAAACTTAGTGATCAAAATTTTAAAAAAGCAACAAAAAAAGTTTTTGAAATTCACATTTTCAATTTGAGAAACCCTTTTCAAGCAACCAGGACTAATTTTCAATTTTTAGTGGGTACTTCAGATGATTACATATTTTAACAGGTTCTTTTTTTTGTCATTGAGTCAATCTGGGGGGTAGTTCATTGTCTATACCTTAAAAAGTTAAAGAATAAAAAAATCAAATTTCATTTTTTGATGAATTCAAAGAAACTCATTGTATAAATAGTAAAATCTATTCTTTTCATTGATAATATTTTGGTAATCAAAAGAAAAATTTGACATTTCAAAGTGTAGTAACCAAAAGAAATCAAATATACCAACTACTTTTTTCTTATTTTCTTTTTTATTCATCTCTAATCTCACTTTCTTAACAGATTGTTTTCAGTATACAAGCAATTGTGTTAAACCTATTCTTTTTCAATCATTTTTACTTACTAGTTCTTAGTTATCCATTTTTCTTTTTTTATTTTTTTATTTTTTATTTTTTATTTTTTATTTTTTATTTTTTATAATTCTCATTTCTATGGCAACAAAAAAAAGTGGAGGAAGTTCCCGTAATGGACGAGATTCCAGTGGTAAAAGACTAGGAGTCAAAAAATTTGAAGGCTGTCAAGTAACTACAGGACAAATTCTAGTACGACAAAGAGGAACTAAAGTAGCTCCAGGGAATAATGTAGGCTTAGGAAGAGATCATACACTTTTTGCTCTTCATTCTGGTATTGTCAGATTTTTATCAATCCATTCAAAAGGAAGAGAAAAGAAAATCTGCTCTATCTCAGATCATTAATGAAATAAAGTCAAAAGAAATTCCTTTTGTAGCGAAATTTTCCCAATATTCTAACCAATTCAAATCATACTAATCACTCATTTTTTTGATTTCCTTAGCATTTTAGATAACCATTACTAAATGGTTAATCCATTTTACTTTCATTTTCATCTACATCTACATCTACATCTACATCTAAAAAATAGACATTACTATTATGGTCAGAGTCAAAAGTGGTGGTATTGAAAGAAGAAGACACCAGAAATGGCTAGAAAAAGCCAAGGGGTTTTCTGGAAGATCTAAATCCACCTTTAAAGCAGGTTACCCAAGAGTAATGAAAGCAATGCAGTACGCTTATCGTTCAAGAAAATGTTTCAAAAGAGACACCAAATCTCTTTGGATTACTCGCATGAGCGCAGGTATACAGCATTATTCAACAGAATTAAATTACTCAACCTTTATTCATGCTATGAAACAACTAGGAATAGCTTTAGATAGAAAATTAATTTCTAATTTACTACTATCTGAACCCCAAAGTTTTTCAACTTTAGTAACATTAAGTTCTCAAAAATAGTTTTAGCAAAACATAATTAACTTTTTTGGATTTCTTACTAAGGAAGGCAACCTTATTTTCAATTGTCAATATAACCAATACAAAATTCTTGAAGTCAACTATGTTAGTCACAGAATATTTAGGCGTTTTAATCTTTTTTTGCTTTAGTTTAGGATTATCTAGTATCATTTTTGGATTATCTTATGTACTAGCCAAGCAGAACGCTGATCCTGAAAAGCTTTCAGCATACGAATGTGGATTTGACCCTTTTACTAGCTCTAGAGCAACTTTTGATGTTAGATTCTACTTAGTAGCTATCTTATTCATCATTTTCGATTTAGAAGTGGCTTTTCTCTTTCCTTGGGCTTTAACTTTAAGTAGTCAGACTATGTTAGGTTTCTGGAATATGTTTCTATTTTTATTTATCTTAACCATAGGATTTTTATACGAGTGGAGAAAAGGAGCGTTAGATTGGGAATAACAAATGAAAAATCAATTCTACAGTAGTTCATTTGCAAGTACTCTATTACAACTAACAAAAGGAATCACAAGATTCTCTTTTCAAAAAATCATTAGATACTAAAACAACAAAGTTATTTACATTACTACAAAAGAAATAAAAAAGAAAACTTTGGTTTTTCTAATCTTCTAATCCCATTTCTTGTGATTTTCTAGAAATTCCATAGTAGTATCATATTTCAAATCATCAAGTATCATATTTCAAATCGTCAAGTGAACCATTTTCATTTCTTCAATTCATTCATTTATTCATTAATTCATAAATCAAATCATCAATTATGCAAAACAATAAAGCAGAGTACGTGGTCTCCAAGTTAGACCAAATTGTCAACTGGGCTCGCAAAGGATCCTTATGGCCAATGACATTTGGCTTAGCCTGCTGCGCAGTAGAGATGATGCATTCAGCCTCTAGTAGATACGATATGGAAAGATTCGGATTACTATTTCGTCCTAGTCCTAGACAATCAGATGTTATGATCGTAGCAGGAACTTTAACCAATAAAATGGCACCTGCTCTAAGAAAAGTATACGATCAAATGCCCGAACCAAGATGGGTTATTTCAATGGGAAGCTGTGCTAATGGAGGAGGTTACTATCATTATTCTTATTCTGTTGTCAGAGGATGTGATAGAATTGTTCCTGTTGATGTGTATGTTCCAGGATGTCCTCCTACCGCAGAGGCATTATTATATGGTATTTTACAATTACAAAAGAAAATTAAACGTAGTAGACCTTTACTGCATTGGATGAAAAAATAATAAACAACTTAGATTATGAACTTATTATCAAATCACAAATTAACAGAATTACACATTCTAAAAGAAGAATTTTTACTAATGTTTCCTGCATATGTCTATTCTGCAGAGGTAACAACAACTGGAGAATTAGTTTTAGGAGTCTATCGAAAAAAGATCATTTCTTTACTTGAAGTTTTAAGGGATCACATGGATTTTCAATTTGATATCTTAAGTGATATGACAGCTATAGATTATCCACAAGAAACCAAAAGATTTGTTGTTGTTTACAACCTACTTAGTTCTCGTTTTGCTACTCGTATACGACTTCTGGTTCAGACTACTGAAACTTCTCCTGTTGCGTCAGCTACCCATTTATTTCCTGCTGCTGATTGGTTTGAAAGAGAAATTTGGGACATGTTTGGTATTTACTTCTCTAATCATCCTGATTTAAGAAGAATTTTAACAGATTATGGCTTTGAAGGGCACCCATTAAGAAAAGATTTTCCTTTGAGTGGCTTTGTAGAAGTCCGATATGATGAAGAAGAAAAAAGAGTTATCACAGAACCTTTGGAGTTAACTCAAGAATTTAGATCTTTTGACTTCTTAAGTCCTTGGCAACCTTGGTATGATGGTCAAACCAAACAAGTACAAGTACAAATACAAGTACAAGAGGAAGCACAAGCCCCAGATTTACTAGATAAAAATCAATTAACCTTACTACAAGAAAGATTTCTTAAACTTATTTCTTAATTTATGACTCAAACTACTCACTTAAAACAACAAGCTCAAGAAGCTTTAAGTCGACAAGAAGATATTTTAAAAAAAGTTCGTAACTTTACCATGAATTTTGGTCCACAGCATCCTGCTGCCCATGGAGTGCTTAGATTAGTTCTAGAATTAAATGGTGAAATTGTTGAACGTGCTGATCCTCATATTGGATTACTTCATAGAGGTACTGAGAAATTGATAGAGGCTAAAACATATCTTCAAGCCTTACCTTACTTCGATCGTTTAGATTATGTCTCTATGATGGCTCAGGAACATGCTTTTTCTTTAGCTGTTGAAAAACTTCTTCATTGTCAAGTTCCTAAAAGAGCTCAATACATTAGAGTTCTTTTTTGCGAAATTACTAGAATTTTAAATCATCTCTTAGCCATTACTACTCATGCTTTAGATGTTGGAGCCATGACACCTTTTCTATGGGCATTTGAAGAAAGAGAAAAATTAATGGAATTCTACGAAAGAGTTTCCGGAGCTAGACTTCATGCTGCTTACATTAGACCTGGTGGTGTTGCACAAGATCTTCCTTTAGGATTATGTGAAGACATTTATACCTTTGCTCAACAATTTTCTTCTCGTATTGATGAAATGGAGGATGTTCTTTCTGGTAATAGAATTTGGAAACAAAGATTAGTTGACGTTGGTGTAGTTTCTGCACAACAAGCCAAAGATTGGGGATTCAGTGGAGTTATGTTACGAGGTTCTGGTATTCCATGGGATATTCGAGTTACTGAACCTTACGAATGTTACCAAGAATTACAATTTGAAATTCCTGTAGGTACTAAAGGAGATTGTTATGATCGATTCCTTATCCGTATGGAGGAAATGAGACAGAGTTTACGTCTTATCATTCAATGTATTAATCAAATGCCACAAGGATTGTATAAAGTTGATGATCATAAAATTTCGCCTCCTTCTAGAACCATGATGAAAAATTCTATGGAATCTTTAATACATCATTTTAAGTTATTTACTGAGGGATTAGTTGTTCCTAAAGGAGAAACTTATACTGCTGTTGAGGCTCCTAAAGGGGAATTTGGAGTTTATCTGGTTTCTGATGGTACTAGTAAACCTTACCGATGTAAGATTAAAGCCCCTGGATTTTCTCATTTACAAGGAATTGATTTCATGTCTAAAGGCCATATGTTAGCTGATGTTGTGACTATGATTGGTACACAAGATATTGTTTTTGGTGAAGTTGATCGTTAATCTTATTACCTCTTTTCTAATTACTTTCTCCTTTTTTACATTCTTTTCTTTTATGTCTATTGGATTAGGACAACTTCTTGTCATTGTGCTAGTTGCTTTTTTTCTATTTGGTAAATTTCCTACTTTAAAAGAGGACTTAACCAAGGGCATCAAAGCCATTCAAGATTTTATACAAGACTCTACTAAAGAGTCTAGTCAGGAAACAAAAACCATGACTACATTGCAAGATGAAAAAAAGAAAGAAACTACAGGCCATTTTCAAAAAACACTGAAACAAGAAACACAAGATGATTTAAAGAAAAAATAGATTTTTGATTCTTTGGTTTTAAGAATTTCTTTGATTTCCTTTTTACTCTTATTCTCTTCTTGTACTTCTTTCTTTTGTCTTTCTCTTGATTTCAACTTGTCTTTGGATTTCCTTTTTAGCTTTTCTTTTCCTTTCTTTCTTTTACTATACTTTCTTTCTTTTACTATACTTTCTTTTACTTTTCCCTCTTTACGCTTAGAAGAATTACTATCTAATATACGTAGACGTGAGTTTTTCTGTCTTATCTTATAAGTTATTTGGATAAGCTAAAACTTTTCTACTAAGTCATCAGAAAAATGAATGCTCCATTACACTGCTTTACTGTCTACAAACTGTACAGTTTGATTAAAGTAGATAACCTTAGAATCTTATCTAAGAGTTTCACAAGTAGCCCAATCATTTCTAGAAATTCTACTGTATGAATTTGAGTAGAACTGAAATCTTACCTCAATCTTATTGTAGTCCTTTTGAACAATTTGAAATCCACTCCATTATTCCTATTAACTTAGGATGGTTTGACATCTCATTTACTAATTCATCATTATTCATGCTTTTAGTAGTCAGTACTTTAACTGCTTTCTTTCTTTTTTCTACACATAGAGCAGGAATTGTTCCTACTCCTTGGCAGTCACTTGCGGAAATGGGATATAGTTTTATAATTGATTTAATCAAAGAACAAATAGGACCAAAAGGGTACAAATATTTTCCTATCTTATTTACAACCTTTATGTTTATTCTTGGCTGTAATCTGATTGGTATGATTCCTTACACTTTTACTGTTACTAGTCATATCATTGTAACATTTGCTTTGGCTTTCGGTATTTTCTTCGGAGTACAAGTGGTAGCAGCTAGTCATCATGGCCTTCACTTTTTTAGCTTCTTCTTACCTTCAGGAGTCCCTCTAGCTTTATTACCTTTATTAGTAACCATAGAATTAATTTCTTATTCTTTTAGAGTAATTAGTTTAGCTGTTCGACTTTTTGCCAACATGATGAGTGGACATACTTTACTTAAAATTCTTTCAGGGTTTTCATGGACCATGTTATCCTTAGGAGGCTTTTTAAGCATTGCTAGTATTTTACCTTTACTAATCATCTTTGCCTTAACAGGTTTAGAATTAGCCATTGCTTTCTTACAAGCTTATGTCTTTACCACTTTGACTTGTATTTATTTAAATGATGGTATTCATTTACATTAATTCTTATTACTGATCTTTGATTCTTAACATTTTTTAAATCATTTCCTATGACTTTTCTTACTAATCAAAATGTTCTTCTTACCCTTTTACTATTTACTGTAGCCATTTTTGTGGCTCAAGATTTAGTAATTGTTGATGAAGAAGTCTTAGTTTTACTTTGTTTTGTCTTATTCCTATTTCTTTTGTACCAAACTACTAGTCATATGATTTCTAGTGAGTTACATTCTAGAGCAATGAAAATCCGCGATGAATTTGAAGAAAATCATTTACTTCAAGAAGATGTTTACTTAACAGTTTTGCATTATCATGGTAAACAATTATCTTTACAAAATGAAATTCAAGATTTATTTGTATGGACTAAAGAACAAATCAAAGAACTAATTCAAACTCGCTCTCAAGCTCTTACTAATAGTTTACTTAAGGAAACTGAAGAGAAATGCAAGTGGATTATTATGAAAGAACAAAACTTTCTACAATCTATGCAAGAAGAGACTTCTTCTTACTTAACTTCTAAAGTTATCAGCAATTCTGCTGAGCTTGATGCATTAACCATCTTAGAAGGTATCGAAATGATCGAAAATCTAGCTACTTTTTCCGCTTCACAAGAAGATGATTTCCTTGAAGAACAAGAGGAGTATGATGATTTTGATGACGATGATGACTACTATGATGATGATGAGGAAGATGAAGATGATAATCTGGATTTAGAGGAAAAATCACAATACTAGAAAACTATTCCATGATAAACTACTAGGCAATTTGAGTCATTGATCACATTTGGATTTTGTTATCATTTGCCTTTTGTATCATGGTTTTTAGTATTTTGTATCTACTTGACTTTCTACTTTGATGCACTTTTCTCGTCTAGACTCTTTTTTACTTATTCACTTGAGCAAAATAGCTAATTTAGCTGTTAGTGAATCAGTCAACCCTATTTTAGAATAGTCACTGTTGTTTTCAAACATTCAAAAGGAAAACTACTAGTAATTAGTCATTTTACTAATTTGAGAAATGGATGTTCAAATAACCTATTCTTTACATCATTCTACTAGATCAGGTACTAAGCTTTTTGATCTTGCACTGTTAAGTAATGCTTTTTCATTGCCAGTTGTTTAAGATTGACCCCTAACTAAGATGAAGTCATAATTATGACAATAGTAACCTGAGAAGAGGATTTTAGTAATTAGTAATTGCAAAAGTAACATCTCATTTGACAACATTACCACTATTTGACATTTGACATTAGATATTACATCTTACATCTTACATCTTACATTTTACATTTTACATCTTTTTAGAATATTCAAAAGGGAGAGAGTTACCATTTCTGTACTTTACAAATTTATTATGTCTGATTTGTGATTAAGAACTATAACTACTCTCTTTTGTATTCAACTTTTTTCATTTTTTCAATTTTATTTTTACTTTATTTCTTTATTATGACTGGACTTACAAGATGGTTATATTCTACAAACCATAAGGATATTGGCGTAATGTATATTGTTACAGGTGCTTTCAGCGGAATCCTTGCAGCCATGATCTCTGTAGTCATGAGAATGGAACTAGGATTACCAGGTAATCAAATCCTGGAAGGGAATCATCAACTATACAATGTTTTAATAACTGCTCACGGTTTATTAATGCTTTTCTGGGTTTTAATGCCTGTTTTAATAGGAGGTTTCGGAAACTTCTTCGTTCCTTTACTAATAGGAGCACCAGACATGGCCTTCCCTCGTTTAAATAATATAAGTTACTGGCTACTACCAGCATCTTTACTTTTACTATTCTTTTCTGCCATGGTTGAAACTGGTGCAGGTACTGGATGGACTGCTTATCCTCCTCTTTCAGGAATTCAATCTCACTCAGGAGCTTCTGTTGATTTAGCTATTTTTAGTTTACATGTATCAGGTACATCTTCTATTCTAGCTTCTATTAACTTTATTACTACTATGCTAAATATGCGTGCTCCAGGAATGAATATGCATAAAATGCCTCTTTTCTGTTGGGCAGTTTTCTTATCATCATTTCTTCTATTGCTATCTCTACCTGTTTTTGCAGGAGGTATTACTATGCTTTTAACTGATAGAAACTTTAATACTACTTTCTTTGACCCAGCGGGTGGAGGAGATCCTGTACTATTCCAACATTTATTTTGGTTCTTTGGTCATCCTGAAGTATACGTTCTAATTTTACCAGGCTTTGGTATTGTTAGTCACATCGTTTCTACTTTTTCTAAAAAGCCTGTCTTTGGTCATTTAGGAATGGTTTACGCTATGTGTTCTATTGGAGTTCTAGGGAGTATTGTTTGGGCGCACCACATGTACACTGTTGGATTAGACGTGGATACTAGAGCTTATTTCTCTGCTGCTACCATGGTTATTGGAGTTCCTACAGGAATTAAAGTCTTTAGTTGGTTAGCTACTCTTTGGGGTGGTTCTATCGAATTAAAAACACCTATGCTATATGCATTAGGATTTATTTTCCTATTTACTATTGGAGGAGTTACAGGAATTGTTCTTTCAAATGCTGCCATTGACGTAGCAATGCATGATACTTATTATGTTGTTGGTCATTTCCATTATGTCTTAAGTTTAGGTGCTGTCTTCTCTATGTTTGCTGCTTTCTATTATTGGATAGGTAAAATGACTGGATATCAATATCCTGAAACTTTAGGAAAACTACAATTCTGGTTAATGTTCTTTGGTGTTAATTTAACTTTCACTCCTATGCATTTCATGGGATTAGCTGGTATGCCACGTCGTATTCCTGACTATCCTGATGCTTTCGCTGGATGGAATTTAATTAGTACTTATGGTTCTTACTTAAGCTCTATCTCTGTTCTTCTATGGCTGTATATTGTTTATAGAACTTTAACTGATGGTGTCAAATGTTCTAATAACCCTTGGGCTTGGAATGATACTAGTACCAATCAAACGAATTATTTTACTCTAGAATGGACTTTAAGTTCTCCTCCTCAAGTGCATACTTTTGAAGAAGTTCCTTACGTTAGAGAAACTATTACCAAACATTAGTTTGTTTTTCTTATACTCTTTTTCTTCTTTTTCTTTGTTTTCCTTTTCCTTTTTTTAATTCTTTGATTATGCTTCAAAAATTACTTTTTCTCACCATCTCTTTTGCTTGTACTTTAGGATTAGCTTGTGCTGATGCTCCTGAACAATGGCAATGGGATTTTCAAGATGCCGCATCTCCTATTATGGAAGGTATTGTGGATTTACATCATGATTTAATGTTCTTCCTAGTAGTTATTGTTGTCTTTGTCACTTGGCTTCTTGCTAGAGTTGTGATTCAATTCCGTTCTAGTGTTAATCCTGTGCCTTCTACTACCAACCATGGTACTACTATAGAAATTATTTGGACTATTATTCCTGCTGTCATTTTACTTTTCATTGCTATCCCTACCTTTGCATTACTTTATTCTATGGATGAAGGTATTGATCCTGCCATTACTATTAAAGCAGTTGGTCATCAATGGTATTGGAGCTATGAGTATTCTGACTATACTTCTGACACTGAATCTTTAGCTTTCGAATCTTATATGGTTCCTGAGGAAGATTTACAACAAGGACAATTAAGACTTTTAGAAGTTGACAATCGAGTTGTTGTTCCTGTTGATACACATGTACGTGTTCTTGTTACCTCTCAAGATGTTCTTCATAGCTGGGCTATTCCTTCTTTAGGTATTAAAATGGATGCTTGCCCTGGAAGATTAAACCAGGTTAGTATGTTCATTAAAAGAGAAGGTGTTTACTATGGACAATGTAGTGAAATTTGTGGAGTCAACCATGCTTTTATGCCTATTGTCATTGAAGCTGTTCCTCTAGATGATTATGTTACTTGGGTTTCTTCTGAATTAGAAATTTAACATTCTTCTCTTTTAGACTTGACCTCATTTCTTTTCATCTTTGATTGTATCATGTGACTTCTTTACAAAGGGCTACATTTGATTGTAGTCCTGGGCTTATAGTTTAGGGGTTAAAACATTCCGCTCATAACGGAAGTATCGTTGGTTCAAATCCATCTAGGCCCATCATTTGACTACTCTTTTCTATTCTTCTTCTCTTTATGCCTCAGTTAAATAGTCTTACTTATTTTAGTCAGGTTTTCTGGTTAGTTCTTTTCTTTTGCGCCTTTTATGCTGTACTTATGTATCTGATTTTACCTACTTTGTACCGAACTATGCGCTTAAGACAACGCAAACTACAAGTTATGCAATCTGCCAAAGGTAATCTTAAACAGGAAGAATCTCAAATTCTTAATGCTTTCGATCAATCTTTAGCTCTTTCTTTAGCTCAATCTAGAAAATCTCTTCAAGATGCTATACTGCAAACTAATCAATGGATTTCTATTTCTAAGAAAGATATTAACCTTTCTTATGTTTCATCGGCTAATCAGCAATATCTTCAAGCTCTTCATGATTTAGCTAAAGAAAAATTTGCTTTTCAAAAAATGATTCATAATACTTCTAATTAATTCCATTCTCACTATTGATTAGGGATGACTCTCTTTAGGTTTTTACCTCTTTAGCGTCTCCCTTTTCCTTTTGCCTTTTCTATTTTCTTTATCTTATTCTGCTGGCGGTATAGTTCAACAGGTAGAACGTCGGATTCATAAGCCGATCGTTGTGGGTTCAAGTCCCTCTACCGTCACCATGCTCACTTGGTGAAATTGGTAACCACGGCAGACTTAAAATCTGTATCCTTAGTAAGGATTACCGGTTCGAGTCCGGTAGTGAGCAGGTAAAGAACTCTTGTCTTTTCTACTTTGTTAAGATTCCTTTTTCTTTGCATTTGTAGTTAGCATCTTTTTCTTTTTAGTTCTTTACTTTGCTTCTTTTCTTTTTTTACTTCTTCTTTTCATTTCATTTCATTTCATTTCATTTCTTCTTTTCATTATTTCTTTTCATTACTTCTTTTATGACCAAACGATTACATTCTAAAAGAAAACCTTATTTACAATCTGGCGTAGATTTATGGGGTAAGGCAAATCTTTTCTGGCAATCTTCTGATCGACTAAAAACAGGACCAGGACAGCAAAAAAGAAATCATCAAACTTCTGAAAGAGTTATGAAACTTCCTATTTCTTCTTACGTCGATCGACTTGTTCAGTGTGGTTTTGTTACTCCTAAATGTTCTGAGGAAATTAAAGTTTCTTTTGCTGAACCTAAATATGCTAGTTTATTAAAGGAAAAACAAAAACTTAGAAGATTTTATGCCAATATAACAGAAAAACAATTTAAACAAATCTATTCTCAAGCTACTAGAATGCAAGGAGAAGTTACTGCCAATTTCCTATCTTTAATTGAAAAGCGACTAGATACTATTTTATATCGTTCTAATCTTGCTGTTAGCTTCTTTCAAGCCAGACAAATGATAAACCACAGACACATTTTACTCAATGGTACTGTTTGTAATGTTGCTAGTCATCAGCTACAAAAAGGAGATTTAGTGCAAATTCGTCCTTCATTTTATTCTGCTTCTTGTCAGACTCTTAACCCTTCTTTTTTACAAGATACTTCTCATCTGCAGGTAGATTATTTAACTTTTTCTTGTGTTTTTTTACAAACACCTACTTTAAAGGAAATTTCTTTTCCATTTGAGATAGATTTGGAAAAAGTAGTTCGTTATTATCGATAAAATCATTTCCACTAACCCTAAGTTAGTATATTACTTTTTACAACATTGCTATTTTCTTTTTTACTTTTTTTGCTAATCTCTTTTTATGAAATCATCTTCTCTTTTTCCTACTTGGAGTTTTACTGCTTGTGTTACTCCTGCCATTTATTCAAAAAAGGTGCTGACACCTAAGATTGGGCAACAAGTTATGATTCGATGGAGAGCCATGACTAATCATCCTACCACTAAAAATCTTTCTAGTAATCAGTTAAAAGGTACATGTTTTTCTATTACTTCTAAACGAATTGGTCTTGAAATGATTTCTGATGGTTTGCTAGTACACTATTTTGTACCTAGGGAATTACTTGTAGAAGTTGTTTTTTTATAGTTCCATTCTGGAGCATTTTCATTAGCATTTTCTTTTTTACTAACATATTACTAGTCAATTCTTTTGTGCTAGTCATCAACTTGTTATTTGCACCACAATCCCAAAGGTTATCATTTATTCTTTTATTCTTTATTTTTATGGAAGGAGCAAAATTAATTGGAGCAGGTTTAGCTACCATTGGATTAGCTGGAGTAGGAGTAGGTATTGGTACTGTTTTTGCAGCACTTTTAACTTCTGTAGCTAGAAATCCATCACAAACTAAACAACTGTTTAGCTATGCAATTATGGGATTCGCCCTTACTGAGGCAATCGCACTATTTGCTTTAATGGTAATTTTCTTAATTCTTTTCACTTTCTAAGTGTTTGCGAATGAAATCATTACTTGTAAGTTTTTCAAAGCACTTTTGAACTACTTTCTTTTAGGTTACTCTTCTACTTGACGAGTAGCCTAATTACTATCTTTTTCATTTGTTACTACCTTTTTCTTTTGTCTATTCTTTATTCATTTCTCAAATTTGATTTGTCATTGTTCTTCTTATGAGATTATTTAAATTACCCTATTTAAGGAATATTAATGATTTTATCATTGACTATCCTACCCCTTCCAATTTATCTTATTGGTGGAATTTTGGATTCTTAGCTGCTGTTTGTTTAGTTATTCAACTTCTTACTGGAATTTTTCTTGCTATGCATTATACTCCACACGTGGATTTAGCTTTCAGCAGTTTAGAACATATTATGAGAGACGTTAACTATGGTTGGCTTATTAGATATGCACATGCTAATGGAGCTTCCATGTTTTTTATTGTTGTATACGTGCATATTTTTAGAGGACTTTACTACGGTTCTTATCATTCTCCTAGAGAATTTTTATGGATTATTGGTGTTATTATTGTTTTCTTAATGATGGCTACTGCCTTTTTAGGTTATGTTTTACCTTGGGGCCAAATGAGTTTTTGGGGAGCAACTGTCATTACTAACTTTGCTACTGCCATTCCTTTTGTTGGCGAATCTATCGTACAATGGTTATGGGGAGGATTTTCTGTGGACAATGCTACTTTAAACAGATTTTTCAGTTTACATTACCTCTTACCATTTGCTATTTTAGGTCTTGTTCTTTTACATTTAATTGTTCTTCATGAAGATGGCTCTAATAATCCTTTAGGAATTCATTCCAAAGTTGATAAAGTTCCTTTCTATCCTTATTATTATTTTAAAGATTTATTTGGTATTATTTGTTTTGGCTTGTTCTTTTCCTTTATTTTATTTTATTATCCTAATCTCTTAGGTCATCCTGATAACTATATTGAAGCCGACCCAATGGTTACTCCTACTCATATTGTTCCTGAATGGTATTTCTTACCTTTTTATGCTATTTTAAGATCTATTCCTGATAAACTTGGAGGAGTTATTGCCATGGTTTTAGCCATTGTTATTTTAGCTTTCTTACCTCTTCTGAATACTTCTCAAGTTCGAAGCTCTCAATTTAGGCCTTTACATCGTAAGTTCTTTTGGTTACTTCTTATTGATTGTTTCATCTTAGGATGGATTGGTGGACAAGTTCCAGAAACTCCTTATGTGGAAATTGGTAGAGCTGCTACTCTTTTCTACTTTTCTTATTTCTTAGTTATCGTTCCTGCATTAGGTAAGCTAGAACAAATTCTTATGCGATTAGATACTACTAAATCTTTTAAAGAAATCTGGACACAAGTTTAATTCTCTTACTTTCTTTCATGACTTTTTTGTGTCTTGTCCTAGTTTTAGTCTACTTCTTTTTTGACTTCCACTTTGACAAGCACTTTTGTCTCTTTTTTTCTTGTCTTTCCTTATCTTTCCTTTTTTCATTTCTTTTCTATAGTCTTTTTCCTTTTCTTTTTTTTATTCCTTATTTCTTTTTTTATGAAACTTTTTCCATTTTCTTTACGAACTTTGTTTCTTTCTGAACTTTTCTATGGTATGGCACTTACTTTAGATTATTTTTTTAGACCTAAAGTCACTTTGCATTACCCTTACGAAAAAGGTCCTCTTAGTCCACGCTTTAGAGGTGAACATGCCCTTAGAAGATATCACACTGGAGAAGAAAGATGTATTGCTTGTAAATTATGTGAAGCTATCTGCCCTGCTCAAGCTATTACTATAGAAGCCTTACCTAGGCAAGATGGCAGTAGACGAACTACTAGATACGATATTGATATGACCAAATGCATCTACTGTGGATATTGTCAAGAATCTTGCCCTGTTGATGCTATCGTTGAAGGACCTAATTTTGAATACTCTACTGAAACTCATGAAGAGCTTCTTTACGATAAAGTTAAGTTACTTTCTAATGGTGATAAGTGGGAGCATGAAATCGCTTCTAACCTTCTGGCTGAATCTTTCTATCGATAATTCTTCTTTCCTTTTTATTTACTTCCTTTCTTCTTTTTTTATGGATTTCAAAGACTTTTTTGGCGGTGAACAAGGTTATTTTGATTCTAATTCCTTTGCCGCAAAACCTTTTTTTGAAGATTTTTCTTCCTACTCATGGGAAGAGATTTCATGTTTTTGTCATCGTCAAGATCTTCATTTTGTTAGTTCTCGTCAATTCATTGCTAATATCAAATGGATTAGAGAACAACATCTTTTGGATCTTCCTAAAGATGATCATAGTACTAGTACTTCTTTAGATTCTACTGCTGATTCTTCTAGCCAGTTTGACCCTGACTTTTTATTACTTCAATTGCCTAAAGATTTTCTAATCTTAAAAGATCACTCTTTTAATATTTCTAAATCTTCTTTCATTGCTCTTTTAGAAATTTATTCTTGGTATCTTTCCTCAGATACTTTTCTAAATTCACAGGAATTGACATTTCTTCCTCATCCTAGAAAGATTAAAGAAGTCATCTCCTTTTTTGAGGACTTTCAGGACGATACTCATTTTCTTGTACAATCTTTAAAGAAGCGATTTATTTTTCTATTACCTTTCTTAGTTTTAAAAATACTTGATGAAATTGTTGCTCATCTAGAAATTCCTGAAGAAATCAATTCTCCTGAACAACTAATTCTTGTACGTAATCTCTTCTTTATTTCGCCTATTCAAATCTCTTCTATCCAATCTTTTTCTGCTGATGATGGTCTGACTACTCAGGAGACTCAGATAAGTTCCACTGATTCTCTGAATAGTTTTACTATTGATTCTTTTCCCTTTGAAATTCTTTTTGACTCAAATAAAGCCAAGGTAAACTTTTTCTTAGATGGTTTACTGAAAATGCTTTTACTAGATGCTACATCTTCTAGTCATTTTAACACTCTGGCAGGAAAAACAGCACTGCATAAAAAAAACAAAGAAAGGAAGGTAAAAGAATCTTATCGAAATCATCTTTTTGTTGTTTCATCTACTATTGTACCTTTTCATTCTTTTCGATGGCATGATGTTCTTGCTTGGAAAGAAATGACTCCTACTCAAAGATTAGATTACCTTGAGAAGTACAGATCCTCCCAAGGAAAATATTTATACAAATCTGAACTACAAGATCAGTCAAACTCTTCTTCTTACTTTTTCTCCTTATCTCCTTCTCGTCTAGATTCTCTTTATAAAGGTTCCTCTTTTGCATCTCGTAATGATTTCTCTTCTGTTAATCAATTACTTGAATCCATTACTAAGAAACTAACTACTGATCAAAGAATGACTGGTAGTACAAAGTTTCCTCTTGAAACTGAGGAAGCTTGTGATGAATTTAAGAAAACCATGATTTCACTAAGTAAAAGTAATATAGATTTGACCATCTACTTGTCAGAATCTTCTTCTTATTCTATGGGATGTTTTCCAGAAACTTTAAGCAACATTTTTGGATTGAAGAAACAGGATTATTATTCGCAAGATGAAATGGTAGCCCAGGAGGCTCCTTCTATTGAAGGGGTGCGTTTTACTATGATTCCTAAACCTACAGTTACTACTACTCTCAGTTCTACAAATAGTCATAGTCCTACTGTGGCTAGTCAAAGTAATCATAGTGTTGCTAGTCAAAGTAATCATAGTGTTGCTAGTCAAAGTAATCATAGTGTTGCTACTCAAAGTAATCATAGTGTTGCTACTCAAAGTAATCATAGTGTTGCTACTCAAAGTAATCATAGTGTTGCTAGTAATGACAGCAGTCCTACTATTCCTTCCATTTTTAATCGTCCAACTAATTTATTTTATGAACAAAGACGTTCTACTTATGAATCTTTTCTTTGGTTTTTGATTACTATGTCTTTTTGGCAGAATGTCTATTGCTCCGAAAGTTCTTTTCCTATGCCTAAAAAAGTAAGAACTGCTTTTGAAAGAAATGATTTCCTTTCACTTTTTCCATTTTTAGAAACCAAGGATCGTTTAATTCATGCCTATAATCTTGGTATGGCAGGGGAGAAAGAGTTTATTACAACTATTAACTTTATCACCTTGGCTTCAAGTCAACTAGTTAAAGAATGTACTAACCAGACTTTTTTAGAACATATCCTATTTGTTTAGTCTCTTCCTTCCTTTTTTCTTTCCTTACTTTTTTTCCACTCATTTACTTTTTACTATCTACTTCTTTTGGAATTTCTTTTTTTCATTTTTTATTTGATCTTATCTTCTTTACATTGCAACAAAAAGTTACTTTCAGTTGAAGTAGCTTATTGAAAAGTAGCCGAAACTACTCCATAAACTTTCTTTAACTAGTAATCCTTCTTTTCTATTCATTCTCTTTTCATTAGTTTATTACATCGACCATGGTTATGTCAAGCATCAAATCATTACTTTTGGAATTTCAATTAAGTATTCCAAAGGTCTTTTCCTCATTTCCAAAAAATCCTTTTTGGAACCATCATAATTATATGTGGGATTCAATTACTAAGTTAAATCCAAGTACTCAAGATCGAATCGTTGAGAAACTAACAACTAAGCCTAAGATTCGATCAAAGTCAAAAGAAAAAGAGAATAGTATTGAAATTATGAAAAAGGAGTTAGATCACAAAAATAATCCCTTAGATTACTTTGTGATCTATCCTCAATTCTTTTATTATGACTCTACTTATGTAGATTTTTTAAAGAATAGCCATGATTCTTCTACAAATTTACCTTTTGATTTTTCAAAATCTGACTCCTTTTTGGTTTTTATGACACAAGCTCTTGTTCATAAAATTAGTAGGGGTACTGGAACTTCCGTTCAAGCTTTTGAATTATCTCCTGAAAAAAAGAAACGTTCTCAGGATTTTCAGTCTTTACTTTCAGGATTTCTTAACCCATCATTAAATATGTCTTCTCCTTTAACAAACCCTAAACTAGGCTTGACATTGGATTCTCCCTCTTTGGAATTACAAGAACATATTTCAAAAATAACTGCTCAATTGCAAAAACAATTGGATCTTTATCAAACTATCTCTTATCCTAAATCTTTTCAAAATACTTATGATTCTCATTCAATAATCGACCAGGGAACACAAACCCAAGCAGAGAGTAATCACTCAGCCTCAAGTTCAAATCCCTTATCTTCTTCTCTTCAGCTAACTCTTAAAGATCTTCTTTTAGATCAACTTTCTGAAAATGAGCTAGTTATCATTTATCGTATGCTGATTTTTATTGATCAACATTGCCATTTTAGTTATCCTAGTCAAACGACTGTTAAACCAGGATTCATTACTGAGAACACAGAATTATCTAATCAGGAGCTGAACTCATTGCAAGATCTCCAAAAAGATATTGGCAGACAACTAATTTATGTTCATAAAGGAACTAAAATAGCACTTTCAAAAATCATACAGGGTCTTCTTCAACTTAGTCCTATCTTTGCACCTATGATAAAAAACATCATGAAATCTCCTGATTCTAATGATATCATATCATTTGATTTAGACCTTCCCAAGTGTAATCTGCATACCACAAAGTTTGCTCAGGATAACTGTGAAAATGGTATTAAACCTTTGACTTTTATGGATTATCAGTCTATATTACCAGCAGACCTAGAAAGAATTAATTACAGTAATCCTTTCACGCAAGCAATGCAAGATGCTAGTACCAAAAGTCAAGTTAAGAACAGCACAACTCTTGGCCATAATAAGATTAGCAATTCACAAATGAATAACCCTAATCAAATCTTAATTCCTTTCTTGGAAGAAGCTAGTTTTTTACAGCCGGCCTTTTTAACTGCTCTTTTTTCTCTTCCTTCACCTACTTTTTCTTCCTACTTTCAGGAGTTTGTGATCAATACTTACCTTGATAGGGAGAATCCATTGTATACAAGGAAAGACTTAAGTACTTACTTATGCTTGTTCCAAGGACAATCTTGGGATTTTTTTCTTTCTCATCACTTAAAAACAAGTTCCTTAGTTGTTCATTCTTGTATTTACCATTCTATGTTAATTACTAGATTTTTTTTTGGATTTCGTCTAGATCAATTTCGAACTTTACCTCAACTTGCTAAGGCTGTCTATTTAAATCGTTTTTTTTCTTCAGTTAAGAGTACCATCCATGGCCATAACCAATCACCACAGGATTTACTAAAGACAGAAACACAATTAGTATCTGTGCAAGAGGACATCAGTAAGGATACTCAACAGCATCCTGCAGATCACCTGAAAGGTTATACCACAAGGTATGGTTTCATTCCAAGAAAACTATTGACTTCTACTCTATTTGCTAATAAAAAGAAGACCTTTTCAGGTCATTCTCTTGGCCTTGATCATTTACTTGATTTACCTATCCTTCCCAAGAAAGATAGCAAGGAAAAAAATCATAGCCCCAAAGGTACTGTATTGATTGAAAATCAGCCGATCTATCAGGATATCAAAAACAGTTTGCAAGAGTTAGAATGGACTATCAAATCTTTTGACGACATTTTTGGATCTTGTACTATACAAGAACTAAAGGAATTACTAAAGCGTGCATCAAATCAGAAACCCAAGGAACTACCACATCAGGACCATTTACAAGCTGCTCTCAAGTTGAGGATAGAATTGCAACAAAATCTACAATTAGCTCAAAAAACCAAAGCAATTCAAGATGCATACTATCCAGGACATGTTGAGGTTTACCAAGCTAAAGTAGATAAAGGTTATCATTATGATTTTAATTCTTTGTATCCTTTTATTATGAAATCTTATGATATGCCCATTGGAGTTCCTATACTATGGAATGGTCAAGAATTACAACAATGTTTTGGTTATCTTAAAGTCAAGGTCACCTCACCTGATCTGTTGAAACCTCTTCTACCAGTGAAAATTGCAAATGAAGACGTGATCTATCCAAATGGTACTTGGGAAGCATGGTACTTCTCTGAAGAAATCAAATCTGCTGTCAAAAAAGGATATCAAGTAGAGATATTACAAGGCTATCTGTACACAAGATTTCCAGGGAAAAAACTCTTTGGTACTTTTATAAATAACTTCAATAAAGTCAAAAGTACTTCTGTGCAACAATTAGTTGAACACTTGCCCCAAGACTTAAAGATCCCATCTTCCATTTGCAATTCCACTAGTTCTCAGCCATTTCAAGACTATTCGGTAAAACTTATATGTACCTTAAGGAAGGAATTTAGTAAATTAATGATGAATTCTGTATATGGGAAAATTTCTCAGCATAAACTCATTTACCAATCTTTTATTGCCGCAGATCAAGTTCAAACCAGTCGTCCTATGAAAGAATTCTATGCGCCTAGCATTGTACCTTATCTTTCAACCTTCCGTGTTGGAGATCCCTTGAACTCTCAGTCTAATCCTATTTCTCGTATTCTAAGACATCCTTCTGCATTTGTTTCACATCATGATAGTATGGAGAATTCCCCGTATTATCCTCAGGATAATTATAAAGTCAATGGTATCCTTCATCAGAACCAACCAAATGCAATAGACTTGCAAACAGGCTTTCAACTAGTTACCATGCCCCAAACAAGAAAAACTCCTATTTACCAAGATTTTTCTACTAGATTATCACCTGATAAATTTCAAAATGGAGCCAACTTGGCCATTGGAGCTGCTATTACTGCCTATGCTAGAGTACTTATGCATGAGACCTTTTTATCTAATCCTTCTATAGATGTTACCTATATGGATACCGACTGCGTTGTCACAACTGCGCCCTTGCCCTCTAAATTATTATCTCCAAATGAAATTGGTAAACTCAAAAATGTCGTTACTCAGGAGCGTTCCAAACAAAACCTTCCAGTATCCCATCATGATAAAGATAATTACTTTACCCAGGGTTTTTTTCCTAATATCAGGTCTTATGGATATTTATCTCACTTTTCTCCTCCTACATCATCATTTAACAATCAGTCCATTGCACCTTACTGTCATACTACTTCCGTTATGGGACCTGTCAAACAGCAGCAATCACTTAAAATCTTTTCACATTTCAAACAATTATGTAATACCATTTTCTCACATGCCTTAGTCACAACCTTTTCCATCCTGCCACAATTGTACCGAAAACAATACAAAAAGGATGAAGAAAAACACTATATCATCTATTACTCTAACCCGATTCATTTAGGTATAACTGTTTTTAAAAGGTATATTGATACTTTACTATGGCTCCGACAACACTTATCATCTAACCAAAATACAATTTATATACCATCTCTATTAACAACACAGTTACATTTAAGGAGATTTTATCTTTATACCTCCGATAACTTAGCACGACACCCTGTCGTACCTACCGTTTATCATTCACTACCTCTAACTATTTGTGACCAATTGTTGCCTTCAAATGAGATTACTGTCACAAACCTTATCGGTACCTATGCGTATACCCCCCAAAAGATTTTTGTAGGTAACATATTATACAATCCTGCATTTCATGGGCCTATTCACAATATATTGATACATAATTCAGATCAACGTAGGACCATAGCGCAAATCTTGTACTTAAAGGATTTAGTCTTCATATGTAAAGACATACTAGACAACTATCAACACTTTAGTCAACAATTCCACAACAACATGGAACAATGGGTAGCCCATAAACTAGCCATATCCCAACCTCTCGGTAATGAAACACAACAACAATATCAAGAGAGGAAAGCTTACTGGCAGAAAGTTGTACAAGTTGTCTTCAAAATGATGGTATATTACAACTATAGATGATAAGCACAAAAGAAATCTAGTAAAAATAGACAACTTACCTAATTCAATAAAAGCTAACTAACCATACACAACAAATACCATTATAGTTCACTACAACATAGTGTTCTATGATGGTAAACTCCTCCTAACAGGGAAGGCAACGGAAAATAGCTCAAAAGGAAGAGCATCCGCTTTGGGAGCGGAAGGTTATGAGTTCAAGCCTCATTTTTCCGAGGGGACACGCAGCGCAGCCCAGCCAAACCACTATTGCAACAAATACACTCACCCTTCAATACACTAAACTACACTCACCCTTCTATACACTAAACAACACTCACCCTAACACTACAAAACTATAGGAAGAAAAACACTCAACCTTCAATACACTAAACAAGAAATTCACTAAACTATACACTCCTACTACACTTACCCTTACACTACTAAACTATAACAACACAAACACTATACCATCCCAGGAAAAATAGGAAACAATCCACTGCTTCTACACTACTCCTTACACTACAAAACAATGGGAAGAAAACATTCACAAGAAAGATACTAAACCATCCCAAGAAAACTACCAAACCATACCACTTACCCTTAGCAACACAACCATTAACCATTACCATTACAATACCATAACAACAACCATTCCAATCACCACAACCATAACAACAGGCAAAAAACATTTGCTAAGCTTGACTACCATTACAAAACAATAATTCCCCTTTGATAACCCTTGCAAACATGACATGACATTTGAAAAAGTTTGAAAAGAAAAACTTTGATAAGAAAAGATTTGACATGACTTGACAACAAACCATTTGAAAGCATTGCATTGCATTCCATTAGGTGACATTATCAAAACATAAAACAAGATGAAGTAAGAAAAGATGACATTTGATTTCATAGCATAGCATTGCATTCATTTCATATCATTTCATTACATTTGATTTGAGAAAGAGACATCTTAACACATATCATCACATATGATGACATGACATAACCAGAAACTAACAACATCAATCAAGAGAACATCAAAACTTCCAAAGAAACATAACAGCATCATGACCTTACCTTGGCATTGACCACATATCAATAAAGGAAAGATTAAGGGATAAGAAAAAGAGAAGAAGAAACAAAAGAATAAGAACAAAGACAGGTCAAGAGACCGAAAACCACCATTAAAAAAATCATATTTACATATTCTAGCGAAGGATAATTTTAGTTTACCCCTAAATTTCACCCATTTTTTAAATATCAACCACAGCAACAATGCATTAGCGCAATCTCAGGGGTAGCAAAAGTACTATACGTATTGAGACACAAAAGAGAAAAAACACACTTTTTAAGAAATAGAAACATTTTTTAGAAAAAAGAAAACCAAAACCAATTTAAAGAATTAAAGAAAAGAGCAAAGCTCAAAAAGAAATCCAAGCATGAATTGAGAAACATTAACATTTGCACACAACAACAGACAGGCACAGGCTATAGAATGGTAATGAGAAGTCTTGTTCCGGCGACTGTCGTCAATACCATTCTATAGAAAACTAAAGAAAATCTAAAAACAGCATGGACTAACAACAAAGAACAATCCATTATGCTGTGGCATGAATTGAGAAACATTAACATTTGCACACAACAACAGACAGGCACAGGCTATAGAATGGTAATGAGAAGTCTTGTTCCGGCGACTGTCGTCAATACCATTCTATAGAAAACTAAAGAAAATCTAAAAACAGCATGGACTAACAACAAAGAACAATCCATTATGCTGTGGCATGAATTGAGAAACATTAACATTTGCACACAACAACAGACAGGCACAGGCTATAGAATGGTAATGAGAAGTCTTGTTCCGGCGACTGTCGTCAATACCATTCTATAGAAAACTAAAGAAAATCTAAAAACAGCATGGACTAACAACAAAGAACAATCCATTATGCTGTGGCATGAATTGAGAAACATTAACATTTGCACACAACAACAGACAGGCACAGGCTATAGAATGGTAATGAGAAGTCTTGTTCCGGCGACTGTCGTCAATACCATTCTATAGAAAACTAAAGAAAATCTAAAAACAGCATGGACTAACAACAAAGAACAATCCATTATGCTGTGGCATGAATTGAGAAACATTAACATTTGCACACAACAACAGACAGGCACAGGCTATAGAATGGTAATGAGAAGTCTTGTTCCGGCGACTGTCGTCAATACCATTCTATAGAAAACTAAAGAAAATCTAAAAACAGCATGGACTAACAACAAAGAACAATCCATTATGCTGTGGCATGAATTGAGAAACATTAACATTTGCACACAACAACAGACAGGCACAGGCTATAGAATGGTAATGAGAAGTCTTGTTCCGGCGACTGTCGTCAATACCATTCTATAGAAAACTAAAGAAAATCTAAAAACAGCATGGACTAACAACAAAGAACAATCCATTATGCTGTG